CCTTTCTCTAGTTGTTATCTCGCTCTTCGTAATTGATTGGCTCTACCGATTTTGGAGGTAGAGGGATTTATGACCCTATTCACTGTGTTCTATCTAGACCTACGGACCTGGTTTCTGGGTATCTCTTTATCTTCATTTTCTTCCTTGAATAGTATTTAATTGGTTCAATAGTAGCATTTGTATCTGAAAAATCTGAAACTTGATAAACTGAAACTGGTTCTTCCGCATCTGGTTCTTCATAAACTGTTTATTCCACCAATTCTGAAACAGGATATTATGAAACTGGCTGTGAAATTGGTTCTGAAACTGCTGGGTATGAAAACGGATATGAAACAGGTTCTTCCATCAATTCTGTTATTGTTTGAGTTGGTTAGCTTCGTTTGCTTTCCTTGCTTTTTGTTGGAAAATGAGGGACCTATATCCACTTCCCTATGGACCCGGATAGGTGCTTTCCCTTCCTTCGTTGTGATTGATATGAGTGAACTAGAGCAACCTCCTTAGGAGACTTCGTAGTTGTTTTACCTGCTTTAGTTGTATCTTCCCTTCTTGAGCTTTGCTATGAGGGAACTATAGCAACCTCCCTATGGGAATCAATCTCTAGTTAGCCGTTTCCGTGATTCCGCCTCTTGATACCCTCATTAGTTGTAGGATTCCTTGCTTGAGTTGTTATCTCCCGAGAAACGAGAAAGAACTCTCACTCGAGTCATAAATCCCTCTTCCGAGTACCCCTTGGGTTGGGACCTCTTCCTTTCAGTCTTAACCTCCTCTCCTCTCCTCTCCTGGCAGGTCGAGCACCTTCGCTCCCCTGTATGATGTTCTCATACTTAGTTTGATTAGACAATTCCTACTGCATCAACAGAAAAAAGACTGACATCTGTAAGAGCAAAAGAAAAGGACTGGCCTAGACCTCTCCTGGCAAGTCGAGTCCTTTCAGACCTCAACTACCTACTCCTAACCCTTTTATTTTGTAGTATACAGACTTTGCTAAATCAAATCTGTCCCCTCGATTTCAGGGACAATCGCATCGGGTGGAACTGATAGCTACTACCTACTGCTAAGAGTAAAAGAGGTAGCTACATTCGGGAAAGCAAGGGCACGCGAAAATATATATAGATAGGCAAGTTTGGTCCGATTGATCTTCGAGCGTGAACATTTCCTTCTATCTGTCAAATAGAGATCTAATAATGAACTTTAATGAAGGTGGAAAACCCTTGTTCAGCAGCAAAGGAAAGAGCTTTCAATGACAAACTTATGGATGGATAAGCATCCCTTTCAAGACCAATCTCATGCTAATTCAAATAAAGTTCCCTGGAGGTCTTTTTTACAATGGGCGACAGCCCGATCCAGCAATAGCAATATCGACTGTCGTTCCAACTGGATCCGACTCATGTAGCAGTGAAGGTAAGTTCCATGATCAGTTAGATTCTATGTACTAAGATCAATCAAGAATTGCCCACACTAGCTTCTATGATCAGTAGAAGAAAGATAGTAAAAACAAAGCGCGTTTAGGCCGGCAGCGGCAGGGACAAAGTAAGATAAGAACGGAATTCCCAAGTTCTCGCCCTCGCCCTTGGATTTCGCAAATAAGCTGCTCTGCTTTGACTAGGCCAGATCATGAGATCGCTCTTTTGGATTCGGGAACCAATGACATCGCTATTCCGGACTTGAAGAACTCGACCTTTGATCTGCAGAATAAGGCCTAGGAGCTTTCTCGCATGAAAGAGACCCATGTCATTCATTCGTCATCAATGAAAAGTGCTTTGATCAAGGGATGGCGTACAGACCTCAGTGTGCACTAGCTCCAATACTGTCTTAGTAAACTCTTGGCTTATGCTGTCCCGATAATAGAATGAATGTTCTAAAGAAGATAGAATAGACTGTTCGTTCCGACTAGTGCTACTGCCCTCCTTCTTGAGGCACGAAGGACTCGAGGTTATTTATATACTCGAGGTAACGAAGAGGATACGAAGAGGTAATTTATTGCTCGACTGTGCCATCCAAGGTATTTCCCTCTTGACTCGACCAAAGTGAGAGGAGAGAAGGTGCACCACAATTTCTAGTTTCTTGTTCTGTTCCTTGAGCCCATCAACAGTCGTTAGCAAGGTTGCAATAGAGCCTTCAGTATCTCCTTTAAGTCGGGAAAGAGTTGGCTTCCGAAGCTGCTTTAAGGAAAGCTGGTAGTAAGGGATCAACCTACACCGCATCCTTGGCTCACTGACCCATATACTAGTCTGGTTCACTGCTGTCTGATATCATCATATCTATTTTGACCTAAAAGCTTCCTTGGGATATCTAAGAGCTAATTCTATACTCTCTTTTTCTTTTTTGAATCCTCATCCTCGGAGATATATTTCTTTTGATGAACAGCTATTATTTAGAACGTTAGGAGGATATATAGATTTGCGGAAGAACTCTGCCTGAGAGCTATGCCCGACCCGACAAGTTCGCCCGATAAGCTTGAGCTTGACACACAACTCTTTATTCTCGTAAACAAAACCGGGAGAAGGTGTAGGCGGAAAGGTAAGCACTCGCTTTAGCTACAGTCGCAGCATAGCGCGTTAGAGATGCCCTGGAAGCTTTCCAAGTTAAGCCAACACCACGGGTAGTTTCACAAACGAGCAGGTCTTGCCAGAGCCTTATGAACGAGAGTCGGTCTAATTCCGGTCTGGAGCTGAATCAAAAATGATGAATGCTAAGGCAACGGAGTGAATAAGCTTACTCTTGCTGGCTTCGCCTTCTTCGATTGAGAGATCCCTTCTAGCTGTCCTATTCCTAGCTGGCTTCGCCTTTCTAGCACTTGGAGGTAAGGAAGCGGTAGCGAAGCTCAGGCGGTGATGTAAGTGCGCGGTGAGCGTAGTAGTCCCCCTTATTTCTATTAAAGGGCGGGCATGCTCCTTGTACAACCAAGCGAAGAGCTAGTGAGGGCCGGAATGGAATATCATATGTAGTGTAGAATCGGATCTTCAGCTCTTTACTAGGATTGGAACAAGTGATGAACGAGTGACCACAAGCTCCGCTTAAGCGCTCGACATGCAATGCAGTTAGCTCAAACCATGTTCATCGTGTGGCCGAGCGAAGTGCACCTGATCGAAGATCACCTAGCATCACCTTAGATAGGAGCAGAATGGATGACTTACAACTTCAAGTCGGTTCTCCGGATCGATATTGAGTACGACGTGAGATCTTGGTTTAGATCCGGCGGTTCGCTGAATTCGGGACCTAACGTAACGATGTTCGGTTCGTCACATGAGCGGGAGCCCCAAGCGCTTCCTCTCCCTGCTCTTTTCAAGAGTACTCAAATTAGGCGAGTGAGCTTTCGCTTTCTATCTAAGCAGGGGTTGGAAGCTACTCTCGTACATTCGGGGAACGGCTGAAATGCGAATTACTGATTTCGAGATCCGCTATAGGCGTACTGGGAAGTCCTAACCTGTGCATATTTGAAACAGGTCCCCCCTAGCTTGGTATTTCATTGACCCCTCGACCGATCGAATCGACTCAAACCCATTCTTAAATGAAAGGTCGATCAATGAGTTGTCTCGTCTCCTTCATCGCAACGATTCTTCCCCGTTCAAGAAGAAAAGAAAAGTTTTCGTGATCGAATTACAAAAGATATAAATGAACTGTATAGGATCATTCGCTGGAATGGGATAAGTTATTCTTTGATAGGATCCCAATGGGATATTAGAATCCACTGAAGATGCAATAGGTATTTGTTTTCGATCAGCTTCAAGTATGACCGAGGACGGCACTATCTGCATCCGATTGATTGACTTCTGCCCTGCTTTAGGCACCTCTTCATGCAACGCAGGGCGGCATAGAGAAAGAGAACCTAGTAGCTACCTAGCGGGACTAATATCCGCCATCTGCATACCGCATACCGAAAACACTTAACACCAAATACATGAAAGACTCGCTACTTCCTCGATAACAACAAAGAAAGATACGTAATGACGAGGAGGACCTCAAACAGAGGGCGCAGAGAGAACTACCGGCACATCAAGAAAGAAAAGAACAGCACAAAAGCGGAAAGACTTTTTTCCACTTTTCTGGTGCTATATGCGTAATTACAGGCTCTCTTTATGCCCATGCATGCAGACGCAAAGATGAACAGAAGTACCACCAGAGACAGGCATTCCACCAAACCTGCCAGCGAGTGAGTATTTCGGCGAGGCGATCAATAGTGAATGCCAACTGATAAGGAGAGGTTTCACTTCCGAGACAGCCTTTTTGTGGCGTAGAGGGGAAAGGAACGAAGGGAAAGGAAAGCCATTTTATGAAATGAATTCCGGGAGGAGCCCTTGGAGTTGTCAACTTTTCTTCCCCACGGATACTTGATAACTAGATACTAGATCACTATAGACTGGATTATGAATACTCTATTCTTCCACTGAAGGGGAACTAAGAAAAGAGAAATCTTGACCTCTACAACACTATAAAGCTGTATCGGGAAACCCGTCTAAAGTACTATCCCCAAACAACGGTTTTCGTTACTGGAACCTGGTAAACATCTCTATCAGAAAGTAAGGATGGGCAAGCTAGTAGGGCAGAGAACTACTCATCCGGGTGTGCCTTCGAAATGGCGAATACTAAGGTTTCTCGCAAGCACGAGATGGGAGACCTATACTCAGACGCGGGTGACCCACTTGCGGCAGGTGAACTTATTTGAAAAGACGAGTGTGAAAAATGAAAGGCTGGAAAGATACTATAAGCTGCATGCGCCCAACATAGGACCTTTGTTGGGAATGGTGTTCCCTACTGACTGGGAATTGGGCAATGCAGCGAGGCAGGATCAGCAGCTTTACGGGAAGAGAGATCCCGGAAAGAAGGAAAGAGGGAAGAACATAGGTTACACAATTGCACAAAGATGTGGTCACCCATAAGCCCTAAGAAGGGGTCAACTAATAACCTTGGTTTGGCAGAAGCAGATGTGAAAAAACTACAATGAAGGCCCCAAAGAAACAAAACTTCTTTTGATTTGAGTACATACAAGATGGAAATGGCTTCAGAATATCCATCTATATAGAAAGGGGAGGAGAGCTGCTAAGAAGGACGGCGTATTTAGCTTCAGAATATGTCGGTGTCAGGAGGCGCTTTGTTAACAAGGTTCATAGTTGCTATTTCCCCTTATCTGTCAGTTAGAGAAAACGAAAACGTTGGACCCTCGGTTCCAGACCCGCCTAGGAGGCACCAACTTCTTCTTCCCTCTATGGATCAGAGAAGAAAGATTGAATTCAAATAGAATAGTACGGATTGGTACTCATATTGGAAAATCTGTTACAAAGAAGACAGAATGAAAAACAGAAGGAAGGTTCTATTCTAAAGTAGGAGTGCAGGGATTTATTCCTTCTTCTAAGTCTGATGTTCCGGCCGTTATAACGTCACTTTAGCCCCTCTCATTCACACCTATGGAGGGTTGGCGCTCGCCTTTATTCATATTCAATTGGCCCATCTCGTTTAAGTGCAACAAGTCCGCAAGCGAGTACCTCAGCCTGGCTCGATCCATCATTGGTTAAGGCTTCCAAGTGGCTTTACGCCGGTGGTTCCCATGGGGGAGATCTTAGAACAGGTTCTCGTGTCTTTCTTCCATAGAAGAGATTGCCCCAATTTGGATCAATTCTTTCATCCGGGTTGAAGCCCTTGGAGTTTAAGAAAGAGGCACCGAGACTAGACTATTGACGAAAGATGGGCTAAGTCAGGAGGCGCGATAAATGAATTCCATCCAGCTCAGCTTAGATAGGAGCAGAATGCCGCTTTAGCCCAGCCCCTATCCAAGGTCAGGTCACTCACTACCTAGGAAGATCCTTTACCGCCCTTCTTTAATAGAAAGAGTCCCTTATAGTTGAAGTGCAGCATCATCCGCAAGCAAACTAGTACCTCAGCTTCTACTTGCCTCGATCCGCTAGTTATCTGGTTATGGCTTACCAACTCTATCCAGCTTCTCTGAGTCCTTCACTCCAATGGATTCGGACTGAAAGCCAAGCTCTCGGTCTACTATACTAAGGAAGGGAAAGTAAGGTGTCTGTAAGCTGCGCCTTCTTTCCATCTTACACCAAGGCCAAGTTCAATGCTCCCGAAATGGAAGAGAAATGCCCTTCTTGATCCTGCTCCTACTCGAGTTGACATCCTTCACTTCCACTCATATTCGTCTAGAAACTAGACCTCGGAAATCAAACAAAGCCCAGTCGCCTATTGCCTATTGAAAAGAGAGATCAGTCTGCCTTCTTGTATTCAATTGATTACGAGAAATTATTGAGTCATTCCAATACAATAAGAAATGACCGATACTAAGGTAGGTCAGGTGAAAAGCCATCCTTAACGCTTCCCACCAGCCCCAGATTCACTCAAAGAAAAGACAGCCTTGACTGACTTTCGAAGTAGCGATTCGCTTAAGACAGAGAGAGAGCTTACTGGGGAAAGATAACCCTTTTTCTTTACTTGATAGGGAAGAGTCGCCCAGTTGAGAAGTAGGTGCACCGGGTCCAACTCTAGTCCTCCTACAAGCAGCCCTTTCCAAGCCTTACCTTAGACTTACTAATGGTTTCACTAAACCTTACCCTTCATTTAGCATTTCTTCACGAATCAGAAGTAGGTGTTAGCTCTTTCCTTCTTTGGTCATATCATCAACTGGGATTTGTTCTTTCTTTGTGAATTGGACAACGGTAAATCTAACCATTTCTTATCACTGGTACGGTAGGAAGCAACGTCGCGTTGACTATGGCTCAATAAAAGGAAGCTGATTGCAAAGCTAGTCTCAAATGATTCAAAGTAAGTCTCCCATTGTTCTTGCGAGCTTGTGGAACTTCTACAATAGAAGTGCCCCTTATGGAAAGTATCCGCACAGCACAGTATAAAAGATCATGAAATCTGATTTGCTTAAAGAGAATTTGCTTTCAATCAACGTAAGGGCCTTTTTCGAAAGAAGGATTGGATTCTTTACAGCCTATCTCTAATGTTGCAACTACTCCTACTGCCCCTAGTCAAAACTCAAAGACAAAGGAATCCCTAAGCTAATATAGAGCTGAAAACCTCACTTCGAAGCGAAGAGAAAAATTCCAATGCATTTCTTATTCTACCATACAAAGCTATCATTCACTGAGAATCTGGGATTTAGCCCAAGATACCAGAAAAGTACTGATGTTAAAGTCAATATTTGTCAGATCAAAGGGCTATCATTAGCGCTAACGGGAAAATGGCTTCGCTTAAAGCAAATAAACAAAGAATTAGCAATTGATTGATAATCAAAGAACTAAATACGTTCCCAATCCTCGACCGCACCCGTGAGAAAGTGGCATAAGTCGATAAGGGACAAAGTGGGCCCACTATGTCGTCCCGGGCTGACCCAACTAGGGGAGTTAACACACGACCGGAGTCGCTATGGAAAAAGGGTTTCCCGATCAATCAGTGCTTCGCCCAAAAGCGCCAGACCTTGTATTTTACACAAATAGCCCCACTCTATCGATTACCAAGTTAATCGAAGTGAAAAAGGAGGACTCCGTACCTTGCCTTTGTGCCGGGTCTCCTGCTTGTTATTCAGTGCCTTCTTCCTCTCTTATGTAGACTCCTCTTGTGCTTTTGAACTAAATGGCAGGCATGGCATCTCTTGCTACTTTATTGATGATGACTCATTCTTCCTCGATCCAAGGTACTCCGTCCTCTTATTAGTCATTAGTTGGTACATGTTGTAGAGCTCTCTTTTTCCTATATAAGCTATATCAACATAGCCAACAACTCATCCGCTTGTCAATTCATTCTTGGTGTCAGACTCACTCGGAAATGATTGGTGTCAGAATTTGTCACTGATCAGGTGTGGGCTTAGAGTCTGCATCTTCATTACAGGTTGCGTATGGAGGAGATAAACCTTCATATTCCACTTCTGTTCCTATTACGCTTACGAGGATAGAGTTTCCTACCATCATCCAAAATATCATAGACGTATGATATACAGAGGTGATGACAAGGCAGATAAGCTAGTTCAGTTCTACTTATCATTGTTTTCATTAGCAAGGTTTATACCCAACGCTAAGAAAGTATCGTCTCCTTGGATACTTTCGAAACAATTAGTTGGCCTGCCGGTACACCCAAGGGTTGGGTTACTGTTCTGGTAGTGATCCATATTTGGAAAACGAACAGCCAGTGATCCGAGAGTTTTTCGGAGAACTTCAACCTAAGCTAAGAAGCATTTTGCTTCGTTATCTGCCTAAGATCTCACTTCATTCCTCTCCTTACAGTCGAGCGATTTCATTCCTCTTTATCAAGGAATAGAATATCGTGGGATCCCACATGGAAATCCATCCGTACCTTCTTATTCCATTCTTTCGGATTGGGTTAAGGAAAATGTTTCTGGAGCCTCCCATATTAGAGAGAGAGCTAGTCATATTCTCAAGTGGCTTGATCAGCCCAAGCGACCAAAGGTTAAGATGTCGAATTCTCGATCAATCTTTCCTCTGATACGGCTTGGCTTGAGATATGTTCTTTCTCTCATATAGTATAGTTCCATTTTTCCACTCCCACTCGAAAGGTTGGACAACAAGCCCCGGCCTACTCTCCAAAATTTTATTTATTATACTAGGTATCTCTTTGACAATAAAGGGAAAGGATCTATGAGCGGAGCATGGAACAGTTTGATGCCTTTATTGGCCCTCAATAATTTCGTGTGGAACACAGAGATATGATACCTGGTTTTGAGTTGGGCAGATTAGCCTCTCCTTAAGAGTCTCGTCTCTCAGGACTCGTCCCTCGTCCCTCTTTCCTCTCCTTACAGTCAACAATAAATTACCTCGACTTGCTCGGGAGCGGGCAATATTTGCAATTGGGAACTATGTTAAGCAAAGATTGCCTTGCACCATTCCATAACTGGTTAGCTGCGGTTCTCCGTACTATACCTATGGATGGCACATTTAATCAATGCGCACCATTAGACCGATTGCAAGGAAGTGTTGTGTGTTTCTCTTTTTCTTTTTCTTTTCAGCAGCCACTGATCGATGGCCGCTGACTTATCTATTTTTTTCTTCACAACACAACATTTCTTTGGCCGATATTTTGCTTCTGCAGCTGTTCAGTCTTAGGTCTGAACATCTTTGATGTGGGCTTTGTTTGCTTCACATCATATGCTCGGTGTGGTGGGCTGCAGAGGGCTAGGGCTCATCCGTGTAAGAATTAGGAATGACTCTTCCAACTCGTCCCAGAATGGCCGTTATGGCAAAGAACAAGAAGAAAACTATAGAAGCAATTTGTCCAATAGTAACAAAAGGTGCCTCTACAGGCTGACATCCGATCCAACCTAGTAGTAAGCAATCTGCCAAAAGCAACCAAAAGATTCCTTGGTAAATGGGTCGAAAACTTGAACTACGCACATACATACCCTTCAAAAAAGGTAAAGCCAACAGACATATAAAAACGAGTGCTATTGCGGCTACACCTCCCGCTTTGTCAGGTATACTACGAAGAATGGCATAGATGGGTAGGAAATACCATTCCGGCACAATATGAGGCGGGGTGGACATAGGATTAGCAGGTATATAATTGTCGGGATGCCCCAAAACATTAGGAGCATAAAAAATCCAAATGGAAAAAAAAATAGCAAAAGCTACCCAACCCACTAGATCCTTTACATAAAAATAAGGGTAAAAGGCTATTTTATCCATCTCTGAATGTACACCTAGTGGATTATTTGATCCATATTGATGCAATGCGGCTAGATGAATAAGACTGGCGCCTACTAAAAGAAAGGGAAGTAAATAATGCAGACTAAAAAAACGGTTTAAGGTTGCATTGTCTACGGAGAAACCCCCCCAAAGCCAAGTCACTATGCTATCTCCTATTACAGGTATGGCGCTAGCTAAGCTTGTAATTACTGTAGCCCCCCAAAAGCTCATCTGACCCCAAGGTAGTACGTATCCTATAAAAGCTGTCACAATCATTAATAGGAAAATGACAACTCCGATACACCAAACAAATTCCCTAGGACTGCTATAACTCGCATAATATAGACCACGAAAAATATGAAGGTAAACCACAATGAAAAACATACTTGCCCCATTAGCATGCATATAACGGAGCAACCAGCCTCCTTCAACATCTCTCATAATGTGTTCTACGCTGTTGAAAGCTAGATCTACATGAGGTGTGTAATGCATAGCTAAAAAGACACCAGTCACTATCTGAATAACTAAACAAATACCCGCTAAAGAACCGAAGCCCCACCAATAACTCAGATTGCTCGGGGTTGGATAATCTATCAAATGCTCATTCAGCAGAGAAGAGCAAGGTTGCTTAAGAAGCGAGAATCGTTGCTTTCTTAGAGACATTTTGACTGAATGAAAAACCTTCTTGGTTCTTCGTTTTTGAAGAACCTTCTATTTACTTGACTTCTTGGTTCTTGACCTTTCATAAATCGCGGTTGGTCCAAGCAAGAAAAGAAAGACATGGGATGAAAGAGCATTTGACTTCGCACGTTGTGATTTCATTCCATAGTTTTTGTTCCATCGTTAACACTCAACCTTTTGCTCCTGTTTACCGTAGCAACTAGAGCGCCACCCTCGCCCTTGATCCAAACAACAAACAAAGGCATTCCGTAAGGCAATGAGATGCTAAAGTCTGCCCTTCCCATCAATACAGGGAAAACAAAGAGCACGGAGCAGGTTACCGAGCGAATTCCAGAGAAAAGCTAGAAGAACAGGGGTGAGAAAGGAGGAATCCTTTGCAAAGCTAGATCAGAAGAGAAACAAAACACATTTCTATCTATCTATTCTATCTAATTCATTTCAGTGACAGAAGAGAAAACAGTTACTCGAGTGAAACCTCTACCTATGAGCTAATAGCCAATTCCATTTCGAAGAGGGTTTGATAAGACTCGAATGAAGGGAAGAGAGAAAAAGGAGAATGAAGACTTGAAAGAGCAAAACTTTCTTTAGGTCATTTTTTTCGTAATTGCATTGCATGCTTTTCCCACTAATCACTAGAGAAAGACAGCAAAGAAGAAAGCTCTAAACAATCCGCGCATATTAGGATTCGAACCCATAGATTTCTTTCACTTTAGTGACGCGAATCGAGCAAAGAATCAACCAACTCTTTTCATTTAGCAGGGGATTTGAAGCTACGTTTAAGGGTCTCCGCCTGAACCGAACCTGGTAGGTAGGGAAATTTCCTCTTTACTGTGTTCGAGTACTGCGTGTGACCCTCTCCTGGCAGGTCTTAACCTTCGCTCCTCTCCGGCGCAGTCTCGTCATAAATCCCTCGTCCCTCGTCCCTCTTTCCTCTAAACTTCAACCTTTATTATTGAGCAGCTCCGCACCTCTTCGTTTAAATGGTTCACCCAACCATTTCCTTCCTAAAGCAATAAATGGTTTTGATTTCTTCAACCCTCTAACTTCGTTACTTATTACCCCATCCCTTTGCTGTTAAGTAGAGCAATAAACTCCCATCGGGTTAGTTATTCGAGAAATAAGTCCCCCTTTAGGATAGAAATAGAGCCCTCTTCGTTAAGCACTCGAGTACCTATCTTACCTCTTCTCTGTCGCTATACTGCTATTTCTTACTGAGTCACTTCATCCCTCTCCCTAACGGGCGAGCATATAGATAACCTCTCCTTTCATTCGAGTACCTTGGACCTCTTCCTTTCAGTCGAGTAATAAATTACCTCTTCCCAAAGGTAAACAATAAATCCCTCTTCCCGGCAGGTCGAGTGACTTTGTCCCTTGGACCTAAGGCTCGACTTTGTACCTCTTCCTCTTGGAATTCGAATTGGGAAAAGCTAAATAAAAGACTCCTCTTCCTCTTCCTCTCGGAATTCGAATTAGGAGATACTATTAAGATAAACAATTAGGAAAAACGATTCACCGATCATGCTTACCTAGCTAGGGTATATATAATAACTAGGTAGTCAAACCGGCAGGGAAATTGGATCTCTTCTCTATCCTATAGTCAACACTCTACTGGAGGAAAGCAAGCAAAACAAAAGGCTTTTCCCTATCCTACTAGATTCTTACGAGAAAGAAATGACCTTACCAGAAATAGAAATCTATTACCTTACCAGAAATCAATTACCTCTTCCTGTAAGTCTCGCGCTTCGCGACAACGGGTATATAAATAACCTCTTCCTGTGAAGTCGAGTAGATAAACCTCCTCTTCCTGTGAAGTCGAGTAGATAAACCTCCTCTTCCTGTGAAGTCGAGTAGATAAACCTCCTTGGACTTTTGTTTGTCCTATTTCATTTCTTAGCTATCCGCATATGAAATTGGAGACAAAAACTTGCATCTAGCATAGGTCAAAAGTAAGCGTTTCCTTAGTAAAAGTGATAAATCACCCCACTTTACGAGGAGTTTTTTTCTTATTAGCGTATATTATGTCATTTGGAAAACGTAAGAAAAAAGTTGCTAAAACCCGTTATTTGAGTTACTTTTTATCCATTTCTCTACGCGGGATCAAAAAGGTAACACAATGCTTTGAACATACTCTTAAATCGAAACCTGTGGGTTCACAGGGCTTTCCCTCTCCTTTCAGTCGAGCAATAAAAAAAACCCTCTCCCTTCTAAGAGCACTTTCGGCCTCTCCCTGAGGTCGAGTAATAAATACCTCTCCCTGAGGTCGAGTAATAAATCCCTCTCCTTTCAGTCGAGCATAAATCCCTCTTCCTTTATAGTCGAGCATAAATAAATCCCTACGGTCGAACAATTAATATTAATTACGTCTTCCCTTCCTCAAAAGAGCTATAACAAACCAAAGGAAAGCAAAGAAATAGCTTTTCTCTTCCCTAGATTCTATTGAATACTGGAAAGTAGAGCAATAAATAGATAAATAACCTCTTACTTCACCAACAAAAAGGAGTCTTCTAAAGGTACGAAGTCCTTACCTTAGCTATACGAATTTGAGGTGAAGGCCCTATATACTATAGTAAGCTAGGTGCCGAGTACCCATTTACTTTAATTGAAAAAATGGTATTTTAGGAACTGAGTGTCTGAGCAATCATTTTACCTTACCAAGTCTTTTTTTTTGCGAATTCCTATATTTTAGGTTATAACTACACCTGTAGGTTACCTTTGGCATTCTCGGCATTCATATTTTTATCAATTCCATACGAAGGAAGGCGGTTTGCTTACATTGACACTTATGTACAGGAAACTTAAACGGACAATCTAATCTATCCATCCAGGACAGGAATTGATTCTGTTTCCGGTCCTAATAAGTGGTGGAAAGAGCCCCTGAATAACCCATTTGACTTATTCAATCGATAAATGATCTTACCACGGGTTATATATATAAGACAATTGAATGCCCAAAGAGAAGCCTTAGACGAGTGCTTTTGGGGACAGAGAAGACGGCAGGTAATTGGCTTTCCCGAATAAGGGACCCAGATGGTGAGGGGACTCCGGCTTCTCGGACTGTGACTCCTACATCTGCTTTCAAATCCAGTTCTTTCCCTCAGGGAATGGGAATACCTTGAAAAAAATATATACTAAACACACCTTTCCAGACTTCATTCTTTCCAGATTGACATGCTATTTATCTATCAGCGGTGCCACAGCTTTTACCTCTCCTTTCAGTCGAGCAATCAATTTCCTCTCCTGGCTCTTCGCGGCTTGCAAAGCGTGCTTGAATTGGCTCCTTGAAGTGAAGAGTTTGATCAGCGAGAATTCAACCAGCGAAGGATCCAAGTCTCAAAGCGAAGGCAGCACGGGTCTTGACTCCGAATCCATGAAAGGGACTCAAAAAGATTTCATTCTTTTCTTACCTGACAGCTCTAAAAAACCCATTTTCGTTAGTATGTAAAACCTTCTCGACTCTTTGATGGCGAAAGGCCCTGTGATAGCCAGGATGAATGCTGAGTCTACTTAGAATACAGCATAAAGGCCATAGATAGAAGAGAAGACAAAGGTATCCGCGGCAGATAGAGCCAGGATGCAGGCCTTAGAAGAAAAGGTATATAGGGCATTGGGGCAGTTCCTCCGCGCTATTGAGAGAAAAAATGCGAAAAAGTTCCATACCTTAACGGAGAAGTATGCACAGGATAAAGTCAAGTAGTAGTGGAGAAAGGAGAGAAAATAGAAAAGAATCTACACTCTGTGGAAGAGAAGATTAACACCTTGAAGAGTCAGATCACCAAGCTCCAAGAAGAACTGGCAGATGCTGAGAAAGCAGCGAGAGGAACTGACTCAAAGCTTTGATTCTCGGATGGCGGAGTAGGAAATCGATCGGAGAGGCTATATTGTGAGTAGGGAAATGGTATGCTTTTTTCGAATATTTTCTAAGTAATAGGAAGAATCCAACTCATCTAAGGTAGCTACGACGTATGCCATTCGGTTTCGAGGACTCGTTTTCTTACTTGAAAACAAAAAGATTGAAGGCACGGAGTCCTGTTGTGAATTCAGTAGTAGATGAGATATTGGAGCTACATTTGCTTTTTTCCGGATCAATGAATACGGAACCACCGGATTCTCCTTCGTTACAGCTTGCTTCTTCACTCGACATGCCATGTTATCAGGATCAAAGGGAATTTCTTAGCCTTACCCTGCAAGCACTTACTCCTATCAAAACGAAGCCAAAGCTTGCCCAACCGGGGGCGCGCTAGGCGCTCACCTTTTTTGTCTTGCTAGTGAGACATGCCCTCTTTCTTGTAGCTCTTTCTGTTAGCCAGTTCCAGTAGCGAGCAGTTCGTGATTGGCTTTCGGATTGGCTAGTTTCGGAATTGATCAATTCACCATTCCGAGCATTGGGCGGAGCTAGAGCAAGAGCCTGTTCCAGAGCCGGCAGAGGCAGAAGAGTTTATGCAAAAACTTTCTAGTTGTTCCATATCGAGATCGAGCAGATTCCAGTCAAGTTAGACCACCAGATCTGAGTCAGCAGAATCGTTGCTAGTTGCGGGTGGGATAGGGGCAACAAAGGCATAAGAAGCAAAGACATAGGCTGTGTGGGCACTAGTCATATTAGCGGTGGAAAAGGTATGGGAAGCTACGGCACCACAGTTCAGTTAGAGACAAAGGCCCCCGCACTCTCTAAAAGCAACAACGGAGATAATTCCCGGTGTGGGATAAGCGCTAAGTCCAATCCCAATTGCTACTTTGGAAGAACCAACACTAATGAAAGCTGCGAAGGTAGCAATGGTTGCGGTTGATCCCATTTGATGATGTGATTCAACACAAAATGACCCACCCCACCCGTGCGTGAACCAGCGAAGAAAGGTAAAGGTTCCAGTGGCCTCAACGCTTTGTGGGCGATATCGGATGGTTGGTATCTCACCGCATAAGTGTCAGGGATGTCGTAGTTCATTAGTGCTTTCCTGAGGATGTCTGTGCGTGCTCTCCCGTCTTTAGTCTTTCTCGGCGTCAAGAGTTTTCACTCCCTTACCTTATTGCACTGTGCGCTCTTCGCCTTCTAGCTAGCAAGCCAAATTGAATCCATAACAATAGCCGCATAAAGAAGGAAATTCAAGCCTTGTTCAGAGTGAATCGCAAGAGATAGGAGCAAGGATTGAATACATCTATCGGCCGAAAAACGGATAATATCCAAAGGCCACGGAGATTCTCGCCAGATCATTCTCACAATAGGTCAAGAAAGAAAAGGGTCTTCTTTCCTGACCTGCCTGGCAGAGAGGACAATGGGAGAAGTCATCATTAGCATGCGGCACCTACAAATCTTTGTACGTACTGGGAGAGCATTCCAGGCTATACGCCACAGGAGGTGCTTAAGACGGGCCTGCAGGAGGTGCTTTCAGAGGAAGTAGTACGCCCGGATCAGCATCTGAGTCAGTGTCATACTATTCATGATCAATTATTTCAACCAGAGACGGGGAAGATAGATACCTAGTAGTTCAAAATACCTTCAAAAGGGCTATAGGCCAGCCTAACATAAAGAGGAAGAATCGTACTACCCACACCACATTGTTTGCCTTTCCTTTCGACAGAAACATTTTCCTTAACCGTAGTAGGCGAGCAGGTAAACTATATGGGCTGTTTCCAGAGGCATTCTTTAAAACATCAAAACGACGTGTTTCACTGGCAGTCCCCGGGAAAGCTGTCTCGACCCGGCCAAAAAACGCAATTTCGACTCATCAAGATTCAATCTATTTGGGGGGTGCCCGACCCAGGTATGGATTTTTGTCTTCTTCGTTTTGGATATAACCCCGCGAGGTGGAGTACCGTACCACAAGGAAGGAGGCCCTCCATACTTCCAAGTCAATGCCTATGAAACATGTTGTCAATAGTCTGTCACGTCGTCTCGATCCTCAAATGAAATGGGCGCTACCATAGTCAAAAAAGAGTGCAATATTCCCCCCTATCCATCGATTGGTCATCCTAGTTTTGGTACTCAATATTGATATTGTCGGGGCACCCTTCTTTAGGTAGGGTATGACCCAGGAGCGGAGCAAAGACAACCTATCTTGCTGCTAGGAGTGCCTACCCAATAGCGGATTCTTTTTATTATGCTGATATTATCTGCTAACCCCACATCAAGTGGTGGAAAGACAAACCACATTTTAGGAAAGATTTCCCCGGAGGAAGGAATAGAGTAAGGCCTTTTACAATCTACTTAGCTACTTACTTGCTGGACGAGTGCAATGAATTCTATGACCAAGTGTATTTCTACAGAAATGCTTTTTAAACAACCTCATATGGGGTCATAAGGCATATATATGGCGTGACACACAATGGATCAGTATTTAGACTATGAACATTTACAACTTCATCACGGATAGGGGAAAGATACTCGCAGGCTTACCTTTCGAATCCGGGGGCTTTTTCCCGAAACTGCTCTTATCACTCTAGGAAAGCTGTGGATGGAGCTAGCCAATCAAGTAAGCGAGTACAATAGGAAGTGGTACGGAGTCCTTCGCTCGTACAGAACTTTCTACTAAGGGGCATGGCGACGATAGGAAGAGTAGTGATGATACCAGTAGTGACAAGAAGGGGGGATCTGATGACCTGGAAAGGTATAGTGCACGTACGGTTCGATTGATTGGAGTTGAGTGACTGGAGTGACTCAAGTGATAACCATTAACGCGATTAGAGTCATTCCACTTGGTATCGATGAGGGACTGGTAATGAGCAGTGAATGCGTGGATTTGTACTTCCACCTTTCATACCCTGGGCTTTCTTCTGACTTTTCTTCTTGCTGCTCTTAAGGTCTTGAGAAGAACCTTCTTTAGTCGCCCTAACTCCACCCTGATAATGAGTGTCGGGAGAGGCAATAGTACAATTAGACGCTATAGTCATAGGGCTCTTAGCTCTTTGGCCACTAAATCAACATCTGATTCCATACTAAGAGTTTGAAAAGGATTGGAACGTAGTACGAGCCTCCCAATAGAGTTATCAGATAGGCTATTCTGTAATAACTATTATGACTAGCTCTGACTGTGTGAGAACTCGATGGATCCTTTGTAAATTATACCTCCTTCATTAGAGCTCGATCCATAGCAAGAGTGGGTTTATTATCATCACACTTATCATTCGCAGCCTTCTCAGCAGTAGCTATAGGGCATTGGTTAATGGAGTGCCCAAAGCTTACAGACAAACCATTTAGGCTTCCACTGATAAGACAGCATTCATTTCAACGAAAACGTTCTTTTCTATATCAAGATAAAATCTTTCCACAAGAGGCCACGCAAATTCAAGCAAAGCTGATTCTTTGGCGACTCTCTGTAAGTTTATCTGCGTGTAATAGCTTCCCAAGAGCACTTGCCACATAGCAAGATCCGAATGCCGACCAATAGGAAACTGGTACATTAGAAAATGGAACAAAAATAGGAATTTTATCGTGCTTTCCCAATTTTATCGTGCTTTCCCTTGGAAAGAACTCATTTCGGGTGCCAAAGTGGAAGGATAAGGGATCTCGCCTTTTACCTTCACAGCTCCGAAAGAAGAGGAAATCGAACCGGGTTTCTTGCAGGATCATCCAGGTCTGGTTTGAAGCTCAGATAGCACAGCACCTTGCTTTCAGATTTATTGATTGATTGAGATATGTTCATTGGCCTGCGATTGATCTCATCGTCCGTTTTCCCCTCTTTCCTATTCGATAGTTATCCTCCCTAACGGCACACTTTATATAATCTCTATCTATATATGGCCAATGTGAACTGTTCAATCAAACTTGTATGTGTTCAGCATATTGCAAGCAAGTGACATTGACAAAGCACAGACCCCTAGAATGGTAGAACTCAGACATGACAGAGAAGGTAGTCACGAACAGTACGCGTTGCTCCTTGCTTCGTCGCTAATGCTTAAACCTGCCGCAAGTCAGTCACTTCGTTCCTTCCTTCCTTCCCCTACTCCTATGGAGCTACTTTGTTCCAGTCACTCAGCGTGATACCTTCAGTGTGCTCCTAGCTGCCTAAGTGAGTTTGCTTCCCTTTGCCTGGATCCTGTAAACAGGGCATCCCTCTCTTAGTCTAAACCTATCTTAGTAAACAACCGATTGTGTAAGAAAATAGGTTGTTATTGGTCGGTACTAAAGGTAAGAGTAGGTTGCTCCTCTGTTCCCTACTAATTGCGTAAGAGCCTCGTTTTTTCTTCCCTCTGGGTGAGTCGCTTCTTTCGTAAGCTGCTATTGCTAAAGTCGGGGTTGGGGTTTTTAGGCTATACATAGCTGGCCCTTCCCTGTACTGGACGTTGTTGAGATAAAGGCTCGAAGACCTGGATATATTAATAAAAGGTAGTCAAAGAGGGTCTGTTACTTACCTCCCTCCCAAGAAGACGAGACTTCCCGCCCCCGTCCTCAGTCTGTTTTTAACTACAAAGGCGGGTTTGGGTCTTCCCCTGGTGGACGTAGGGGCATCGATCGACAGGGTGCTAATAAGGGCTGGACTCCGTACCTCATCCTCCATTTGTGTATGTCTCCAAGGCATAATACCCTAGGTTCGCAGATCTGACTAGCCGGATTTTGGATATTGAGAGATCTCCCTCCGGCCTTGCCCCTTTCTCCCTATCTAATCTAAAAGGGGGAGTTCAGTTTCCTTCTCCTATGGATCTGGTTTATTGCTGTCCCAAAGCTTCCTGCCTTCCCTACCTTCCAGTGTAATAAGGATATCTAATGCTGTGAAAGGCGGGGTTTTGTCTTCCCCCTGGGTGAGTATTGAGGTCATCGATCGAAAGAATAAAGAATAAGGGCTGGCAGCTCCTTCTCCTCAGTCTCCATTTGTGGATTGTCCCAAAGCAGGATCCCTTCCAGCTGCATAAGTGAGTTAGCTTTCCCGTCCGTCCTCCCTCGCCTTTTTTATGGTAGTAGAACAATACTGATATTCTTTTATCCCTAAAAGCCCTTTATCACTTCTTGTTTGGGGTTATTTTGTATCCCTTGTTCTATCTGCCATACCCCCTCCATACTCCCACAGCTCTCCGACCGATGACCATACTGTCCACATTTCAAACAAATCTGTTGCAATCCCTCTCCACTCGTTCATCTTCAGCCAGCTTTGGCCATTGATTCAACATCCTCCGCGTAGGAAGGGACAAATAGAGTAAAGGAATGTATATCGTCTCGGGTCGGGTGCCTTTCCTAAATCTATCGATCAATATATCCTCTTAACTACGTTCGAGCGAAAGACCTACGTGGTTCACCTGTTTGAGATGGTATATCAGGGGATGGTCTATGAGGAAACTAGCACGCAACACCCTCTTCACTATGTTCGGATGGGCCCTATGGAACCTCCTACGTTCATGAGGGCTCGCGACAACAAGCATCTCATGTTGGTAAACAGCTAATCGAGATTTCAACCTTGTTTTTTCAGCTCGATTTCTCGTGTTTCTACATTTTCCATTTCGTTATTGGGCTGGGCAACGGGGGCTTCTTACTCCCTAAATAGGTTTGCAAAGTAGGCATCCTTTCACATACTCTGTCTGGTTTTGTAGCTTTTCTCTGGAATTAGCTAGGTAACCTTTTACGTGTTTTACCTGGTTCGAGTTAGGTGCGTACTGCACTTTTCTCTCGAATTCCCTTATTCAATCCCTTTGTCAGTCAGGAAAGGAGCTACTGTGTGCGTATGTGGTTATCTGTGTAACCTTTTCTCCTTGTTTTACTACCAGGCTCTAGGTCGTAGGTGCGGTCCACCCTCTTCCTCTTCTTTCAGTCAACAATTAATTACCAAGAAACGAGTAATAAACTACCTCTTCCAATTCCAAGAAATGAGCAATAGACTACCTCTTCCTTTCAGTCGAGTCCTTCGTGCCTCTTTCTGGAAAGTAGAGCAATAAATTCACTCTTCCCTTCTTCCTCAAGAGCTATAACAAAGCAAAGGAAAGAAATAGCTGCTAAAAGTGCCAGGAAAGTGCCAGCAAATAAATGGCTCTTCCCGCAGTTCAACACTTGTTACCTCTTCCTTTCATTCGAGAAATCAATCACCTCTTCCGAGTGCTTTCAGTCAACAATTAATTACCTCTTCCTTTCAGTCGAGCATCTCCTCTCCTGGAAAGTCTCGTCATAAATCCCTCGTCCCTCTTTCCTCTTCCTGGCAAGTATAGAGCACCTTCGTGCCTCTCCTTTATAGTCGAGTATATAAATTACCTCTCCTTTATAGTCGAGTATATAAATTACCTCTCCTTTATAGTCGAGTATATAAATAACCTCTCCTTATCAGTCGAGTCCTTCTGACCTCTCACTTTGATCGAGTATATAAATTACCTCTCCTTTTCAGTCGAGTCCTTCGTGCCTCTCCTTAACAGTCGAGTAATAAATAACCTCTCACAAACTTAGAGTTCGTTATACCTCTCACAAACAACGAGTCTTTCTGCCTCTCCTTTCAGTCTCGTCTCTCAGGACTCGTCCCTCTTTCCTCTCCCTTTGGTCGAGCACCTTCCTTCTTCCTCTTCGAGCCGGTTCTCACGTTTAGGTTGGTCTTTAGCGGATAAAGCATAAGAAAAGGCATAAGGCTTGTTAGCGGCGTCCGGAAGAACTCCTTCTTTCAAAGAGAAGAGCGGATTTGCGCTGAATTACATCCATCCTGGGGCGGAAGTTTATGTTTCTCAACCGGACTTTCTTTAATACGAATAGATCCGCCGAAAGATTCTCTAGATTCTTACTTCACTTCTTCTATCATATAGTAGTAGTCTGACTCTTACGCATGAAACCTCATGAACTCAAACTCATTAGTTCGCTCTGGATCTTCTCAATTCACCTTTCAGCTTCATTGCTCTAAAAGCAAGCCTTGAATTGAATGAATGAATTTATAGAAATTGCTTAATGGGGGAAAACACCGGGCTTGGTGCTCAGTGGAAGTCCAATTTGAGGTCTATTCCTTTCCCGTCGGAAGCTGTTGAAGCTTCTTAAGGTAAGGGTATAAAGAGGACCAGTAAGTTGGAAGAAGAAGAAAGGCTGCCAGCCCACAAGGCTAAACCCATCCCCGTTTCGAACGCCCGGCTTAACATAACAACCCCAGAAGACCAGAACACACGGAAAAAGAGACAAGGACCCTCTTCTTTTCCAAATAAGACACTGGATCATACGTCCACAAAGGAAGAGGAGCGAAGGAAAAGACTTCAAGGAGAGGAGCGAAGGTTCTGTACTCCCTCAATCCAAGAAGTCACTCCACAAGCAAGGAACCGCTACTTTCCGAGCATATTAGCGAAAAGGCTCATACAGAGGCAAGGGAAGGGGGCCAAAAGCTTTATTTGTTAGCTTCCCGAAGAGATAAGATGCGTCTTCGAATCAAAGGGAGAGGAAGGATGGTCTTGGCTGTCCTTTGGCTTATTCCCCGATCGGCTTTCATAGACAACTGGTGACCTCGGGTGAGGGGCACGAAGGGAAGGGTATAATCCGTCTTGCTTTCCCGAAACGCTATTACCGATACTCTACTTGCTTTCCAGTCTCACCCAAGAGTCCCTGAAAGGGCCACTAGTTAGTAAGACTCTATATTCTCTTCTATTACTATACTATATTAATGTAAGGTATGTAGTTTCATAAAAGAATTACGGGAATGGAATGAAGGCTGAAAAGTGCGAGACACAGAGTCAGGGGTTTACAGAAAGTGGAATGTGGAATGGATAAAGAGAAGAGGTCTACTAGGGCGCCAACAAAGGGCCAAAGAGACAAAGAACTACCAGCGGCTCCACCGAGTTTCCCCGGTAGCCTACCAGTTAGAACTACTAGGCGGGAAGGGATCGAGTCGAATGAAAGCAAAAGTATACGGTTTTCGAACCCATGCATGCTACAAGAAAGCTTGTATTTCCGTCTGGTCCAATAGATGTAACTGGCACCTTTCAGGTCGAGTCTGAAGCCATCTCTAATGCCAGACGTTTCCTCTTTTGTGCTATTCCTCATCTTTCAATCAATGCTGAACACATGGAATTCGATGCTTTACTTCCTCATTCTAAGTCCAGGGGGACCTCTTACAAAGGAACGTCAGCCAGAAAAAGGCGTGGAAGCCCCTGCCCTGGTTCAAGTGGCAATACTTTCAAACTACGCATCCACTCACACTAGGATCGTCAAAGTGAAGAAAGCTTCTTTTCTGCTTTGTTCTCTGTTTCGTGGTCAAAGTTCGGAGCTGCGGAAATCTTGCCTCCTGTTCATAGGGAGGATCTTTGTGTGCTGGTATCAACCGAGAAAGAAAATATCGAGCTTGAGAGCTCCCCTCTTTGAATGCAAGGATCCTAGGAGCTAGAAACCGCATTTCAGTGAGCTCTTCAGACAATGTTCTACAAGCTGCCGCACTTTTTCCTTCTTGAGCAGCAAGTTCAGCGCCCAACCAAATGAAGACATCTGTGCCATGATCAAGAACAACATGAGAAAAAGCTTCACCGACTGCTCCTCAGATTGCTAATGATGATTCCTCTTTCATTTCAAGGCAATTCCTTCTGGCCCGCAGCCGAATGTGGAAGAGACAGCGGCCTTTAGCGGGACTGTTGTCAACAATCCTGATGCCAGCGAGCAATCCCAAGAAAGGCGGCGGAACGCTGGAACAAACTAAGAATATTAACCAGATGAAGAGTCTTATGCTCATGATCCATCAATAGATCCTGCAGAGACAAAGGAAGGCTATGGCTAAAGCACTAGTACTAGATCTGATAGCTATGCCCCTAGTAAGAGAGCCTAAAGAAGTCGTTTCGGTAGCATCCCCACCCATAGTAAGGTAAGGGTGGGGGTGGGAAAGGCCCTGTTGGTTGGTTGCCAGTGGGTATTCACCCTAAAGTGAACACCGCATGCAAGTTCTTCCAAATTGTTGAAAGATGGTTAGTACGAGATCCATGGTGTACTTTCTCCGGGAAATGAATATACCAGACTTGGAAGGAGCTATCTCTATTCCCAAGAAAGACTTCAGAGTACCTAGGCTAGGTCTTTAACATCAAAGACCTTGTTTAGATGGTTCTTCAGCCCCCATAACCCATTCAAGTGGACTCCCTATCCTATCATCCCGTAAGGATGATTTCGTCAACATAAACTAGAAGAAGAATTGGACCTTATTCCCTTTTCTTGACAAACAGAGTGTGGTCGGCGTCACTTCTTTTTTTCCTATATCCAGTAAGGCTTTGCTTAATTTGTCAAACCATGCGCCCCTTCTTAGTCAATGGGCCTGCTTGAGCCCAACAATTGCTTTCTTCAAAGGGATAGGATCAGTTAACCTTCGCATGCCGATTTTGATTACTCGAGAGAGAAGAAGCTCTACCCCGGTGTTAAGCACCCGGCTAGAAAAGCGCTTCCGGCCCAGGCCCCACAGAGAGAGAAAGCTCCCCCGGGTATGTTTGCCCTATATCGGGGTGGAAGATGGAATCGGGGCGGTTGGCTGCGGAGCCTTCCCTAGGCTGAATTCATATTTCAGTAGAACCCGGGAGAGCAATTACTATTCCAAATTCACTGTTCGGGGGTGTTGGTCTATCTAGGTTGGGTAGGGCCCCAAAGGTAGTTGCTTAGTCTCTCTTCCACCCTTTCCCGGCTCACTCATTATGCAAGCAAGCAGCGGTTCAACGCTACACCGCTTTTGCGTAAATTCCTTCCTGGGTCTCACTCCCACCTATTCCTACCGTCGAACGATAGAGGAGCATATAGTTCTTTGTTCACCCCTAACCCATATGGTTTCCGACTGAATTAGCTCACGCGAAAAAGTCGGTCGCTTCATGCATGTTCTAGATTGTGGCTACGACTGGCACCTCACCTAAGGATCATTCATTAAGATCAGGCGCTGTAAAGCCCTCTACGGGTCTTAATGCTCAAAGTAAAGGAACTCTCGGGACTCAAGTCAAGGAATTCAATCTTTTGGTGAAGGTACTGTAATCTCGGTCAAAGAAATGCTTTTTTTGAGCTTTCTTCCACGCTTGGCATTCTAATAGAACTCAAAGAGGGCAGGTGACAGCAGTAAGCTTTAGTGCTCCATAGTTGAATAGGCGGGAGTGGAAACCTCTTCTATCTAGGCCGGGTTTATTGGAATCTTTTTAGGCTGGATGTGTCTGTGCTTGATCAGGAGGAGCAGGTGGAAAGGGACACAAGTTAACTACCCATACCCAAGTAAAGATGCATAACCAGAAGAATGGAAGAGAACAGTCGATGGGATCGAGATCCACGATCTAGCTTCATATCAGTAGTGGGTTCATGTGAAGGATGCTCCAATGCCCGATAGCACAGATTTGGATTGATCATATGCAGGATGCTCAGTTTAGTATTACTTATGATAAAGTGCTTTAGTCATACTTATCTTTCCCTTCATGTTTAGATGCTTCCTGTACTGCTCGAAGCTTTGAATGGCTCCTGCCTAGCTTCCTTCCAGTGATTAGAGTCTTTGGTATCTTTGTTTTTATTCCCCCGGCACCCTTCTCGTTCAATCCAAATCAAAGAGAGAAGGATATCATGATGAGTTAATAGGAAGAATTCCAAAACAAAAACGTTATAGATGGACAGGTTTTGCCTGTCAAATCAAAGGGATGGACATCAAAAAAAAAGAATTAGTGTTTATTAGGAGTCGGTTCTTTGTAAGAATTAGGAATGACTCCTCCAACTCCCTTTGTTGTTCAAACAAGGACTTCGCCCGTCGTAGGCGAGGCAATTCGACACCATGACGTGGTCTAGTTAAAGAAAAAAAATGCACGGGTCGATGAATTGCAGGGCAAAAAGTCACAGGAACATTCCTTTTTGAATCAGAAGAGGTATGAAATCCAAATCCTTTGGGTATGAAATCCTTAGCGGCATTTTTGAAGGTTTTGACTGCTATCATGGGAACAATAATATATCAATTCTTAGAGCGCCCCACGAGAAAAGAATCCCTTACTGGGAAGGGCAGATACTGTGTGTGAGGCACTTCTTAAGAAGGGGTTAAGCCTAAGTAAGTATGCTAAAAAGAGTTCTATTTAGGAGGAGTAAAAGGACTCAACGAAATGGGAATGTTATTCGCGCTGAACACAAATCCAATCACAGTCAATCTCTTTTCCGAAACATCAACTCCTCTTACTGTGAGCTGTAGGTACTAATGGGTTTCTTTCCTTAATAGACAGCCCTCAGCCAGCTAAGTTTCATTTCACATTTCATATGATAATATGATAAAAGGTTCTCGCCGCCCCCCGGTGAGTAAGCCGAGTGCTTCTTGTCTTAGCGAGCTTGCTGGATGAGAGCAGAGCAGACTAGTTAGAGGAATGGACAAGTAGTAACTTCCGGAGTGAATGAGTGCAGCAAAGTCTCTTATCTTCCCACGCACGGAGCGGTAACTAGTCTTTCCTATTGGGATAGCGGTACGATTCCGTCGGAGGTGGGAAGTTAGCAAAAGGAATTGAACTCTTTCTAAGCTACAGAGTCAGAAAGCAGAAAATCCTTATCAGAAAACGGACTTTTTGCGATTCAATGTCTTTCTTATGTAATAGTTCCTTTAGAAGGTGCCTGATCTACGACCATCCTCACCTCATATTCTTTTTATTCTCGATAGCCAGATAGTGAAGAAAGACGCTTAAAAGCCCCTTCATCGTCTTCCTTCCCTAAGCGCAATAGCCCCTTGAATAGATAGGATAGAATTAGTGCGCTTGAAAGAAAAGAGTGAAAGAGATTCGGCTTAGTTCAAATTCCTAGTCTTACTCATCTCAGATGCGGGATTACCAATGTCACGATTGGAATTAGGAAAGAAAGCATTTGAACAAGACCATAGACACTATCACTAAACCATATTGACTATCCGAAAGCTTACCTTCCCAAGCTAATCAAATAATCTCCGTCAACAAGGGGTGAATATTCATTCCCAGAAAACCGTGAACAGAGTTACTAGTGGGCAAGAGGGCTCAGAAGCGTGCTAGTTTATTTATTCAACAATCATTCCCATGGTCATAGTTCCATTCGTTAGCTTTCTAAAGGGAAAGGGGTTCCCCCGGGATCTACTAGTCATCGCCTTGAGTCTGCCCTTCCTAGTTAGGCCATTTCCTAATAGGGATTGATCCTATTGCCTTTACTCCTACTGCCCCCCTACCACCAAGACCGGCAAGAGCAGCGGATTCAATAGGAGCAGAGTAATGAAAAGAGCTAAAAGCATCCTTTCTCTACATAGGAAAGCATTTCTTTTCTTTTAGAAAGAAGAGCAGCTTAGGAAAGAAAGGTGCGACTGGTTGATCCGTGCTAGCCCTTGCTTCATTTCGTTTAGTGATATGATAAAAAAGACTTTCTATTGAAGGGCCCTCCGCCCCCGGAACTCTGCTTTCGCCCTTTTATCTTATAGGACTCCGTACCTCTTCCTTTAGTCAGCTTGACCTACTTGACTCAGCGGTTAGAGTATCGCTTTCATACGGCGAGAGTCATTGGTTCAAATCCAATAGTAGGTAAACCCGCCCGAACCATTCTTAAGACCACCAACTACTCCCGCTACTTAGGGGTTGGTGGGGCTTCGACGGTGATACCTATTGCCTACCCACTCATCAATCACGTCAGCTGACTTGCACTGATAGACCCCTATTGTATTGGAATTAGGCACCCATCTTTTGACTGTTGTCAACGGGAGAGGGATGCCAGTAGCTCGAGTGTAACGAAGAGGTAGGGACTTGCTCGAGTGTAACGAAGAGGTTATGAATATCTCAAACATAGATAAGAGGAGAGGGAGACTCTAAGGAAAGGGAACAAAACAAAACACGAAAGGTAAAAAAGAATCAACATTTTAAGCGCATATGGCACGCAAAGGAAATCCTATTTCGACAAGACTTAATCTTAATCGTAGTTCCGATTCCGCTTGGTTCACTGATAAAGAAAAGATCGCTTTTTTTATGAGAAATTTGCTCGTGGGTTATCTGATAGCGGTTGTAACACTCATCGGTTCTAGTCTTTTTATTTTATATATCCTTTTGTCATCGATTGAACAATCCCTCTTCATTGAAGTCTTTATAAAGAATATTCAAGCTGTTTTTTTCAGGAGAATTCTGCATTTGGTTTTTCCTAGTTTTTCTTTTCCTTTTTTTTTTATGATTCTATTTTTTATCTATTGTCCGGCGGGGAATGCTATGATGCCCGAGGAGGAATTCCCACCAAGAGCTGCTGAGGGACCTCAACCTCAGGCTCAGGGGCCTCAACCTCAGGCCCCACCTATTGTGGAGGGGGTCCCGATTCCCCGGGTTCTGGAGGGGGTCCCGATTCCCCGGGAAGACGAGTGGGCAGTTGTCAACTCGCCTTTTTATTATAGCAAAGTTGTCCATATTGATGGGGAAATAACAGATCCCCAAACTTTATACAACTTGAGTAAATTGAATGGACTGCTGCTTTTTGTGCAAACAAATTGTATGCAACCGGAATATGTCCGCTTACTTCAAGCAGAATTGAACAGCACGCCCCCTGAGGAGCTGGCAGATAAACTTTTCAGTATTCGGAGGCGTGAAGCATCTTTTTTCGGATGCCGCCCCGATTAGGTGCCGGAGCGGCCACTATTGCTTTAGCGGGAGCAGCTATCGGTATTGGAAACGTTTTTAGTTCATTAATTCATTCAGTGTCCCCTATCAAAAAATATTGAAGGCTATACGTAGAGTAGACCTACGTTAGGGTGGGGTCTGGGGTTCGAGACAAAGAAAGATCAAGGCTGCATATCAGTCTCTCGCACGCAAGGAGATGCATTCATTTCTGGTACTGGTAGTACTGGACAAGCTCTCAGGGAATCATATATTTCTCTCCTTCGGACCCTTTTTTTCCCATGACGACTAGGAACAGGCAAATCCAAAATTTCACTTCGAATTTCGGACCTCAACATCCTGCTGCTCATGGTGTTTTACGATCAGTATTGGAAATGAACGGAGAAGTGGTGGAACGTGCGGAACCACATATTGGATTACTCCAGTGCGGCACGAAGCCGCTGACGCCGAGTCGGCTCCGCAGCCGCTAGCTATGCCCTGCTTGGTCCCCCGGCACGGTGGAGGTTCCGTAGCGTGTCATGAGCACCGGGCTAAGGGGCGGTTGAGCAACTCAAGCGAACTGCCCTACCTTACTACAACATAGGGACAGAAGGGAGAAGGTTGTGAAGGTGGCCTCGTTATCCACACCTCCGGTCGGGGAGGACCGAGACCCGGGTTTTCATGAGCGAGCGTTGGCGGGTCCTGGAGTGCCTGTCAAGGGCGCTAGCGCATACCCCGGGGTGATCATCACCGCCTGCACCTCACATCTCGGCACAGTGGAACGTGTAACCCGCCTGCTGTCTCACAAAGAAAAGTTGCCTCTAATCCATAGCCTAACGGAAGGCAGCAGCGAGGGACAACCCGCCCATACAGCCAGCGGGGAGGATGGCACTACTGGCAAAGACCGTCTGGCGAAAACGCCGCAGGCGCGAAGCGTGGTAGGCCTGCGTATAGGGAGCATAGCAGCAGGCAGGAGGAAGGGGAGCCCGGACGGTGGAAGAGCCAGGGGAGGCCGGGTCATTTGATGGAAATGGAAGGCGTTTCCCCTATTCTAATTATAGAAGGCCTGGCAGGAGTAAAGAGAAGAAAAAGAGGGAGCGAGCCTATATCAACAAAGGTTGAAAGCAAATGAAATGAATAGATAGAGTCAAGGGTACGACAGACAGCGCTGCCTACACGCGAATTAGCTTCCGAGGTTTTTATCTCTCGACTGATAAGGAAGAGGTCGAAAGGTGCTCGACCATAGGAAGAGGTTATTTATATCTCGAAAGAGGTCGAGGAGTCTCAATTTCACTACAGGATTTTCGAATGAATGCTGGGCTGGGCCACCTCGAATGGCGTGAGCCGCATGCGGGGAGACCCGCACGTACGGTTTTTAGGGGGATCTGGTCGAAAGACCGGCCGGGGCCCACCCGACTAGAGGGACTGAGAAATTAATAGAGTACAAAACCTATCTTCAAGCTTTACCTTATTTTGATCGTTTAGAGGGCGATCGCGAAGTCACTGAATGAAGTCCTCCCTTTCTTTCGGAGGTGCTTGACCCGCAGCAAGGCAGAGATGACTAAGTGACATATGGAATATGGCGACGACAACAGCATGTCGTAGAAGGAGATAAGAGGTGGAGCCAAGGACCCACTAAGACTTACCTATCTACAACTACATCCCCGAGTGGCAGTCAAAGGGAGGCGTGAATGCAAGATGCCAGCGGAATGACCGGCCGGACAGAGGTATGAAGTCCTTCCCACCGCGTCCTTCCTTGTGTGTCGGAGATATAAAGCGAGTGCACCGGAAAAGAAGGGGAACTGGGTCGATCTATTCTATGGCGAAGCATCCGAAGCATAACTGCACACTCACACGATCTTTGCCGAGAGATAGGAGCATTCGGTGGAACCGGTGAACTACACTTCCTTCTGGATAGATGTGTGGGACAGAGGGCTCGTGGTACTGAAAGCCCACGCTTCGCGCCGGAAGCTTTGAGAACCGTGTGAACAGAGAGTGGGTAGAAGGGAAGGAGGTCCTCATACGGAGTCGCACACTTACTTCAGCAGTGAGGAAGGAATGGGGTCGAGTAAACTCCCGTGGGGTGGGGCCGGATAAATAAGAGACGAAGCTTTACAAGGATAGGTTTTTGATTGGTATTTATTTTTTCTTAGTGATTGGAAAGGAGGGCGCCTGGGTATGTTATAGAAAGGGAAAGGCAGAAGAGGTAGTACTTCGAATGGCGAAGAGAGGCGGCTCGGCAGGGAAGGAATGGGAAATCGTCAAGGATGATGACTTCTTTGTTGTCGAAAGGAATGGCTGACGAAGGGTGAGGTTCGTAAGATGCTCGACTCGACCTTAGCGAGAATAAGGAGCTGGGGGGTCGGTATGCGAAGGAGTCCTGGGTTGCAAGACTCTGGGGCAAGAGGATGGAGCGGAGGTGCAAACCGATTGAGTAGTTGCTAGGAACCTATCTGACTTATGTCGCTAGTAGTTGGCTTGGGTTGGAATAGGAGTAGCTGAGAGACTCTGGAGCGTGCGCAGCATTATGGATGCGAAGGAAGCGGTCTGGATTTCCCTCTTCCCTTCGGTCGAGCCCCTCTTCCCTCATTCCCTTCGGTCGAGCATAAATGACCTCGGGAAACTGGTCGAGATAGATGACAGCACCTTTTTCCTCTCTTCCTTACCGGGAGGGAAATCTTCTCTTATGGCATGGCCTTCATCTCCCGCCCGGCCCGAAAATAGAACCCAGTCCCCGTCCAGTCATTTCTGCAAGCAGGGGGTCGTTAAAGCGATTCTATTGTATTGCAAAACCTAAAAAAGCTATAAGCAAAGTACCAAAGTGCTTGCGGGAACGATAGGCTTTGGTTACCAGCGAAAGCTTCCGCGACCCTCTTTCCTTTCGCTTCCTAGATTGAAGTAGCCCTTCGTCGCCCTCGAAAGAAGTCACTATCAAAGAGCTCGCCCTACTGAAGTACCAAAGGTGCGCTCCGCCCAGTGACTCAGAAAGAGGTTTGCGCTTTCATTTGAGTTCTGAGGTCGCAAAGAGGGAAGTAGGGTTCCTATTGACGCTGGGGTCAACCTCCCTCAACAGGCGACCAGCTTTCAATACTAGTTCTTACCTTACGCTGCCATTTTTCCAATATTATTGAATAGCATGGCCTGGGGCGGCAGGCAACTCGAGTGGGAGAGCCGTGTTATGGGTGACCTTATTGCACGGTTTAGAGAGCACTTGTGTATGTGATGCAAGTGAACGTATACGAAAAAGCTGTCGTAAAGTTTCGTTCTTCGTTCCGTCCTTGACCCTATCTATGTTTCTACGATGGCCCAAGAACACGCTCATTCCTTAGCCGTAGAGAGACTTTTGAATTGCGAGGTACCATTACGAGCTCAATATATACGAGTATTATTTTGTGAAATAACTCGAATTTTAAATCATTTACTTGCTTTAACTACTCATGCTATGGATGTGGGAGCATCAACTCCGTTCCTGTGGGCTTTTGAGGAGCGGGAGAAATTGTTGGAATTCTATGAAAGAGTCTCGGGAGCCAGGATGCATGCCAGTTTCATACGACCAGGTGGAGTGGCACAAGATATCCCTCTTGGCTTATGTCGAGATATTGATTCCTTCACACAACAATTTGCTTCTCGTATCGACGAATTAGAAGAAATGTTAACCGGCAACCGTATCTGGAAACAACGATTGGTGGATATTGGTACTGTCACTGCACAGCAAGCAAAGGATTGGGGATTCAGTGGTGTAATGTTAAGAGGTTCAGGGGTATGCTGGGATTTGCGAAGAGCAGCACCTTACGATGTTTACGACCAATTGGATTTTGACGTACCAGTAGGTACCAGAGGAGATTGCTATGATCGTTACTGTATCCGTATTGAAGAGATGCGACAAAGTCTTCGGATCATTGTGCAATGTCTTAATCAAATGCCTAGTGGCATGATCAAAGCCGATGATCGCAAGCTATGTCCTCCATCACGATGTCGAATGAAACTATCCATGGAATCCTTGATTCACCATTTCGAACTTTATACAGAAGGTTTTTCCGTACCAGCTTCTTCTACCTATACCGCAGTTGAAGCACCTAAAGGAGAATTTGGTGTCTTTCTGGTCAGTAATGGAAGCAATCGTCCCTACCGTCGTAAAATAAGAGCACCAGGCTCTGCCCATTCACAAGGACTCGATTTTATGTCCAAACATCACATGCCAGCAGATGTGGTCACCATCATAGGTACTCAAGATATTGTGTCTGGAGAGGTGGATAGATAGGACTACTAGTTGTTCGATCAGGACCCTAGCTTTATTGCAAGCCAAAAACCTTGATCTTCGTTCTTCGCTCCCTGGTTGGTATGCCGATTCCACCCTTTTTAAGTAAGACTACGTAACTGCTTGCTTACCAAAGCATCCCAGCTGGTACCAGTCACGACTCATCTTCAAATGAAGGAGAAGTAGGACAAAATGGAGAGTTAGGAATGAAATAACCAAGTGGAATGAAATAACCAAGTCTCTCTACGAATTGGAATAGGTTTAAGCCATTTCTCCAAGGTTTGGGGAATGGGGATCGTTCTCCGCACCACGGATGAGGTATCGTATGAGCCTCCCAACCAGGGGAGATCCTTCTCCACACCAGAAGGGAATTTACCAACCAATTTCCCATTGTAGCATCTTCGACATTGCTTAGAAGCTTTTTTCTTTTGCTTGTGAAGATCATCACATTGGCTAGGCTGCCCGAAAAAGACACTTTCGGGGTGCCTTCCTTCTTACTAGCTCTTTCTGTTGACCAGACCTAGCTTACTGTTCATGAGAATGTAGATATATAAAGCTCAAAAAGAAAAAGACCGCTTGGCCTTTCAACTAGTTACACGGATAAGTAAGTAAACTACCAGCTCTACATCTCCCTCCTGAAGATCCTCCGGTAGGGGTCGCTATCATATTAATAATTATTAGGGAGCTGAGGAGGACTCTACTCTTTACCTCACCTTACGATGAACAAGAAGAAGAGAAGGCTGAATGAAAAAGAGAGACTTAGAAGAACTTCCAAAGCTGCTGATTAAAGAAAAAAAACGGACCTTAGTCCAGTCCCTACCCCGGCCGGAGAGAGTTAGCCGACTTATGAGATGTTGATGCTCACTCAATACTGTAAGACCTCTTTAAGAGTCACACATCCCCTCACCAAGGGCATTGGTCCAGAAAGAAAGGAATTACATAGATAGACAACTCCTTCCCCGGAACAGCAACTGAAAGAGTATACTTTCCGATTCCGAGCTCACTGCCTCACACCACTGGTATTGAAGAGGAGCCAAGAAGACAATAGGAGATATTCTTTCTTGCGAAAAGATCGGAATCATACGTCCAGCAGGCATTGTCTTCTCTTACCAAAAAGCTCTCATTTCTACTTGACTTCAATAGAGACTTTCATTGAGACTTGAACATCAGACTGACCTAATAAAGAGATAATTCGTACCATGATTAGCGTACGCTTCTCAACTCTATTGATTTCAAACGGGCGAGTTGAACATTTCCTTACCTTGCAAAGCTATAGCGCTAGCCAGGTCCCTATCCCCAGCAGGAGATTCCGGAAAAGGAGATCTAATCGACTAGCTCTAAAGCATACTATACTACTGGCAAGATCTTAGAAAGTTATCCCAAGCATTGATAAGAGAGAGTCCTTACACTCAGCCTCTCCTCAATCCCACAAAGACTAAGACTAAGGAAGACAAGTCACTCAGAACAAGAGCATTCTCCGAAACATAGTGTTAGCTACACTTGGAATTAGCTGCATTTCCAACAAGTCAAGCATTTTCAAAAATAAGTCTATTTCTCTACTCGCTACGCTAGCCCTACAGAGGAAGCACTCAATGGCAATTTGACTCTTTCTTTGATTGGGAAGTGCTTTGAATCAGGATCCGGGCTCTTACTCTCTGTACATGGGTAGCCTAAAGCAAGGACTTCTATTGCATTGGCAGCTAGTGTCCAGTGATTCACCCCAACCACTCCATACCTGACCTGTGAGTGAATCCTGTTGTTTGAGCTGCTGCTAGAAAACGGAAGAAGAAAGTCACAATCTAAAGGGGGATCCATCAATAAAGGGCAAAACAAAAGCCAAGTCTCTTATCAAGTCAAAAGAGTCAATTCAAGTAGGGTTCTTTACGGGGTAGTCCGCTCTAGATATGGTTTATCAATCAGAAGGTATATTTAGTTATGGTTATGCATGAGGGGTTTTGAGATTTCCCGCTATCTGAACCTAAACCCTGAGTTTGAGGAAACTGACTTCTCCTTTTCAATCCTTTGATTTATCGAACCAGTATTTGTATTTTTCTTCCTACCAATGGTTCTACCAGCCCTTGTAGCAGTCTCAGCTTAATATGTAGTCCAAGAAGTAGTTGACTATGGATAAGCAATAGAAGCCCCTGTCTAGTGTCCACTCCCAACTAAGTAGTTGATAATTTCGTCCCTGTCCTTATGTCTTCCATTCTCTTCTGTATTCTAGAAGGTCTCTTGCTTAAGCTGCTTACTCCTTCTGCCTGTCTTCCTGACCCCGGCCCAGGCATAGTCTTAGCTCTTCACCCAAAACATATGATAGAGACGGATATGGGAACGTATGCCCTACTAGATGAAGCCTCTCCGGCCACTACATCTCCTCCTAGGGAATCCCCTTTCTCTACAGGACCAAGAAGGTTTTCTTAACTAGGAAGTCTTCCATAAAGGCCCTTCTCTACCTAAGCAGTCAGTCCACAACGATACCTAGTCCTCAATTGAAATGAGAACTCATGCCATTCGGGTGTTAGCCATGGGGTAAAAGCGCTCAGCCGGTCAAGAAAGAAAGCCTGCATCTGTTGCGGGCAAAGCAAGAAGACCTCTTGCTGGGCCGGGAAAGAGTTAGGAGTAGGACGCAAGCAAGGGAGATTGATTGATGGTCGGGGACTCTCAAAAGTACCTGGTCTCTGCAGCACCTCCCGGCACTATTAAGAGCGCGTCAGTGTAGCTAGCAAGGGCTTACACACCAGTAATAGGTAAAGAGACCTAATGTCTCGATTTGAGTATAGGGGGCTCTATTTTCGTCATCCCCAGGCCTTCATTGCCTTCTGCCTTTCACCCCAAAGGTAGAGTGGGAGTAGGAGTTCAAAGACCCAATCCTAGTTGGCGCTAGTTTAGTTGGAAAGAAGGAACCCCTCTTTAGCTTGCTTGTAGCCGGGGCTTATTATTAGGTCCTATGTGCTGATTCTCGGGTCAGGGATCCTCTTTGACTTTCCTATTTTTGATTAGCTTGCCTGCTAGCATCTTTCGTGGGTGAAACTGAGCTTCGTCCCTCTATATACTAGATACTCTATTTTGTTCTAGATTGAGTTAACTCAACCGGAATTGTTATTCTATAACAATAGTACGGTCACTCTCTATCATAGGCTGAGTTGTTATAACTCATGGCTTGGTGAGCTAAGGCGAGAGAGTTGTTTGCTAGACTATGGTTGAGCGCGGTAGATGCTCATTAGCTATCGGGGGTGGTTAGAGCAGAGTCAAAAAGGAGGCCTAATCACTAACTCCAGTAGGTAACTGACTTCGCTTCCTTAGCCTTAGCCTTTGGGCTAACAGAGGGGTTGGTTCCAGTTTTTAGATGAAGGCACCACTAGCTAGATTTGTCGAGATCGCAAGGGAAACTAGGCCCCTTTGTGTAAGAAGTAAGTCTAGCGACTCCCTTTCTGGTCAACTAAGTCAATTCCTTATAGCGGTTTCACTAAGATCGAGTTAGTAAGGAGCAAGGCAGAGGCAGACCATTTCGAAAGAGGATTGAAGTAAGAGTAAGACTTTAGTAGTTTACAAGCCTTGTGAGCCAGGATTGAAAACTGAGTCAATAAAGAAAGATAGATTTAGCCTTCCATCAATGTCAGAGGCGTGACAGAAGGGAAGGCGCGTTAGCGTCCTGGCTCGGAGAAAGACTTTACTTGATTCAAGATAGAATTGAAAGGAGCGGCAAGTTAAGATAGGATCAGAAGAAGAAGAGATCAACAATTACGTGAGTTGAAGACTGATTTCTTCGTGGAGCTAAAGCTACCTTTTACAGAATGAGTCTTTCAACGATCTTCCAATGCCATTTAAAGAAGGTATCAAATAAACCTGCTCTTTCATTCCTTCAACCCTCGATCCCACAGGTCTTTCTTTTTAGAAGGATTTCCTGGTACTAAATAAAGTTCATGCTCTAGTACGGGTTACAGCTTGTGTTCTCCTTTCTTTATCCTTTCTTTATACGGTAGATAGGACCAGACATTCTACTTCGACACGATAGGACTTGGAAGAAGATGGATCAACAAGACTACCTCAAAAGGAGATGGAATAGCTAATAAGATAAGACAAGCTGAAGATATGTAGGATGCAGGACCTCTGCTACCTTCTTACCCCAAAACAAAACGACTTACTCATATAGTTCAATTGACTACCGAGACTACCTACCTCACTCTGATTTACAATCTAATGCTAAGGGCTGCACCCTTCCTTCACCTCATACTCATAGGGGATAAGTGAAGTAGATCCTCCCTATCGTATGCAGCTTTAAAAGGCGCTTTCTACGTGTACGAAATGGAGGGTTTTACAGATGTTGTAAAAGCCCTTTCCTCGTATTCGAAAACCATGTGCTAAAGTCGAGTTTTACCCGTCTCCTTACGACATGATTTTCGCTTTGGAGAGACAGAGAAAGAAGAAATGCATATTATTGGACTTGGTACTTTTAGCATCAATTAGAAAGAGAAATTATGAACCCAGCCTAGATAAAGGCAAAAAAAAAGATCTTGTAGAAGGAGTCAAGATTGAACCGAAGACCTACTTCTTCTTCTATATTTACTAGTCCTTCCGCCCCAGAGTGACGCAACTCAGATATGTACTAACCTTATAACCCGAGTTCTTCTTCTATGTAATTAGGAAATTATCTCTATGACCTTCTTTATTCTTTTGGGAAGGGAAGATCTTATTTGAAAGAAAGCTTGCAACCGGCTTCCTTGGATATTGCTTAAAAGAAAGAAGGGGCTTGGCTTGCACTCGCAATGATTGGACTGAGCGAGGGGATCCTTCTTAGTAGAAAGAAAGCACTTTCGAATCGGATGCGCTCGCCTAGCGAGAAAGAAAGGCCCTGCCAACCAAGTCAAAAGAAAAAAGAAATCAGAGAACGAAAGGGCAAGAGAATGTTGCCTTTTGGTAACTCTCTAGGAGTCATGTTTCACCTTGAATGCTATTAATAGATTCTGTTGCGATTCAACCCCATTGTAGCTTACTTTATCTCCGAAATTGACAACCTTTTGGGCACTCTATTAGGTTCTGCCTTCTTGACTTCTGCTAAGACTCCTCTTTCTCCAACTGAATACGGAGCCTACGGGACGGCAGTGCAGTTAACTCTTTCTTACTCTATGTTATGTGATATCGAGATTGAATAATAGAAGAAAGCTTTCACTCATTTGGCTAGCTCCTACTAAACGAAGTGTAAAACGCCGTTCTCAGTGCAATATCAATCATTCCTTTTGTTGCTCCATATACAGAAGTCTAAAATGAAAAAGGAGAGAAACCTTCCCATAAAGAAGAAAGAATAGGATCGTCGTTGGTCCTTATGACTACACTTATCGATGACTGCCCGCTGATGGCTCAATCATCTACTTACGTAATTTCAAAATCGACTTTGTTAGCAGACAATCTTGGGAACTACTATTGACACAAAATAGTCTGATTTAGGATAGCTCAAAATAACCAAATATTAACTAATATCAATTAGTTCATTTAGACTATCTTAGGACACACTAACTCTATTTTTGTTCAGACAGACAGGTGTAACTATCTATATCCCTAATTCGGATAGCTAAACGATCGTTGAAAGGCAACAGAGAAGCCATGAGGTTTCATACTTACCTAAACCAGACATTTAGATACTAGCTCTCAAACAAGAAGCTGTGAGTCCTTACTCAACTCCCATTGCAAAAAGGAAAGAAAGGGACGAAGTGGTGAAAGAAGAGTCTTTGTACGAGATCAGCTACTCCCTTGATTCTTTATTCTTCGTGAAGTGGAATTCGGACGGATTGATTCTTTTTCGCTAGTAACTGTAACCAGGAGCCAATCCAAGTCGTGGGAGATTGGTGCTTTAACGAGGCGGGTAAAGATATCAGATATTGATGTGCTGCGGGCTTATTTCAAAGATTGAGCAAAGAAAGCAAACTCAATAGAAAGGTGTGGCATAAATCCAAGTCTATGCCTCTTCAGATTGCTTGCTGATTTATATTATTTCTTCTTTCTTTCTCGCTTGGGGCGAATAGAATAGCATTCCGAGAAGTAGACTTTCCATTCAATCTCTATTGTACTTCAAAGCCTAGCTACGCATTGACCCGCGAATTCAATCTCGTAAGTGACCTCCTCTTCCCCTTTCTCGGTCCCTTGTTATCCCTTAACAGCCAAAAGAAATAGCGGTACTAGCAGTTCAATCTCTTTTGCAGTGATGGATGGCACAAGAATCCGCGGCTTTGTTGCAGCGATGCCATTGACTTTCTGCTCGTTCTCGCCTTCCTCCTCCCTCGCTCGACTTCTGAAACCTTTTCAGCTTAAGTAGTAGTCTAGGCTTCTTATGTACTAGTGATAGAGCGGATTCTATATAGGAGGCGGCTGAAGAGGCGCTGGATTCTTAATTCATCTCCTCACCTCTAATAAATTCATAAATAAGCAAGATAAACCTTTTCAATTCTTAATGCAACCTATGTTAGCGAAAAGGATCTCCAATGCAAGTACCACGCTTTCTAGATCCGAGCCGAGACTTCTATGATGATAAGTGGTCTTGGATAAAGGACGCGAGAGCTCCACCAGGGGAAGGTTTAGACAGGAACCAAGCAAAGAAGGAATGTCAATCTACTTGTTTACAGTCCGGAGTCAACTTTCGAATTTCGGCTACCCGACAAGAGCCCTACTTCAGGAATGAAAGAGCAGGTTGAAGGAATAGGAATGCCTTTATTGGTTGGAATTGAATCCGAAGGTACGGAGTCCTCAGTTGCTTACGAAAGCTTTGTTTAGGTTAGCTCTCTTTCTACTCTTATAAGGGTATTATTATCTTTATCGATGGATTCGTATTTCTCAGCCAACTCAAAGGTCTGTAGCGCACCATCCATCTCCAATTGCTATCTTGGGTTGAACTAGATTAAAGACGAGCTTCTAACTCGTAAACCAAAACAAAGCCCTAGCGGCTCGAGCTTTCACTTTGTAATCAGACAGCCAATCCAGTAATTGACCTTCTATAGACCTTCTCTTCGATGCTAACTTCGCTTGGTTCTTTCTAAACCTTGGGGCATCTTTGCTTTCTAGTCGAATTTCCTACTTAGAGTCAGTTAGAGTAATAGGTTTCTTATCGTTGGACTTGCTAAAGGGAGGCATGTCCCCTTATACCTGGTACGAAGTCCTGCCTTCGTTGATTTCCTGTCGATAGTAAGGAATGGTCGGGTACAACATAGGAAGTTTATTAAATCCACGTGGATAAGCTCATATAAGAAGGTGGGTAGAGCATGAAGGCTGCCGGGCCAAGAATGAATTATTTAATAAAGCTTAGCGCTTGTGCAAAGTCGCGGTAAAGTCGCTTGGAGCTTGTTGAGATTGGAGCTTGGTTGACTTGCTTGTTGAGTTGATTGAGTTCAGCTGCAGGAATTAGATATATTAGATAGATGCTTGGTTGACTAGCTGACATTGGCTATCCGGAAGAAGAGAAGAGATTGAGATTATACCCCCCGCTGTAACTGTCTTCCTCTTAGCTACACCTTCGGCTATACTCGGAACAGAATCCATAAATAATGCTATCCGATTAGATTCATTCGAAACCCCTATGCTGGAACTAGAGAAAGAGACTTATCCTATGCTGGAACTAGAGCTAGAGACTTCCCCTTACCGACGCTAAGGTAGGTTCCCAGTCAGCTATACAATCAATAAACTAGGGAATACTCAAACTAACAAATAGATAGACTAACCTATAGAGAAACAAACCTAGGAATACAGTAGAGAAACCTAGGAAAACTGTAGAGAAACAAACAAACAAACACAAAACAAGCTACATGAAACAAAGGAATAACCTACTATCTAGTCTACTATTCCCGGGCATTCATCCACTCAATTAACCTATCAATGCATAAACAAGAAAACAGAAAACAAGAACAAGAAAACAAGTAGCTCAGCCTTAGACCCTCAATCTTAGGGTCGGATAAGCCAAAATGGGGTAGTTTCAAACTAGCTAAGCGTAAGCAAGCCCAGATGATTTTTCAGGAATTACAAGAAAGACTTAAACGGACTCTTCTTATTCAGAAAAGAAAGATAGATGCTTTCTATGTAATAATTTCTAAGTATAACGTCTAAGAACTCACCATCCTAACTTGTGAGCCAGGACGCTTCGCGCGTCTTTATCTTTTATGAAATTTTTCTAGTGAGCCAATGACTTACTAACTTCCCAGTAGCAGCAGTTAACTTATATAAAGTGCGGAAATAAAGATGGTATCGGCAATGAAGTCTAAAATACAACAAAAGCCTTCTTCCTTCGATTTCACACTTCTTCTTTTTAGCATTGATAATCGGTTTATAGATCCTTCTATTTTCTGATTCAATAGAGGATCTCCTTTGCTTTGAAAGCATATCCCCAATGCAATACGTCTAAACCTATACAAATCTATGCTGTCCCAATAAGAACATAAGATATAACTTTGATTCTTATATTGTGGGGGAATATTATTAGTTTGATCGCCACTTCTATTGCCGAAATCCGGAATAGCTCTCTGTCTTCAATCAAGCCTTTGCCTTCACTTCAGGCTCAGTTCATCCCCCAGCTCTTTCTATTCGCTTTGCTGTAACCGACTACCTTCCTCTCTCATACTACGGGCAAAGCACCTTGTTTCGGTACCTCCTTTGAGGCTTAGCCTGATTACCCTTCCCTTCATCTTACAGTGAGTCAAAATGGGATGAAAGATTGATTGATGATCTCTTTCAGTCACATCCGAACTAACGACCTATAAGAGCTTCCCTTTCAATCTAAAACCTCTCTCCCGCCTTTCTTTCTTACTACCAAAAAATCCTACCTAGTAAGCCTTAGCCTATAGCCTCGGTTTAGCCAATTAGACGATCGGAATCGGAAATTCATCTTTTCATGATAGGAGTTGCATTATTGACTGTCTAGTCCTTCCTCTTTCTTGCTTTATTGAAGGAAGGGGATATCCTTTCTCTTATGATAAATGACTACCAGCTCAGCTCAGTCTTAGCTTCTATTCGAAATGCTTCCTTATACTTGGGTTTGATTGATTTGATTCACAGAAAGTGAGAGTAACTTAAACCCGTCTTACATGCAGATTAGATCGTAGATTCTGGGAAAGGTTGAGTATGTATTCCAGCCTAGGTACTAGAACGTTCGATACCTCACTAATCAACCAAGCACTCTTTATCTTTAGTTCAGAGAAATGAACCCCCGGATGAAGAAAAAAGATCCCCTCCCTTTGACTAAAGCATGGGGAGCCCCGAGTAGTTTACCGGACAAATTGAGTTGTCGTGACGATACCTTTCTTAGCTACAGATCAGAAAAGACCGATCTTCATCACGAGACTAATCGGATCTGCCGTAGACACCCGAGATACCTCCACAAGGCAGCTAAAAAAGGTTGAGGGGAGAGGGGCAGGAAAGAAATGTACTTATATAGCCCTCCAAGATAAAGATAGACTACTATGGAAGGGAAGCCAGAAAGAGAAATGTCATTAGAGCTCCTCTCTCTCTTCAGAGAAGATAAAAAGAAAAAGCACAGGAATGAGGAAACTCGTAGAGGGATGTGGATTCGAGCAGGCAGCAATAAAGCATCGGCAGCTTACTGGCACTCATACTGCCAATAAGCAAATAGCTTATTTTCTCTTCGAAAAAGGGGAAAGAGATAGGGTAGTGGCTTAGTCTCCTAAGGAAGAAGTATACTGAGTTGCAAAAGAATGCGAATCACTGATCAAACTATGGCTTAGAAGTCGGATGAGTTGTCTCACTATGGGCGTGTTGGCAGGGGTTCTTCTCAACCTGGGAACAAGAAAGCGTAAGTAGTAGAGTTGTACGACCGAAGAGTTGGGTTCAGAGAATACTGTAGTCGCTAGTAGGTAAGTGCCTTAGTCTTCAGACTCTAGGTTCGAGGCATTTGTTGAAGGGTGAACTAGGCCATCTAGAGTCTTAGTGAAAGGTGTGAGGGATGAAATACTCAATTGTAGGTTCAAAGATGAATACGAGCATTACCTATCTTTGTCTTCTTTGACTGGCTTTTCGTTAGTGAGTCCTTTGGGCCGAAAAAAGGCCTATCAACAAAACAAGTCGGGTGAAAAACTCTAACGAGTCTTACTCTTTCGGAAGCCCGAAATGACAGTTCCTTATTCTAGTGGACTTCTAGGATTGAGCGATACGTGAATTCGAAGCGAAATCATTCGACTGATGAAATGTTCAGCTCCTGGCGCTTGGAAAGCTGAGAAAATGTCCGATTAAGATCAAACCATTGACTTCCAGACTGTAATAGATTCAAGTCCTCTTGGCTTCTTTCTGGATTCTAAGTCGAAGGATAGAACAAGGCGAGAGGGATTAACAAAGAAAGAACAAAACGAGACGAAGAGCTACGATTTTGGAACAAATGACTGTTTAAAAGTCAAAGTAAAGGTCTACAGCTCCAGTTGGTGTAAATGTTCCTCTTGATTCATTCATTACTACTCTAGGAAAGAGCCTTGAGAAGTACAGTGTTTCCCCTTTGTAGGGGAATCAAGGAATCATCTAAGAAGAACGAGCTCCCCGGATGGATTGATTTCCTTCTCGAAAGGAGGAAAGAATCAAGAAGGTAACCCACAGGGTCCGTAGGGAATCCGATCTAGAAAACTCATATCCCAGTCCCAGCTCAAGCAGCAAAACTAATAGACCGTCCCTCATAGCACACATCCCGAGGGAAAGCAAACAAGCAAGCTACTAACTAAATGAAAGGAGAACCAATACAGAACCCATTCCTGAACGATCTAGCGAAGTTGGATGAGGTTACGTATCCCTGCCTCACAAATACACTCAGAGGATTCGAGCACGTGGCTACGAACCACGATGTCGGGGAATCCATCCGAGCCCACAACTGGCCCAAAAGTGCCAGGTCTACCGAGCCTATGGGGATAGGCAAATCAGGATCGGTATAGCGCAACAAGGCTAGGGAACTTCGGTGTGGGTCTGTTGTCGAAATGGAATGGTCTGATTGAAATAGCCCCAGGACTATGGAACAAAGGATTATCCCGAACCTACACCGAGGTATTGACGGTGATTCTCAAATAGCACAGAGCCGAATGTGATACGATGGGATAGAGTGCAATAGAAACAGACACAGGGAACGGAACGGTTACCTACTCTTAAACGGTCAAAGCTCACCCTTTCATTCTGAATTCTTTCATTCGGAATAAAGAGACCCAAGTAGGATTCGAACCTACGACCAGTCGGTTAACAGCCGACCGCTCTACCACTGAGCTACTGAGGAACAACGGGAGATTCGATCTCATGGAGTTCAATTCCCGTTCTCAACCCATGACCAATATGAGCTCGAAGTTTCCTTCGTAACTCCCGGAACTTCAAAGTAGTGGCTCCGTTCCATGCCTCATTTCATAGGGAACCTCAAAGGAGCTCTATTTCATTATATTCCATCCATATCCCAATTCCATTCATTTAATATCCATCCCTTTGGTCTCATTGACATAAGAGATGTTGTCTCTAGTGGATTTCTATATCTATAGAATCAACAATAGCTCTGCCCAACGAACAGAGTCACTAGCTTTCCTTTCCTTACTAGAAAGAAGGGTTAGTTTTTGGGAGGTTTGGGCTACGTAACCTCATCTAAATGCGATTATAGGGCGAAGGGGCCCCTTCTGTATCGTTGCTCCTTGCTAGAAGCCTTACTCAAATAGGGGCTGGCCAACTCTTATATCCCTTCCTTAATCAGGGGCTGGGCTCACTCACTTTCTTTCTATAGAAAAGGGTTCGATCATAAGCTTATGTGATCGGAGCCAGCATCTCAAGGAGCCATAAGCCATCATAAGCTTCTTTGAAGGTATCCTATCCCTTCATGCACCACTGTGATAAGATCGTATAAGCAAGCGTCTCCTTAGGGATCGAAGCTTCTGTTTCTATGAGAATCCCGCCCAGATGAAAGATCATACGCTGCCCTCGATAAGCTTCATGAAAATATGGATATGCATGCCATAGAAGCCCCCTCAAAATCGAAAGGGGGGAGGGGGGCTAAATAGGAAAGGAACTAATCCGCTCTAGTTCCTAGCTTTGGTCTCTGGTTTTTGGTTTCTAGTCTGATTTTATTAGTAGCCATGATTGGGGCTATAGTACTTACTATGCATAGGACTACCCACGGAGCGGTGAAAAGACAGGATGTATTCCGACGAAATGCTATGTGAAGTAAAAGAAGAAAGGGTCGCCGACTGCTACTAAGAACCTAACAGAAGATTCTACTACTGGATATACGTCCCGATCAGCTAAAAAGCTAACTTGGACTTTCCTAGCGTATCGTAGAGATAGAGTCTATCCCTTTCTTGAGTACCCTATTCTTAGGTAAACCATGGGCGGTAATCGATGGTATTTCTGAAAATAGCAAGTATAATAGAAAAAAACTGCAAGTTCAAGGCAGGCAGAAAGCATAGGAGCTGAGGTCACATAGGACGCCCTTGTTGCTTGCTTTGCCCGGTCAAGGTTCATCCCTTCTGATTGAAATGGAATCTCCCTCCTCAACAAATCCATTCCCTCCTTCTCCTTCAAGGGATATCTATCGCACATACTCCCATACAAAAATTCCATATATCACTCCTAAACAAGCAAGGGATGAGCGCGCTAGCGAACAAGCAAAAGGTTTTTATCCCTAGCGCGAAAGCCGTTGCTTGTTGGGTTTCAATCCTTCTTTCTAACCAGATGATTGATTTACGGCCTTTCATTTCTCCGAAATAGAAAGAGAACTCTCCGTGAAGGCGGAAAAGGGTTCCGCCCAAAGAAAGTTGTGTCTTTTTCAAAATCTACTTTGTCTTTCTTTATGATAATAGTGAAAGAAAGTGAACTATGGAATGAGCTCGTTGGACTTTTTTCTGATGCTGAATGCCGATAGGAGGAGGCTTAGATCTTTTGTCTTGAACTGAAACAACCACCGAAGCACTTGTCTCGGCCTTAGGTCATGGTGGTGGGGAGGATGCTGGTGGGTCAAGCCGGTCCCGCTCCTGCTATCCCTGCTTCTGTCCTCGCGGAATCTCGATATCGATCTCAATCAAATACAATTGTGGGTGCAACCGGAACTGGGCCTTACGTGCCACACCAACCCGGAACCTTTACCTATTTCGTTACCTATGCCTTCGCATCTGATGCTTTTATACGATCAACCATCCCCCAAACCTTTAGTACTTATACCCGGGTCCACTGGATTGTACTGGGAAAGATATCCAACGGGCTAGGTTCATGATTGAATATTCTGCTGGCGTCTCTACCTAATGACGAGGTGAAACGAGGGAGAGGCCGAAATGTTGATAGCCCTCAGGGACATGATTTGGCTCGGACTCTTCTTCCGGTTTTAGAGGTTAGAGCAGCAGCATGTACTCCTTTGAGATAGCATTTGGTCAACGGATTGGTACTGACCAAGTGATCAGAGGGTGAAAGGGTGCAACGTGCTAGACCTAAGACTTCAACAGGAGTGATTTGGTTTCCTAATCGTTTGGGAAAACTATGACTACCAATCCCTCTTCTGGATTCAAAATCTCTCTTCGTTACACCCATAATGGAGTATGCCCATTCTTACCTTTGTTGTGACAAGTGGGTTCGGTAGGATTAATCAGAGTCCGCACCGGAGGGAGAGACTAAGTGGAATCCATTAAAGGAGGCAAGTCCTATTGATAATGATAAGAACTTGTCTGAGGAGAGATCCAAGAAGCGGGGCTACACGCTTTGACTACAGACCAAGCTGCCCTATGCTCACAGAATGTCTTTCTTACTGAGTCCACCATATATTCTATTTTAGGCTTGAGGGATCGAACCGAGTTGTCCTCCTTTCTTTCCGATTGAAAGATCGGCAGGGCATAAGATTTGGTGGTAGGCTCCTCGTAACCCAAGTCAAATAGGGAGTGCCACCTATCTATCACATCCAGCAAGGCCATGAGCCACGGCACAGGAAGGCTTATCCGCTAATCTTTGATACCAATTTCCAAGGAGGGACAGAAGTGATGATGGAGCAAGCAGGAACAAGGAGGGTATAAGCCCTTCTTTCTATTCTTTTATTCTTTTTTGTTGACGGGGTTCTGCCCTTTTCGTACTGGCTAAGATTGAGAATACGACTCAAACTCCTAAGCCAACATATTCTGATTGATTGGCTTTCTGGGTCAGGGTGCGATTGATGACTTTACCGCAGGTCTCTTTTCCCTTGAACTTCTACGGGAAGAAGGATCGGCCGGGATTCAAAAAGAGAGTTCATGCCGAAGGGTATTCATTCTCTTTCTCTTAAATGAAATCACAACGATAGAGATTCCATTCATCTCTCTTCTTATTGCTTTCTCAACGAAAGTAGGAACTGCATCGTAGAGGAAGTCCGGGCAGACGAGATCCACATCCCCAGATGTTCAATAGAGTCAAATTGAATCCATGAGAGGCTCTTTCTCGCACGATAGAGATAACTACTCCCACGCATTCATTCCTTCATACGGATGAGCGGGCACAGATGGATGCTAACACAGATCTCCCTGATCCACTTACCGAGATGAGGACTCCGTACCTAGACCAGTCATTCAGTCAACTAAATCGTTGAAGTAGTTCCATCTCTGAGAGCTCAATGGATGATTCACTTCTCACCTCGTTTTCATGTAGTTCTTCTCTTGTATCAGATGAAGCTTTCGCCAGTATTGACGTACTGAGCTCGCTGAGAGGCCAAATAGGCAGAAGCGAAAGCATGACCAATGAGGCGGAGAGACCTTCTCATCACGCTATCGCATGTTGAAAAAAGGGAAGTCTCACAGATCGAAGCGAGAAGGAGATGAATCGGACTTTTCATGTGCCAAGCTATCGTCATTGCTACCGAAACGCACAAAGACAAAGGGAGTCACTACCACATAGGAGTCTTGAATGAAGAAAGCAAAAAAGCACTCCACTCTCGTTGACCAAGAGAAGAGAAGAGAAAAGACTGAAGAAAGGGAATAGGCTATTTGTCTTCCCTCTTTAGAGAAAGGCCACTTTCTCTTATCAACTTTCAACTTCTCTTAAGTCATGTCCTTCTTTATTCCGTTGGAATATCCTTATGCCTAATAGCCTGACCTGAAGTACTTTCTGTATTTAGGAATGACAAGGGAGTGAGAGGAATGACTTTCTTTGATTTCTGGAAAGCTGGCCGAATACCCTAAAAGAAGAGATAAAGAATCCTTGAAGTCAAGCCAAGAGTACCAAACAAAGTGAGAAGCCTTGCAATTTGACCAAACTGTACTCTTCTAATAAGGGATACTGGAAAGATATTTCGTGGGTGAAGGGCTGGAGCCTGGAACATCTTCTTTCATATCAATCCCGAATAGGTCGAAACTGGAAAGAAGGGAACTGAAAGGATTAGAGACTGTCAACAAAGAGAAGAGAGCTGAAATGTGCCTCAAGTCCCTCATTCTCAGTGGAGAATGAGCTAGAAAGACTTGCCTATCATCCGAAGATCAAAGAGAATTAATTAATTGATGGCTCTCAATACGGGTCGGGATCACAAACGAGATCTAGACATAGCCTTTCGCCGATGTCACCATTCGTTATGCTAAATGGTAAGCATGCTACCTACCTACACATCCTCATTTATCATAAGAAGAGAGCCGCACAAAGAAAGAAGCAAAGAAGAATAAATAAGCAAAGTACACGATCCTAGCAACCTACCTGGGCTCCCGCCTTCTCATCTCTTTCTCTCGGAGATTCAAACAAATAGGGCAATGCCACCAACGAAGGGGATAAGGCACTTAAGTAGGGTAGGGCTACTTTAGGAGCGAGGTTTAGAGGCGGACTTTCATAAGTTAGGGTCTTAGGCAAGATCTTCAGTCTCATGTTCCAAGCTTCTTCTAGTGAATGAGGTTAAGGCAAGACCGTGGTGTTGGTGCTCAAAGAAAGAAAGGTAGGTGGTTCAGGTAGTGATCACTCTTTTATTAGAAACTTCTATATAGAGTTGTTATGAGAATCCATCTCCACCTATCTTGCTTGTGCCCTTCTTCTTACCAAAGCATTCCGGCATGGCATCTTTTATTCCAGGTCTCACCCTGTGAAGCAAAGTCGGACAAGGAGGAAAGACATAGGAGTTGGAATTGATAGGGAACCGTAGCCAAGTGGCTAAGGCATGAGTCTGCAAAACTTCTATTCGTCGGTTCGAATCCGACCGGTTCCTACAGCCCCATTCCACCCAACATTTTTTGACATGGTTAAGGTGGGGCCCCGGATCAAGGGTTCAAAGCTGAGAGTGATTGGAGTGATACTTTCTTTTTTCAAATGAAAATTGCATTCATTGATATTGATACATAATACAATATTCTATTATAGGCTGGCGGGTCCCTCTTTGAGTGCACACCTTTCAGCTCTTTTCCAAGTCAAATCCAATCTCTTTATTAAGTAAGCAAGCTTGAGTTTCCATTACGAAGTAGACAGGTATAGGCTCGTAACCTCGCAAAAAGGATAACTGCTATCTGCTGCCCTAGCCATCCATAGTGAAAGATCTTTGGAAATGCGTGTCAACAGCATTGTAGGCCAACCAAATGGAACTAACTAACTAAATAGCCTAGTGGCATGATGACTCTTCCAAGCTATAAAAGTACCAGAGTGAATTCGGGTTGCAACCGCTAAAACAGAAACTGAAGGACATGAGGGTTCCTTTCGAAAGCTTTCAAAATGGGTGGAGTGGGATCTGATCTCTCCTTGCCTAGTAAAGAATAGAAGGCTTCTTCCCCAACCAAGAATGAAAGCAGGATGAACCTCCGGATATGCCTTCCAATTTCTCATTTTCTGGACAGCGACTCCTTTTCTCCTTTTATGTATGAAAGAAACTCCCAATTAATTTGCGCTCGCCGCTACCTGCTTGCTGACGGGATGGGGTTGGGGTATTCTATCTACTAGCATGTCTTTTTCCAAATGATGATGGCACCTAGACGAGGGATATGGTTTCTCTTACTAAGTAAGGTACCTACAATGAAGAGGACCTAATCTCGATGCCAGTCCTTCTATCGAACCTAGGCTACGATTTACAAGTTAGTCTTAAGGCTTCATTTAGCACTTCTTTCAAAAGGAAAAGAAGAATCGAATCCTTCTAGATCTAGAAAAGAATGGGGATGGCTCGAATAGCTTGTTGAACTGATATCGGTGGGGTATGTGAATGCAGTCTTGTTATCAGTCCAGGTCAGTCTTTGAGGTAGCAGTAGCTACTGAGTCCGTTAACAAAGGAGTTGGGTAGTGAATGAATGCTTTCTTCGCTAGCTATGCTATCATTAGTACTTCCGTGAATCAAAAAACCACAAAAAATCACAAGGAGGTTTAGGTTTCTTTTATGGCTAAGGGTAAAGCTGCCCGAGTAAGGGTTGTTTTGGAATGTACGAGTTGTGTTCGAAATGGTGTTAATAAAAAAAATAAAAAAAAAGAATCACCAGGCATTTCCAGATATATTACTCAAAAGAATCGACACAATACGTCTAGTCAATTGGAATTGAGAAAATTCTGCCCCCATTGTTTCAAACATACGATTCACGGGGAGATAAGAGATTGAACCGAAGAGCTGCGTGTCACCTTTCCAAGGAGCATAAAAAGGACATTCATTAGATATCTATTAATTATCTTATATAATTAGAATTCGAAATGAGAAATAGAAGATATCTTCAATATTATGCTATATTATGCTATATATAAACAAAGTAACTCTTTCGAATTTTTTTCATTCTAAATAAATCATTTTGGATCCGATCGAAACGGGGTTTTCGGGAAAAGGAATAAACAAACCATGGATAAATCCAAGCTACTCTTTTTGAAACCCAAGCGCCCTTTTTCATTTTCAAATTGGAAAAAAAAGCGATCTGTTCGTCGACGCGTGTCCCCGATTAAACTGAAACGGGGGGACCCTTATGGGGGGGGGGGGAGAGGGAGAGCCCTCTAAGAAGAATTCTTAGAGAACAACGAGGAACAAGTGAGCGAAAGCGAACGTAGTATCCGTAGTATCTGTAGCTAAACGAGCGCCCTAGAAGTATGCGCGGCTAATAGATGCTTATACGAGCGCCAGCGAAGTATCCGCGGTTAATACAATACTAAGAGGTTGTAGCTCGGAAAAGAGAAGGAGGGAAGAAGCACTCGACTGAAAGGAAGAGGTAATTTATTGTTGAGCAAAGAGAAGAGGTAATTTATTGCTCGACCGCATCGGGAGAGGTAATTTATATACTCGACTATAAAGGAGAGGCACGAAGTGCGAGACTGATAAGGAAGAGGCACGAAGGAAGCACTCGACTTGCCAGGAGGAGGTAACAAGTGCTCAACTTGCCAGGAAGAGGTCCAAAGGACTCGACCGAAGGAAGAGGGAGAGTTTTCTTTCCTGCCGGTTTGACTAGTTCTTATACCTAGGTAAGGATCGGTATTCGATTGAAAAATGAGGCAAATTGTGCGATAGATAGCGAAGCCAGAGATAGAGACAACTTTTTACCTCTATACTTGATAACTCTTGTGGAGGATAGCCCATTTGATCTATAACTATAGAGAAGTTTGAGAAGTTTCCTCGGATCCTGTAGAACTCTATTCTATTGAGGTTACGTCCGATGATGGATAACTAACTATCTGAACTAACTATCATCTGAACATACTATCTGGATGATGGATAACATACTATCTGGAGGTTGGATAACATACTCTCTTGAGGTTGGTTCCCTCGGATTCTGGATACTGGATAACGGAGTAGAGCTCATAAACCTCATAAAAAGAATTTCCTGAATATCTCATAACTATTTCATATCTCATAACTACCCTGAGGGATAGCTGCAATAAGAATAAGTCAGTATTGGTCCATGAAAACTGGGGTTTAAGACAAAACGATTAGTCCACTCTGATAGCTAGTTGTGAAGGAGATCGCATAGGGTTAGCTAGGGTTTTCCTTTTGTTTGTCTTCGGTTAGATTGAGATAGTCCATCCATATTGGTTTGTTTTGTTCCTTTCCTTTGTTCCTTCGTTCCTTCGTCTATCAACGAAGCGACTTGTAGTTCCTGATTAGATACGGGATCTCTTTCTTGCGGTAGTTAGTTTTGAAGGAAAAGGGTATGAATTCACAACGGTAATATGAGGTTTGTTTCCTTTGTTCCTGATTAGAGGAGAAAATAAATGAGTTCTCTATTCTTGCGGTAGTTAGTTTCGTTGCACTAGTTAGTGTAAATACAACGGAAATGGTTCTAAAATGGTTATACAGGAAATGGTTCTAGCGAGTATTACAGGTAACTGTCAGCTAGCCTTCTATCTAAGATTGATCATACCTGTAGCTAGCAGGAAGCTAGTCCACTTAGGAAAGTACTCCCTAGGTTTTTATTTCCTTTTGTTTTCCTTGGGAAGCTATCCCTTGTTTGCTAGTTAAGAAAGCTCGTTGTTAGCTGATCAAAGTATAGGTTTTACGATGGATAGAGTGCTCGGATGTATAATCTCTCATTACTTGTTTGGATTGTTTTCCACTCAACTGGGGTGTTTGGATGTTTCATTATTCCTTCTTTTCTCTTGTGAGCCGACCCATGAGAATACTTAGGCTAATAACGAAAGAAAACCAATGTCAGCTAGTATTACAAGGAAGCTAACCAATCTAGTAGTTCAACAAAGGAAGTTGTAGCTAATGAGTTACCTCCTTTGAAGGCAGTGGCTATATGGTAATACTGAGTGCCGTATAGGGTTCCGCTCTTTTCTCCATATAGATGGATAATGGATATAGTCCATATCAGTTAGTTCCTTTATTTGTTCCAGAGTCTATCAACGAAGCTACTTTGTTCCTGAGTCTATCAACGAAGCTACTTTGTTCCTGAGTTGGGAGTTTGCGGGTGATAGTTCTCGAGTTAGTTAGTTCCTTTTCTATAGGTTGTTAGATTCCTAGATCAGATGTTAGTTGCTCTATACTTCTTGGGTAACTCGTCCGTTCCTTTTCCTTTGTCAGCTAGTCAACTACTCAACCAAGGAAGTCAACCAAACTAGTTGTAGCGGTGGGGAAAGGGAGTACTAGGGAAAATCTCTATTATAACAAATAAGAAGTAAGTATTCCTCCATCAGAGAGATGAACAACTATCCTGAAACTTGCTAACTATCCTGAGAGTAGCCCATAAACTTAATAACTATTCTGAGGATGAGGATATTTCTAACTATCCTGAGGCTCCAAGAAGTAAGTATTTCTCCATGAGAAGTGGGGTTTAAGCCACTTTCAATTGGGCTAAATAGGGAAACAGTAATGAGGTGGTCAGAACTCTTGTTAAAATGCTCTCTATTGATGTCATATAAGGTTAGTTAGTAATATGCATAACCTTAATATGAACTAGGAGGTAGGATAAGACCCTTTCCCCAGGTGGGAAAGAGAGTCGGTAACCAGTTCCCTTATCCATTCCATTTGCTTAGGTTTTAGCAGCAATTTCCTTGCTTTACTCAAGTATAGGCAGGAAGTGTTGACTAAGACCATTACCATTCCATTACCATTTCTCGGAGATACCAATTAAGACCTAAAGGAATAGGTTGTCCAGTACCAGGATAGGTTTATTTATATACTTGTTACTTGTGAGATATGGATATCCAACGTATTTGACTTGCTTGTGAGAAGTAAGAAGTGAAGTAAGAGATGATGATTTATCTATTGCTCTTATACTATACGGGAAGGTAATGGATTATTCAATATAATCTAAGGAAGGGAAGACGTAATGATTCGACCTGCGGGAATAAAGAGGTAACAAGTCTTGACCTGCGGGAAGAGCTTTTTCTTTCCTTTTCTTTTCCTGGGTATAAGAACTAGGTAAGGATCGGTATTCGATGAGATAGATATCCTTAGTTGCTTGTTCTAAGTAAGAAGGTTTATACTGAACGATGGGAGAGGTTATTTATATACTCGTTGTCGCGAAGCGCTCTAAGAGGTATTGTATATTGAACCCTTTGGTTTCAGAATTCCTTCATGTTCCAAGAAATATGTTACCTTTGGGATACTACTCCTAAAAATGTCCCATTTGCAACGAAAAATGACGCGTTTTAGCAACTCATTTCTTACGTTTTCCAAATGACATAATATACGATATTAAGAAGAAAACCTCTCGAAAAGTCTCCCAATTTCGCACTTTTAGGAAGGAAACGCTTACTTTTGCCCCATGCTAGATGCAAGTTTTTTATCGATAATCGCAATAATTTCATATGGGTATAGCTCCAAAAGGTCCCAGCAATGGGGCAGAGGTACCCCCAAATAGTCACTTTCGGAGGGGTACAAGAACTACATTCCCGGATGGATAACCTGAACAGAGTCCGGATGGTAGTGGTCCATAATCCTTCTACCTTCGGGTGGGGTTATAGGATCTTAACTCAAACTGTATTAAAAAAAGCTGCCAAGGGGCAGGGTTATGGGATCATAACTAAGAAAGCAGCCAGAAAAGGTTGGAGTTAGAGGCACATAACTAAACACCAAAGGGTTGGGTTTGGGGGTCATAACACAACCACCTTTGTACTGGAATATGGCTTAGGGTACCATAACTAAACCACCTTCGGGTGGGGTGCCGGGGATCATAACTCAATCCAGCGGTAGACGAAACCGTATAGATAGATTTTCTCATATATCTACTCCATTTGTTAGGGTTTAGCTCCTTAGTCCTGTTTCTGGCTTTCACTTTCGGGAGGGAGGGAAGATAACAGCTAGTCGGGATTGGTCGAAAGGTACTCCACTGAGGGGAGAGGCGCGAAGCGCTTGCCAGAGGATACCCGAGTTAGCAGCCTTTTCCTTTTCCTTTCGTTTTCTTCCTTTGCCAGGTAGCTGTGTAGCTCTCGGTTTCCAGATGCCAAGGAATGAAGTGAAACAGGCATAGCAATAGGAAAAAAACCTGGGATGGGAGGCTCAAAAGAGAGGAGCGAAGCGCTCTAAGAGGTTTAAGCCACCTTCAATATCCCTCGATAGGGAAACATCTATGCCGATTATCGGACAAGCCTGTTATGGGTCTATATCGAGCTCTGTGTTGATTCCATGGGATATGATGGAACATGGGATTTTCGGTTTCCGGAGGGTTTCACATCGGTGAAATGGGCTTTCCTTTGTTGGGATACCTGAAACAAGATAAACACCGGATAAAACATCTTAATTGCGCCTTCCTGCTTTTCTGAAATGGATGGACTTTTCTTCAATCAACGGACATTGTTTTCCATATTTGATTGGATGGATGCCCGGGAATGGGACAGATGAGGGACTCTCGCAAAGGGAATACCAGGGAATAGACTCATAAATCCTGTGACCAAGTTTCATGATATACAGGACAGCGGAAGACAGGAAAATGGGAATAAATACGTTCCGGGTTTTATCTGCAGCAGTAGCTCGTTCACAGTACGTGGTGTTCGAAGACCGCCTGGTTTGGTTTTTGCCAGGCAACAAGGGGTGGGGTCCCGACGGGAAGATTTCCTTAGGTCCGAAGGACTCGACTGATAAGGAAGAGGGATTTATGACTCGACTCTTGGGAAGAGGCCCGAAGGTTAAGACTTCAAGGAAGAGGGTTTTGATTCGTTTTTATTAGCGGGGTTCCTAACTTCTTTTAGGGGGGACCCAATTCAGTATAGAAACGTTTGGTTAATTAGTCGATTTATTAGTCAACAAGGAAAAATCGTATCTAGACGGGTGACTAGATTGACCTTAAAACAACAACGACTTCTTACTATTGCTATAAAACAAGCTCGTATTTTCTCTTTGTTATCTTTTCATGCTAATGATCAACTCTTAGAAAAAAAAGAAGGGAGTCGGCCGCCAAAAACAAAAAAAGGCCTTTAGAAACAGAAAAAAACAATAGGCTTACTCTTCAATTGAATCCAAATTCCAATCTGAAGTGGATTGCTGTGTCGTAATAAAAAACAGAATCAGGGGGAGAGGTGCTTTTTTTTATTGATATTACGCACGTGTGCCCATTTTGACGACTTTTTCTATGATATTTTATCATACTCATTTCTTTCTACTCTACCTTCCCGGAGTGCATCCGCCAAGGAACTACATTTTTTCATTCCATTCCATTTGAATGAAAAGAATTCAAAATAAAGAGTTCGGTGGATTCATCCCAACCCCCTTATTTGAGAATCTCACTGGAATTTTGGTACTGGAAATTTTGTAAAGACAATTCCTATTTGAGATAGCTATTTGTGCAAGCATTTTACGATTAAGAACCAACTGTTCCTTGTATAGATTATATATAAATTGACTATAACTATTGAATACCGAATTTTTGCGAATTACTCCATTTATCCGACCACAAACGACGAAAATCCCTCTTTTGCCTAGCTCTATCACGATCAGCCGAAGCCAACGCTTTTGCTGTCGCTTGAGCAATAACTCGAGCAAGGCTTGAATGAGCCCCTCGAGCGCCCGATGAAAATCAATCCATTTTTGCTCGACGTTTCCGAGCTGTAGAGCCTCGCGTAGTTCTGGACATTAAATAAATGAAACTTTGATGAATAACTAATGTTAATGGCTTTTTTTTTCAGTTACTCTTTTCCCTTTCCTAGTTGATTAATAACAAAACCCATTTTTCCAATGTATAAAATCAAAATTCCAATGGCTTTTGCTACTAGAACCTTCCCGACCACGATTTTTTCTTTTTTTTCTAGGCATTGTACCTTGAAATCCAAAATTCTATTGATACTAAGTATCCAAAAGACTTAGTAATAAAAAAGAGTAAATAGAAATAAGTCCATAATGAAATAGTGGGTTCCATCGTTTCTATGGTTACTTTTTCTTCTTGAACGGTCAGGTCTCCTCTATACACCGGAGCCCCCTCTTTCCTTTAATCAATGCGAGTGGCAACTTGTACAGTTCACACTCTTTGGCTCTACCTATCAATTATTCAGTAATAGGTCTTTCCCAACGAGACCCACCTATACAGTAACGGTATGTAATTAGAAAAATGAGCTAGGTAGCTGACCCTCTTAGTCCGTTCTTGCAAGAACAGAGGTATACTCTTTCCTTCCGCTTTTGAAATAGAATTTCCCCCCGCTTCGCTTAATGGGCGCTCCCAGGGCGGTGGATGGGATATTGATTCCAAGGTCGAGTACGGTACGAAGAAGCGATATCGTTCATAGCAGCCAAGGACTCCGTACCATTAGGTTCTTCGATTTGTTTATAAAAGAAACTAAAGAGATAGAAAACACCATTTTAGACATTCCCTGCTTCCCACTCAGTTCTAGCTATTTCTGCGCCTTTCAATCGACCTGAACAACATATACGGATCCCCTCAACCAACCCCTTATCCAAACTTTATTCTTCTTTCCTTTCCAGTTGTGAATCCATTTTTTGAGCACTTCGATTGCTTCTATTCTTCGTTTTTCTATTTTTATACTTGTATGTCGAAAAGTCGAGCGGAATTCCGGGTCATCTTGGTCAATCTTTTTTTTTATAGCTGCCAAAAGGTTTTGGGAACAACCTGCTAGATCAAGTTGATCTAACAAGCGATCCCGCTTTTTGGTTTGCATCTTCGAGGGTTCAAAATGATGGAGAAACCGACTCCTCTTTCACTTCTTCTACAGATGGTTCTCCAGCGGGTTCCGCATTCCCGGTTCGATATCGGTTCAGGATCTTGCTGTATTTGCAACTCCGCTTTCTTGAAAGCAAATAGACGACTGCTTTTCCGAAGTTCAGAATTGACGTTTGTTGGCGCTTCCCCGCTTCTCAGCCTTTGCTTTGCCGGTTGTAGTCCAAGGAAGATGAATTTACAGCCGATAGCTGATCGTATTCTGGCTCCATTTTCCAATTGGTCTTCTGAAAAGCGTATTTCCGAATAAGTAGAAGGGTTTGTAAGTATCCCTTTTCAGGTTCTGCTAATCCCTCTCTCTCCGAAGGCGTAAGGCCAATTCCTGAAGGGCCTTCCAGAAGAGTTTGGTAGAACCATCTCTAAAGAAAGCAGAGGGCTAAAAGAGTAGCCCAATAGAGAAGAGAGGGGGACTGATCCTTCTCCACCTTTATGAGGCAGAAAGGGACAGGTTGTCAAAAGAAGCAAGCATGTTTGATCAGACGAAGTCAACTGGAAGGAAAAGCAAAGATAGTGATGTCCTATATAAAGTCCCATCTCAGTCTATCATAGGTCCTCTTTCTCACTTCCATCTCAAAGTTCTTGTAAAATGAAAGGAGTAAAGAAGCGAAGTCTTCTGCTTATAGTGGTGACAGTATACGTATGATATTGAATCGGCTCATTGGGCTAAAGTGTGTTGATCTGTGACGTATTTCACCCTTACCAACAAGCGTGAGATGTTTGAAAAGTGAAAAGATCCAATATTCTGTATGCCAGACTCACTCGAGAGAATAGCGATTGGACGAGTGAGTAGAGGGTGAGTTGTAGACAGTGAGTGCTAAGTAGTAGCTCAGGTACTATTGTGAGATGAGTTACTAAACGTAGGGGTGAAATGGGTCGACCGAAGGTAGGGGACGAAGGAGATGAGGTTCCAACCGCCGATTGACAGGAAGGCGTAAGGGATTACCTATCTCTTCGTTCCTCTCCTTACAGTCGAGTTACTACGTTCAACTCCTTCTTTTTATTTCCTTCTATGGGAGGAAGATTTTCTCACCGTATGTGTACATATGTAACCCTTTTTAATAGGATGATGGAGACACCCACTTTCGAGCAGGGCGTGGAACTACTCGCCTTGAAGATGCTGGGATGGCGTTGACTTTCGAACCGAACCTCTCAGCTCTCCGAACCTCGAAATGATTGAGAATAAGTAAGGAAATGGCTCCTAGATTGCATGAAAGCCCAAAAAATAGGGGGCTGTGACGGTACTGAATGAACCCAATGTTCAAAGAGACTCAACGTGAATAAATAAATGCGTGTAAGAACCACCTGTGGAATAGGATATGAAATGGGGTCTTAATAAGCCAATGGCTATCCCGAAGCTTGAGCCAATGTCCCTTTTGTTTGGCCCAGCTGCTAAAGGAGAAGAGTATGGGGTAAGAAATGCATGGTTCAAGTTTTTTGGAGGTCGATATATGACTTCGCCTTCTACCGATGACTTGACATTTCATTTGAATGGGTGTTGATCAGCGCTATGCGACCCAGACGCTAAAGCACTATAAATATGAATAAGGGCCAGAGGCGGATCTATTGATCTAGGGCAAGGAAGTCGAAAGTCTACTAGTCAATCTCAGGGTCATGGCTCTCTAGAGAAAGGAGCTGCCTTCTTTGTCGCTGCCCACGTACTTCTGTGGCCTAAGCTCTGAGAAGCCTCGTTCGGATTGAGTCGTCCCACGTCTTCCACTCCTTCTATCTTTGATGTATGCCTGCGCCTTCTTATTATTTTTCTTTCGAGGACTTGACTTGCATCGGCCTTTCGAGAGCTATCAAGCTAAGCCCGCGCCCTGCTCCCAGACTTCATTCTATCTAGGAATGTGAGCTCTGTCCGAGGAAACAGCGTACCGATTCATTTAATGGAGATCACTTCTTTTATTTGGTGATACCCGTGCAAGCTAAAATTCGACGTTGGGTCTACGATTGGTTCTATTTTTGGAAGTGGTATGCTGCTCGCAGCCTGGATCCCACCATAGAATCCTTCTTTCTTCGAAGATCCTACAGTGACATACGACTGGAAAGCTTAACATAGCGATCCATAACTCATCCAATTTTCTCGCTTGTGGTACGAAGTCACTCGAGCGAACCCTCTACCTATGAAGTAGAGCCAATTCCTTTCGAGAGGAACTACTAGTCAATCAACTTAAAGAGGATTTCGAATTTCTTTCTTTAGTTAACCCACCTTTTTTATAAAAGTGATTGTAGTAATTCTGGGAATTAGTCTTAATTAATTAGCATAGCATTAAGTAGTCAACATTTTACACTAGGGCTTTTCCCATACCATACATGCAAACATAACAAATCAAACCAAACAATAATAGTTAGCATAGATAGGAGTCTATCTCCAGTAAGCACCGTAGGAGCACTATAAATAAAAAAGACAAAGAACCCCACAAACCAACTATTCTTTACAAACCAACTATTCTTTCCTGGCCTAAGAAGCAGGGTCTGAAGCCGACGAAACTCATCTAAAGTGCCGTGCCAGATCTCTCGAAAGAAAGGATCGCCCAATGCTATGAATGCTCTGGCTAGGGAGTGGGTGTCGACGGACAAACTTTGGTGCAGGCAGGTAGAAGAAAAGAGGAAACAGTCCTTGAAGTAACTAGTCTTACTCAAGAAGGAACAGAGCCAAGTCCTTCCTTTCGCTATAGCCCTATGCAGGTACTATGGTTTCCACTGATAACAGACTTATGGGAAAGAAAGGGATTGATCTTCTTCCTAGAAAAGAAAAGGATTTCATACCTAATTCATTAGAAGAAAGAAGATTCTCATAGGAAGTGAGCTGATAGCCTTCTTAGCTGCCATACCTTTTCCTCCTCTCACGTTGCTTGATAAACTAAGTGAATACGGGGCTGGGTCCATTCCGTGAAGGAGTGCTTCCGAGATCTGTTTTTTTTTCAAAAACTTCCCCTATCGATAGTATGCTGCCGGTGAGGACAGTGGCGGAGAGGCAGTTCCCGACCTAAGGTCAGTTTGTTAAGAATAGAAGGTGAGAATCGCACATACGGTAAGGGTTCGCTTTGACTGCCATAACTGAAAGACTGGCCAAAGGGCCCTGGCAAAAGAGGTTCACTAGCCTTGGGTTCCGCTTTACTGACACAATTGAAGAGGTCGAATGAAGAAGGGTAGACCGAGAATCCGAACTCTTGTGCCTAAGAGGTCCGTCCCATTGAAAAGTGCTCTGTATTGAAGGAAGGTTATTTGGTGATCCAATCAGCCTGAATCGGACAGAAGAAACTCGAAGGATGGGATCAACTCTCACGAGAAGGAAGGGTATGATTCAGAATATAGTGAATCCGGTGTGGAATCGAACGAGAAGGGAAGGCATTGGGCTTGTTTGTGGATCTAACTCCTAATCAGTCAAGTCGGAAGAGAGGTTTTTCTCTTTCTTCTCGGACTTGAAGTAATGCCCTCTCCCCTTTTGTCCTCTTTGGCTGTGTCCAAGTGAAGTGAAACTCGGGAATGCAGCAGATAGGTCTCAGTCGAAGGCATGAAGCGATGGGATGATATGGAAGAAGATGAAGTGATCCCAGCAGGCAGGGTCAATCTCATAGGGGAAGTCCACTGCAATTCTAGCAAACTGTCCCCTCTGCTCTTTCCGCTACGAGCTCTAAGTAAAGTGGTTCTTGAATGAAAACTCATTTCTTTATTTTCGGATAGCTGACTTGATCAAATTGCAAGTAAAGAGCGGAGATGAAGACCAGATCTGGCCTTTCTTCTTCAGGAAACAGTCCAAGAGAGAGTAGGAGTCATCTGGTTGGAACACGACTTGGGAGACGTTTCTTTTCTTGATGAGCAGCTCTACAGGTGTACGAAAAATACTATGTAAAGACTAGGAAGCGCTGGAAGAACACTTCAGACAGGTTATCGATAGTTGACGACGATGGAGGAGCACTTGACTTGTTGGCGTGCCCCAGCATTACCAGATATAGTATTTAGACAAGCAATTATTGGAGCCGGCGTATGAGGCGCAAAAGGACAGAAGGCATTACCCAGAACCGGAGATGGCGCGACTGAACCTCTAGAGGAGGAGGCGTCGAAGATGATCGCAGTCGAGGCCAACTGGGACAGCAGACTTACCCTAGGGGCACACAGAGTCTTCACTTCAAGGAGTACACTGACAAATTGAGTCATTCAACAATAGCCGAAAACAAAAAGTGGTAAGGCCTTTCTTCAATCTTTAGGCACATAGACCGCGCATTGGTCCCCCCTATCGCCTCTGGGCGGCACCGCGTTTCCAATAGTAATCCTAAATGAGGTACCTCATCTCATCGACGAGGCTCAGCGTGTACTGGCAAGTTATCAATCCGTAAGTCCACAAGACCTTTTCTTGTGTTTATAGAAGCAGCTGCCCCTGGAATCCACTTCATATTCAGATCACGATCTATAGACGTTCAACTTCTCCCTCTGAACTCATGCGCTTGAATCGCCCTTTCGAGGACGATTGGTGACATTGACGGAATCAACCCGCTAACGGAATCCTCTGGCCCACAGTTCCTGGGTTACCTAACCTCCACTTACTCCTACCCCAACCATGCTTGCTGGGAACGGCTCCCTTTAGGGCAACTAAGCTATCGACTAGGTCTGGCCCCGTTCTGGAGATGGAAAATGCAGGGTACGGAGTCCTACGTTTACCCGAAAAAACACAGGAGTTGGCGCACCCGCTTCCGCCTAAGCGAGATCCTTATCTTTCTACATCTCTCGACTTATCTATCGTCCACACCACCGCATGGCTTTCTTCACTTGCTTGCAAAGAGGTTTCCCCCTGGGGGCCCGATGGGGGAGAATATACTTGCTTTATCAGCGCCTCATGATGACCTCGACACCCTTAAGGCGTAGTGAGCAATCAAACAAGAATGTGTGGGTAGCCCTACCCGCCCAGTCATAGAATACCACATAGAAAGCTCCAGCCTGAGTGCGCAGAAAGTCATTCATTTATTGCCACTACTCTGCTAGCTCAGCACATCCTATACAGTAACCCTCTCCGTGGGAATAGTATTTAACAACCAGCCTTGACCCGCCTTACTGATATGTTGTGTGTGACTTGCTACCTCGGTTACGCAGCCGCTTATGCGGAGTTAGCCTTTTTGTGTGTGTCACCACGACCGGGCACACCCAGAGGTTCCTATCAATTGAAGTCCCCCTCTCAGCGAACATCCAAAAGGAGGAGGTTACCGAGAGCTTTCTATTAGCATGTGTAATAGCTGTTACCTATAAGTAAGTAGAACCCACCCGGGATATAAGTTGCAAGTGAGATCAATAGATAGGTCGGTCAAGAATCAGGTTAAGTTGTATCTTATCTGGTATGCGAATCACTGAGTATAGTTGTACGACCGAAGAGTTGGGTTCCTGGTACGAAGGAAAAGACTGAAAAGGAGAGGAGCGAAGGTGCGAGACTAAACTGTAAGGAGAGGCACGAAAGTACTCTCCTTCTTGGAGAGGTTATTTATATACTCGACTGATAAGGAGAGGCATGAAGCATCTCCATTTTTTCCTATTCCATTTTGACGCTATGAAATCCTGAAATTGGAGACAAAAACTCGCATCTAGCATAGGGCGAAAGTAAGCCTCGGAGTTTTGAGATTATTATCTTATATTATGTTATTTTTTACACTATAGAAATAAGTTATGAAAACCCGTGATTTTTCGTTACTTTTTAGCCATTTTGAGGAGCTGTACAAGACCTTGCTGTTTTTGGTAAAGAAAGAAAACAATGGATTGTATGGATGCCCGGGCACTTTTACCCCTTGGTACCTCTCCTGGCAAGTCGAGCACCTTCCTTCGTACCTCTTCGTAATTCAATTGGCTCTTTTCTGTCGCTCGAGCACTTGGTACCTCTTCCCTTCACTCGAGTCACTTTTGACCTCTTCCCTCATTCCCTTCGGTCGAGCATAAATGACCTCGGGATAAGTAATTCGACAGAAACCGATACAGACAAAGTACTAGTCCGTTAAGCGATAGATACCGTGTCTAAGAGATAGAGGGAAAGATTCCTGTGTACTCTCCCCATGAAAGCACCTAGCTAGATACTCGCCATTGCCCGATTCTCCCGGACTGAAAACCGTGGGGTGCCTGTTTGTTTTATTCTTTATCTTCGTTGCCTATTGTCACACCCTCTCCGCTTGCTCGAGCATCATTCATCACCGTAAGCTCAAGCAAGCCCCATCCTTTCACTCAGCTACACGCCTAATCGTCATTCATTTCATTCTTACCAAAAGCCTACCCTCTCCTCAATCGATAATTCAAAAAAAAATGGATGAATGTCAAGTATCGAATTCAAAGCTTTCTGTAACCGTAGTTCAATTCAAAGCCCCTTCGTTTATCAATACCCTAGTTGCCTCAGAACATAGAGAAAGTGGTGGATGTCGACTCCAAATAGTTGCTTTTATCAATCAATGGTTGTAGTACCCGAGGAGGGCACTTTTCTACTGCATCCCAGTCTTATACGAACGCAGCTCCATTCTCGCTGCCTATGTGAACAAATTGAAAAACTTTGCCAGCTTACTTAATTAAGTAGAAAAACCTAATCGATAGTTCTTAGGATTAATCACACGTGGGCGAGATATGAAATATCTGAGCAGACGCTGCGCCCTTACTTTGCCATTCTTTCCAGAATAGTACTTTGCTGAATATCATTTGGATGGGCCGAGGCTATATGGGCTTAGACCTTTTGATAGTTGTCATTCTCTGGGTGGGCTATTTCTTTTTGGGGGCTCGGATCCTTTTCATTCTTTCATGTGAGGATTACGGTGATGCTCTGATAGGAGGAGCCACCTTTGACGGGCTGGCACATTTGGACAGATCCGGTGGGCCTTCTTGCACGGACTTGGGCTTGCGATGGGTAGGCTTCTTGTGCTTTGGCCCTTCTGTGGGCTTTCATCGAGGTTCTGAAAGACAGAGAGGAAAGAGCAAGACCAAGTCTTCACATTTGTAGGACTTTCTTTGATGGTTCATGTAGGCTGGGGTCTTTCATTCGGGCCTTCTTGAAGATGGGCACCCTGTGGGCCAATGCTCTGAAGCTTGGGCTTTCTTAACGCGGCTCATTTGTTGACGACTCAGTACATGGATGTCACGAGTCTATTGGCATAGAATATGGAATCTTTTCCACGTAAGCTGGTTGTACAAAGAAAGTTTGTTTGTTCATACAGGCAGCGTGCTTATAGTAGTCAGAATTTAGCCTGCCATGCAATTCGTACTGCATGGCGATATTACTCTACCACTCTATAAATGGAGGCTCGATAAGTATAAGTGTATTCACTTCATCAAATGAAAATCAAAGAAATTGAGTACTGTACTAGCACGTATGGCTATGGAAGCTCTAGCCTGTAATTAAGGGTATACTTTCTCCCGAAGTAGAAAAAAGAGTGATAGCTGATCCGATTGAAGTGGCTGCATGCGTGTTCGTAGACTCGGTTAGATAGAAGAATGAAGGCTTCTGTTGTACCATTAGAATAGGTAAACGGAGGATTTGAATCTCGTTCTTCGATGTCCTCCCTGGCGAAGAAAGAAATAGAATAAATAACTATTGTAGATGCTACTTCACTTAGTAGCGATCTCCTATTCTAGTACCGTAAACAAAGTAAGTAAAGTCCTAGAGCTGTTAAGCGTCTTTCCACTTTTATCTTGCAGATAATAGGTTGACATTTCCGATGCTTCTTTTAGCCGCCTCCACGCTTGAATCCATAGGCGCGAAGCGGGGCTTTTTCTTTTCTTTTTCTTCTTTTTTTCTATTGGAAGTCAGATTCTCTTTTTCATGAATTAAATGACCAATTAGAAGAAGTGCTTCTTGCTATTCTCGGATGACTCAAATAGTGCTTGTTCATGGAAATAGGATTAATAGCTACACAAAGCGTTGAGGCCTCTAGTAATGAGGATACGACTAGTATTACAGTTAGTCATGGTCATGCTACTTCGTCCCCTGAGGACTTAGAAAGAAATGATCCAGCGGCTGTGGAGTCTTCTACTGCAGGTCTTATTACAGAAAGTCTTTTTGCTATCAGAGAGGTTGTAGAGGTTCAAACTCCTAATAGATTGAATAGTTTAGTTGATGATCCAGCTTCCTAAGCAAGTGTGTGCTCCAGTAAAAAAGACCCAAGAGGTGGATCCTGCCCCTTATAAGAAACTTTTTCACACTGAGGATTGCCTTACAATGCCACTACGCAATTCAAAAATAATAAAGAAAATCTCACTTCAGTCCTACATGGATCTTCTCCTCATGAAGTCTTATTCCAAACCAAAGCTTATTAGACTTTATTGCTACTTTTAGGGTAGGGTAAACTGACCTTGGACCCATATTGGGCCCTATATGTCTAATAAGTTGAGTCTCAAGTCCAAGTCTGTCCCCTATCTCCTTTTGACTTAGAGTCCTTCTCATCGCGTATATTGCTCTTTTGCTCCTATATATCGACTACTATAATTCTCTCTCCATGTGATTTGGATTCATCCACTTTTCCTTAAAAGACGAGGGCTAAGTCTAAGATTGAACTTGAGTCTGCCTATCGACTCCGCTCACTTCATTCGCGCCTAAGCTAGGTTGTAGGCCCGAGAAGGAAGGATAGAAGACTAATTCTTTCTTCAGTAGAGGGATAATCCAATGCTTAGCAACTCGAAGTTTCAAGAGCACGGGTTTCATTTCTTAATCGTATATTCAAGCATTCAATTCCAGTGAGCTGACACTCACTTTTTGGAGTAGAGAGAATCCTTCCATGGATTGGTAATAAGGCTAGCTAATTAAAAGTAAGGTCAGAAGGCAGAGAAGAACGAGACCGTAAGGTGACGAAGTATACTGGGGTCCTAAGACACTGGGAGCGAAGTTGCAAGAGGGGTCCGCAGGAGGCTGAGTTGTAAGACGAGGGAAGGGGCATATTATCATATAGAAAGAAGCAAGCGTAGCGAATCACATAGAGTTGCCCAATTCTTCCAGCGCGCGGATAGATAGGGCTCAGGGGATGGATGTCTGAGCGGTTGAAAGAGTCGGTCTTGAAAACCGAAGTATTGATAGGAATACCGGGGGTTCGAATCCCTCTCCATCCGCGAAGTCATAAGTTCTCTCTTGCGTTATCTATAGATAAGAACGAATCGGATCGACTCGACTAATATGAATGGGTAGCTTGTGTTATGATTTAGTTAGGATTTTGGCTCCCTTTCCATTTTTTGAAACTGAGAGCCTTAGATATTTCATTGTTGGAAACTTACTAGATACAATGGCTTTTTTCCTGCCTTTCATCGATAGGCAGCTTCAAAGCTAGACCCCTCTATTACAGATGTTGATGTTGTGTCATTTACCCACCCGAAAAAGCACTGTAAGAGGTGATGTTCTTTCACACCTACGTACATTAACAGAAAAGAACAATGTGACACTTCCCACACATGAACATTGAAGAGAGAATGTTTCAATATGATAAAAAGAACTGGAAAATCTCCGTCTTCGCCAGGCACCCGGTCTTTTGACCCTTTTTCATAGTCAGATGCCCCTGAGTGGACTCTCTCTTCTTTATTTAGCATTGGAATAGAAGGAGCTCTACATATCATTCAATTGACTAACTCCTTGCTCCATCCCCTCGGAAATATCATTGATGAGTGTCGATAACTTATGGGACGAAGTTGGAACTGCTCGTTGTTCATACCCTTACCCTGGGTAGGTCAAATAACTAGATTGCCATTTCATTGACTTATATTGATTGCTATAGGTTAAGCCCCCTTCTCTTCAACAAAAAGTGGGGAAAGAGCTCTTTGTCTTATCTCTTCTTTGGGTCCTGCCTACTTCTGACTTTACCTGGGATGAGAGGTCTAGTAGGCTCCTTCTTCACTCTAGATGGTTAGGAATCCGCAGCGCAGTTAGAGCTCTTCTCATAGAATAGTCAAGAGTTTGAAGTTCAATAGAATGGCTCGTGGCTTACAATCTATGAATAAATGAGGTAATGAAGGAGATGGCTTGTTCATGAGAGGTATTTATTACTCGACTGAAAAGGAGAGGTCGAAAGTGCTCGACTATAAAGGAGAGGTTCTTTGTCTTCAAAGTAAGAGGTCGGCTCTGCTCATTTGGTAGAACTAGGTTGTTGACTCACTCGTCACTGGGGAGACCCTAGTGAAATGTAGTTAGCGTAGTTAGTGAATTGAGTTCAAGTGGTGAAAGTAAGCGGTAGTGAAAAAAAGGTATTGCAATTGAATGCTTCCATGCGCATTTGCTAGAAGTAGGTAGTTGAGCGCTAAATCTTTTTCTTTCTGCTTCAATGCTTATTGAGTCTCCTCCGGCCGACTTAGCTGCGATCACCTCAACTAGCTTTCCCTCTATGGAACCCTAATAGTGACTTATGAATCAGACTCTTCGTCTGGCGGTCTCATACGACCTGCGCCCTTACCCGAGGCATGGTATGTCTAGAGTCAAAGATCTATTCTAGCCGTCCTCCAAGACCAAAATCGCTGGCACTTTGGATCGAATCTATCCGGCAAGGAACTTCTTGCTAGACTTATGGGAAGTAGTGCTATGAGTCCTTCCTTCTTTCGTCCCATCGAGTCAATACCCGGCGAGCTGAGCTCCCTCTTCAAAGTCAGTCACTTCGTTCCTTCCTTCCTACCTACCTATCCCCTTGTTGGTCTCGACCCGCCTAGTTGGCTATGGCTAAAGATGAGAATATAGACCTCTCCTTGAGGGGGTAATGCAGAAGGCTATACTCCATAGATAGGCAAGTCGATCAAGTGAGAGAATCCCGACTACTTTACCTTGACTAGGCTATTCTATTAGAAGAGAGGGGTAAGAGACAAGCAAGGTTTTGGCTGACTGAGTGTTGAAAATAGGGCAACATTCAACGACATCGCTAATTGATCTAAGGAATAAAATCCCAAACCAAGTATAGTAGAAGTAGCGGGATTCAATTCATCCGTGCATCACTCGATCCCAGTTCGCTACTTTCTCTAAGACTGAAGATAGCAAAAAAGAATACTTGGACGAAAGAAGGAAGGACTAGCGCCCACGTAGCCATTTTAGGGAGTATAATAAAGAGCTTGTCAGTCACACGAAGAAAGAGCCTCATTCTTCACCCTGGAACAATCTCAAGTTATTAACCTTTCTGCCAAGTAATGTTCAATCTCATCCTCAGTAGTTGATGCCTCCTCGCCATAGCACCCAGCGCATTGCTTGAAAACTCTGTATCGGTTGATGCACCTGCGGCGAAAGAAGACGCCTATTATACATACAATCTAATCTCATACCTTGCTTTTCTTTCCGGAGTTTGCGGGTAGTTTCAACATCATCGAGATATACGGAGTGGTTCAAGGAATTGGAAGGGGTTCTCCTATAGGACAGCTTATAGAGTCTATAGAAAGCTATTCCTTCTGATCCCAACTCATTCTCCACAAGCGGGCTATTCCATGATCGAGAAGAAAGCCATTCTCTTTTCCTTAGGTTCCTTGGGTAAGGTAGTGGCTTCTTTAGCCCAATAGGAACATCTGAGCAAACTGCTTTCACTTCTAGGAACTAATCCCAACACGCAGGGCAGAGATCCTATAAATTGGATGGGCTCGGCATCGCCGCAATGGATTGATTAACTCCCAGGTCTCACAACGACTTTTTCCTTTCTTGGAGTAGGTGACCGGGGAGAGAGAGATACATGCATGAATACCCGGCTGCATGCTCTTATTAGAGGCTTCTTGAGTAGTATCAAGAGCACCATAAAGCTGATACCGAGGCATTTGAACCGGTACCCGCTCCTTCTGTTTAGGATTACTAAGCACATAGTAGCCAAGCCAATACAAAGGCTAAAGGCAAGGCTATATTTTCTACGCATATCCTATGCTGAGGACTTCCTATCTTTTCTCATATCGAAGAGGGGATCCCGCGTTACTGCCCAAGGAAAGGAAATGAAAGGAAAGAAGGACATGAGAGGCATAGAGAGGACTCAAGGACAAGAAAACCTTTTTTATGATTAACTAGCGGACGTACCAGAAATGAGATAAGAAGCATAAGTTCCAACTCCCGCCGTAAGGGCTTATAGAATCGAATCATAGAAAGTGCTACTGCAGTTACCACTGGTAGTAGAATGTGGAGATTAAGGTTATCTACCATACCAGGCAAGCAAGAACCGGCAGCTTAAGTTCCAACACCATCATACCTTGTGGTAGTGGTATCGCCAACATCTTATTCCTCTCGGTACGGCATAAGAAGAGGAAAAGTGCCAGGCTCTACCTCACAGCTTAGCCTTATACGCCTGCTGCCCCTAGTACTATTGGTTTAAATAAAGGTTTCAAGGTAGAGTCCGTCCTATCTGCTTCCCTTATTTCCCGGGCCGGGCATGAAGAAGCGCAATAGCCCGTATGGGTGCCCCTCACTTTCTCGGTACCGCTCTAACTCCCCGCTTCCAATCCCGAACTCCACGCAGCTATTGAAGCATAAGTTTGCCAGGCCTTACCTTCCCGTATACCTTTTTCGGGCACATAAAGCGTGAACCTCCTATAGCTTAGCAGCTTCACTTAAGTTGCGATTCTAGGAGTTTCTGTTCCAACTCTAGCAGCTGCCGGGTAATCTGCTGCTGTTCCAACTTTCTAAATTACATCGACCCAAGACTACAGGGCAGAATGAATAGAATCACATTTGTGCTAATCCGCTTCAGTACGCAGCTAAGAAGGAGCTCTTCCACCTTACCTTTTCATGCCAGCTTAAGATTCTCTTATAGCAGCTGTGGGATATGCCATAGCAGCAGGTGCTCCAACTGCCGGGGAATCTCTTCCAACTGGTACGAGAAGCAAGCCGTGCCAACACCCTACTTTAAATCGGATACAACATCCTATTCCCTAAAGCATTTCTAGATGATGGTTAAGTCCTTTCCCTTCCTACCCCACTGGGGAATCAGCAATAGTACCAGTAACTGGAAATCAATCGGATACTGAAATGACTATTAGCCGCCTTGACAGGGCTATTAGAATCATATCAAGCACTATCCACCTTAGATGCATCAGTTTGCCGGGGAATCGGCAACATCACCTAAAGTACCACCTGATACTAAACAGTAGGGGTTCCCGTTCCCACTAAGCATACATAGGACTTAGAAGCATACCTTCCTCTGCTTTGAAACAGGCGCTGCTCAATAAAATAAGATTCCATTCCGATCTTAGTGGGCCCACAAAACCTTCGCGCGCACCGACGCGCCTAGGGAGGCAACCTTAACGACGTCAGAACCTATCTCTCAACTTGATGAGCGATCCGCGCTTGGAAGCAAAGTGGCTATAGCTTGCTGTACTTCGCGCACAAGAAGAGCGAAAGAAAAACTGGAGGGCCCAGTGAGCCCACTGCAATGGCACCGAAATGGGGTCGGTCTGTAGGACGAGAACCCTACACCAGCTGAGATCCTTTCGTGCGCACGGCGTACCGAAAGGCATTAGCAACTTTGTGACGGGGGCGACCATGGATTAACTAACAAGATGAAATAGCTATCATAAAAAAGCATGGATTGAACGTCTCTAGCTTTTCAAACCCGTTTCGCCTAAAATGAGCGAAAATAGAGTATAGCGCGATAGAAGCCCAAAACTAGCTAAGCTAAGTACGTACGCAATAGCGCGCGGGAAGAGCCCCTACCCTATTGTTTGAAACTAGCTCTGAATCAAAGAAGCTAGCATAGCATAGCGAAAAGATGCTCGACATTAACATTATTCAAACCTATATTATTATACGCTCAACCATTTCTCAAGACTATATAACTAATCAATGCTACACTCACTGGTAACGAACAGCAGGAATCGCATACAAAAGTGCACAATAAGTATGCCAATCCACCGGTGAAGATAAAGGCACATCCTGAGAAAGAAACTCTTTAATGCTCGGCGAAGGGCCATAGAAGTGCACTTTGAAAGTACCCCCAAGCTTATTCATAAGCTCAAGATAGCCTTAATGGAATTGACTCTAGTAGACCACTACTCGATGGTGGAACACGGGACTTGTAGTAGATGACTAGTCTGTCTTCAACCAATTACCAATTATCATATATAGAGAGTCGTGTCATTGCGTAGAGAAATGGCCACTAAGAGACTCTTTGACATAGCTTTTCAATCAACAAAGCGGCGGGACCAATGAGCCTACATAGCACCCACTGGCATTTATGTCGGGTCGTAGTCCGGTATCCTTCGGGCGCTGTAAGAAAGAAGATGCTATGTCTCTGTTCTCATTCCCCATGGGGGCCATGAACTACGTGATAGAACCAGTCTTTCTTCTATAGTTATAGTCTTCCTCTACGAAAAGGTGGAACACCTTCTTTGTAGCTGTTTACTACGCCTACTTCATGTATACTAGCGCGCCCTTTTCTCGCGCACACCGCCCGCGGCGGAGGTAGGTACGGCCGATACCTAAATACGGGTGTCTTATCCATAGGATCTTTTCTAAAGGGATAAGAAACAGATAGAAGAACATAACTAGAAGGCTATTTCTATTTGACCCACTACGGTCGTGACAGGTTGACCATTGTCGTCAACTAGGGAGACTTCAGTCAGCTCCCCGCCAATGAAAGCAGGTGACTGTTCCAACTGAACTGGATCAGGTGCACCCATTGGACGCGCAAGCCAATGTTCTACACACAGAAGTCCTGCATACTGCCAAAGAGCTGCATGCCGCAAAAGAAAAGACAAATAGAAAGCTTCGAACTTTCTTGGAGACCAAGAAATCCCTTCCCGCAGGTGAAAGTGAGGGGTAAACTCTGACTGTGACAGAAATGCCGCTAAAGGAAAAAAGATCTCTGATCCAGTGGATGCTTGAAAGTGAGGTAAGCCGATCCCATGAGAAGGGTTCGAGCCGAGCTGCTTTAGCTGGTAGAAAGCGGTTAGCGCCTGTCGTAAATTTAGGTTCTGAAAGAAGACCTGAAGACCGGGTTGTGACAATGAAAATTTTGCCTATTGATTTGAGTGCCGATATTATCATGTTGTAAAATATGAAAGGTTGACAAGGTACGGTACGGAACTAAAGACGTGACGTTCGAATCCCGCTATCCGCCCAGAGTAAAGCAGTGTAATGTTGGGATGGAGAAAGTGTGCAAGTTATAGTACCCAAATTGCATTCTATATTCTAGTTTGAGTGTTTTTCTTGGATTTATTTAGAGCTTATTTCGATTTCGTATTTATTTAGAGCTTATATATTCTATTAAACAAGGAATGGCAGGAATGAGGCAACGATTACTAATAGAATTCTATCTAATTTAAGTAAGTGAACCCCTTCCCTTGTACTAATAGAACTCATAGAACTAATTCATGTGTCTCGCAGCCCGAAACGAAAGAACTGGGTTTGGGTCGTGAACGAATAGGTTAGAAAAGGAGAAAGCAAAGGTTAGAGCTTGGGATTTATTGCTCGAGTGACAACGAAGAGGGATGCCAGTGACAGTAGTTGTAAGACTGCTGGGATTTATATCTCGACTTGCCAGGAAGAGGGAGAGGGTTGGGGGCATTTTGTTCAGTACGCATTTGTTCAGTGCATTTTGACCAAGGGCTTTACGCTCTGGGGCTATATGAGACCAAGGTAAACTTATAAACTGAGTTCACTTTGAAGCATAAATAACATAAGTTGAATTCTAATCTAAGGGATCAAAACAAAGGTTCGTGAGACCTAGAGATATGCTCGGGATATACACAGTCGAGTCACAAAGTACCTCTTTCTGATAAAAGAGCAATAAATGAAAAGAGCAATAAAGTTAGAAAAAGAAATCCCTGTCCTTACAGTTTTGCAAGAAATCCCTCTTCACTTTGTTCGAGATAGAACTTCCCTCTTCCTTAACAGTCGAGCCCTTTCTGCCCTAGCGGCATCTTGCCCAAGGTTTGTTTCTTGCTACTTATTCTAGTCTTTGTTGAGAAACTGCTCTCGTCTGGTAGTTCCTACTTCAAATTACGTGAGTAAGAAGCATTATCTCGTCTTTCACTTCTATCGTCAGCTATTAGTTACCCTTCTTGGTCTTTAGGATAGGGAATTGAGGAAAGCCAGTTCGATAGAGCTAGGTAGCTCGGTATTGATTGTTTCAAGTTGCATTTCATATAGGGACAAAGTAAGCGACACCTATTTTCGCTTTGGAGCTCGGTATCAATTGTGCAAAGTTGAAGCTACCATAGGGCAAAAGTGACCCTTTCACTCGTAAACCTCAGTCATCACCCGAGAAAACGAACTCTATGTTGAGAGGTTATTTACATATAATATGTCATTTCTCAATCGTAGAATAAACAATGCAAATCTTTGACAAAACCCCGTATTTTGGGTATGAAATTTGCCATTTCGTTGAGCTGACTTCTATCGGTTAAGGTACCTTCGAGCAAATATTGTATTTATGCTGCTGCCCGGGCACCTACTCCAACAAGCAAGGAAATGGGTTTGAAAAGGGTCACTCCTAGAAGTAGCTACCAACTTCCGAGGCTCGTTAGACCTCCGTATTTCTATTCATACCGTCAGTCCCTGCCCCTCTTACGATACGAGAAATAAATCTCTTGTGTTTCTTGGTTCGTTATCCCTAGAGTAGCTCATAAAGAAAGAGGTTATAGGAAGAGAAGAGCAAAGGTTTCTCAACAAAGACAGAACAAAATAGATGCATTTCCCTGTATTTGAAATTGTCTTGATGAGCGGGAGAAGGCACCTAGATAGAATGATAAGATAGAATGATAAGATAGAATGATAAGATAGAATAATAAGGGAACCCCCCAAAGCAACACTCTTAAAAGAGGTACTTTGTTACTCGACTTGCCAGGTAAGGAGAGAAAAGACAGAAAGGTTCGGCTATATGCTCGAGCAAGGGATTTCCTCATCGTTGTCACTCGAGAACTTCTTTACTCAAGAAGAGCGTATTGGTTACCTCTTTCTGAGAGTTTCGTTTAAGAATCCTCCCGGCGAATGAAATAGCTTCTATAATATAGAAATATAGAAATGGCAACTATTCGAGCTACTAAGTGAAATCCCTCTGCACTTCGTTTGAGATCTTTCTTCCCTCTTACGAGAAATAAATAACCTCAATGTTTTACTCTTTTCTTTCCAGACCTCTTAGAGCAAGTCTGTTCGTTCCTACCTCGGTTAGTTTTGTTGAAGTTTCTTTTGTTTCAAGTTTTCTAGGCTAGTTCGGAAAGGCATTATAGCATAATACCTCTTATTCTCTCTTAGTTTCTAGTAACTATATTTGGATATATGAATGAAAACCTTCTACTTCTACTTTGAATCGATCAGATAGGAGACTTCAAGGGTAAGAGTTCACTAAGTCGGAGTGGTTTATCCGAGTGGTTTATCGGTTTCTCAACGCTAGGGTTTGTTTCTAATCCAAGGTGAGGAACTATAGGGCATCATGAGCAAGGTTTGTTTTATCTTATTTCTATGAATTATATGACGTAGGAAAGAATCCCTTCCCTTGGTAAAGTAGAGAATCGTTGTTATCCCAAGCAAGCGTTAATAAACCATGGTCAAGTCAAGATGGGTCTTTGGTTTTAAGCGTAGGAATACCTTGGAACGAAGTGAAAAGAGTTAGAGGTTTCACTTAGCAAGCGGCGCCCTCCTCACTGCGTTCGAGAAAGATTTACCTTGGAACGAAGTAACTCGAGTTATTAGAAGAGGTCTTTGTAAGCCCTTAAGTGTCGTCACCTTGGTAACCTGCTCCTTTCAAAGAGTTTCTCGCTTGTTGTTGCAGCAAAGAGAATGGGCAAATTCCATGGTCTGTAAGCCCTCTTCACTCCGTTTGAGAAAGAAATCTCCCTAGTGTTGGTAGCTCGATTGAGATTGTTGATAAATCCTCCCACCTAGCATAAGGCTAAAGTCAGCTAATTTCTAAAAACTAAGGTTAGAGCTTGGGATGCCAGTTGCTCGAGTGCAACGAAGAGGGATTTGAGCGGCTTATGAATATGAAGCAAAGGAGTAACCCAACTAACACCTTCGGAGAGGAAAGAAAGTCAGTACCAGTCAGATATTTATAACCTGGGTTTCACTTAGCTAGCGCCATGGTTTGTTGAAATTCTAGTTCCTACTTCTAAATAAGAAAGTGGCTACTTCTTTATCGGTTTCTTTTGGAGATTGTTTCAAGTTTCTACTCGCCATAGCTCAAAGCTCATTATACCCTTTTCCCAAGGTAAATATTTCTCGAACGCAGTGAAGAGGAATGAATTTATTACAGTAGTTGCTAGACTGCTGGTTCGTTAGACCTCTTCGTGGAACTCGAAACCTCTACGAGCAGTTCGCTTTGCTCTTTCCTTTCCCTTTGGACCAAGGAATTGATCCCTATCCGTGGAATGTCATTGTAAAACCTCAGTCTTTTTTAGCCCTTTCTTTAGCATGAATCCCTTGGACAAAACAAACGATGGAACAAGAACAACTGGGACTCCTAAGACTAGACTGTTAGTATAGGGACATAGTTGCTTGTAAGAGGTACTGACCCTTGATTTGAGACTGGAAGTGGTGCCCCTCCTTGATTTGCATTTGCTCGAAGCGGGGATGGAACAACATGCTTACTATCTGACTCTATATACGCTATTTCATGAATATACGCAATTACGCTATTTCATTGCCGATCTTAATAAGCTACCCCAGCGTTAATAAACAAGGCTCGTTAGACCTATGAAATCCTAAACAAAGGGACAGACTCGAAGAGGTACGCATATCTCGAATAGGTTATTTCTATCTCCGAAAGAGGGACGAAAGGGACTCGAAAGAGGGTTTTCAAACAGGCTCGTTACCTTCTCTGGAAAGGGAAGTTACCTCATCGTAACAATAGTCAAATGCCTCCTATCCTAACATTCTATTGTTTCAAAATAGGTCTTTCCTCATTCGAGTCATTCTTTCCTACCATTTCTTTGGAGAGACAAGCCAAGCGTAGGGACTGCTTATTGCTTTACTGGTAACTCTTTATGGGAATACCAAGGACAAGATGCTAACGCTCTAACCTTTGCTTTGGGAATGCGAGAGACAAGCTTTGTTAGTATACATATCTTCGTTATCTTCCCTATAGTTATCTGCCCTTGCTCGTTAGACCTTTCCTTTGTTGGATTGACTCATTGAGTTATTGTCATTTGCCCTAATTCCCTCAAAATGGCGGATGCCCCTATCTGGATCTGGGTTCGATTTGCCCTCTCTCTAGTGACTGATCTGATAACAACTCAACTCTTTGGCTGGCTGTTCGATACAAACAGATGGATGAGGGACCCCAGCATAAGTGCCCTGTTGTGTGTCCTCGGAATGAAATCCCTCTTCGGGAGAATCCACTCTACCTATTGTATTGGTGGAGGAAATTAATTGGCTATACCGCAAGGTGGAGGTTTCACTCGAGCATAGCCCCTTCTTCCCTCTGCACTTTGTTTGAGACCCTTTGTCCCTTTCCTCTGGTAGAGAAAAGCAACTCTTCCCAGCAGTTTGTTTCTCAACTACTTACATAAATCCATCCCTCTTTCTGATAAAAGAGAAAGAAATTACCTATAACTACGCTTGAGATATACCTCTCCTTCAAAGAGTCCCTTCGTACCTCTCCGAGTCCCTTCGTACCTCTCCGAGTCCCTTTGGACCAATAAGACTAAGTCAGTCTCTTCGTTGCATTCGAGCTACTGGCATCCATCCAATACAAAGATTCGATCTTGTGAGATTTTAGGAAGGGGGTACCTGCTCTATGGCCTGGGCCCTTCTTTCTCAATCTCAAAAGCAAATCAATGGGGACTATCAGCTAGAAGCTAGAAGCAATTCCCGGGCATCAGTGCAATCGCATATTTCGTATGCTGCGACTTTCCATTCTGTAAGCAAAAAACAGCTCTTTCTTTAGTTGTTTTCCTTCTGCTTTGCCTTGGTATTCGATCTATTTCTTCTATTACGATAAATCAATATCGATAAATCCATTTCTTCTCTTAATCTTAAGAAATTAGGTGGATGTGTATTCCTAGCCGATTTCCGAGCTACTGACTGTGAAACCTGTAGAGCAGTTAGTTCCTTTAGTTGCTCGACTCAGAGGATAGGTACTCGAACCCGCGACACAAGCTACTTATCTTATCTTTCTTTGTTTACTTGACTTTCAAAGCAAAGGCAAGTACCAACGTTTTAAGCTTGGTTTGACTTGTTAAAGATGCTATAGGTAGCAAGATTTCTATTGACTTTATTCCACCCAGCATAGTAAGAAAGTAAGCCTTTCGCTCTATAAAGGAAGTAAGAACCCGAGAAAACTCTTTCTTGATAAGAAGAATGCTAATGCTCTCGTCAGCTAGTAGTTTCCCTTGGCTAGTTACCGAAAACCAATATGCTCCTTCCCCGCTTCGCTCAGTTTATTCTTATCCTTCTTATTCTATCTAGTTCGGAAAGGCTAGTTCGGAAAGACACATAAGGAAGTACTCTATTTCCAGAGGTACAAAGTGCTCGACTTGCCAGGTTAGGTTATCCATATCTCAAGTGAATCTGAGGAAACAAAGTAAGTCCCCATCTTCCCTCTTCGTTGTCTTGTCACTATTTAAATAAATCAATCCCCTAAGTCTAGAAACTACCTACATAAATCCCAAGTACCTTGGTTTCTCTTAGCTCAACAATCCCTTACTCGCTCTTCTGAAGACAGACAGTCCAGTCTGAGGAAAGAAAGACCTATTTACTTAGGTGAGTTTTCCTGTATTTCTTATTGTATTGATGAGCGGGATAACAACAGAGACTCCTTTCCAACACTAGGGCTGTTAGGAGTGAATGAGTTACCAGCTAGGCTAGGAGTGACCCGTCTTGGCTCTTCTTCTTCTGGAAAGGGAATTGAGGAAAGCACTAATACTAATAAGGAATAAGGTGCTAAGGAATAAGGTGCTGTTAGGTACAAAGTAACTCGAGTGCCAGCCAACTAGAAGGTATTTATCTCTCGAACAAAGTGCAGAGGTATTTCTGACTCTTCTAATAAGGAGAGGAAACAAGTTTTCCCTGTATTTCATATTGTCTTTTAGCCCGGGATCTAATCTAGGTAAGAACTCCGACTAATCCGACTAAGGGATTTATGACTTCACTTAGTTGCTGTTGCTAGACTCAGGTTCTTTCTTTCTTTGCTATTTGCGGCTTCTGAGCATATAGGTTTTCCGAAGGAGAAGTGAGCGAACGGTGCGGGTAACAAAGCTGCAAACAAGAGGGTAGAAGTGACTCTGATTTCTATATATCTCGAGGAAGAGGTCACAGCTTGAATCTCCTAACGGAATTGAATGAAGTAACTAACTAAATAGCCGGCTAGTGCAAGAGAGAGTATCAAATCTAGGTGGGAAAATGTAGCATTAGTTTTCAAATGACTCAAAGATGGATATGAAGAAAGAATTGATTGAGAAAGTAAGGTTATGTCACCGCTACAGATTCGATTCCTTATAACCGAACACTATTTACATTATTATTCCTAGGATTATATAAACCAGAAACCCAGGTCAAAATGCTATACCCTCAGCTAAAGTAAAGATAAAGTGTTGTTACGGTTCTAGCTTTAAGAAGTGAAAGTGACAGTTTCGATATATTAATACCTCAGGTATCCCCCGGCTTCCAACAAGCCTTTCGAAGACGAAATACCAACAATAGTGCTTATTCCCCATAAAATATTCATTGCACTTTCCTTTTTCCTAAAAATGAGAGTAGGACTGAGACCCTTGGGAAGGATAGATATTCTAAGCCAAGTCGTACCATTCGTGCTAACAAGCTCAACAACCGTCTGGCTCGCCCGGCAGGATTGAGACCTTCTTAGCGGAATGAGGAAAGAGACCGGAATGAGGAAAGGAAAGAGACTCGAAGAGGGACATAGTGAAAAGAGTATATACATATAGAATGAGGTACGCAGTTACTCGACCGTTAGGAAGAGGTTATGTTATGACTATCTCTGAACAGAGTTCTGGTTAGCTATATCTCAAGTGAACCCTCATCCTATGCCAATTCTTACGAAGAGGTTCTAAATATCTCAAGCTCGGCGAAGAGGAAAGATACCTTCTTATCTTATTTATATAGAAATCGTAGCCTTCATGACGTCTTAATAGAGAATGAGGAATCCAGAAAAAGAGTCATTCATAGAACCTCTTCACTTCGTTTGAGAAAGATTTACCTAGGGACGGAGTGAAAAGAGTTATTAGAAGAAGTATGATTTATTAAAAGAGTTACACGAAGAGGTCTTCAAACCCTGGCTCTACTCTAACGACCAAGCTAAGTCAAACCCTGGAAAATGAGTACTTCCTTATCTCTTCGGAAACAAATCCTATCTTAGCTCGAATACCTGCCAGCTATCCTCTTCCTCATGTAGAGCGAACAAGGCATAGGGATGTCCAAGCAAAGAGAAACAAACCCTGGGCTTTATGCTCTTTATGATTATCTTTACGCTGGAGTTGCTGAGAGGTCTCACTTTCCTTGGGAAATAGGTGTTGAATGGTAAGTAAGGTTGGAGGATTTATCAACAAGTTAAACCGAGCTACGTTGATTAGGGTAGGGGTTTTCTTTCTATTTCTCGTAAGAGGTACAGTACAATGGTCCCAAACTAAGATAAGAGGTACGCAGTTCTGGAAAGAGGAAAGCAGGTCTCAAACTACGTGCAGAGGAGAGGTTTCTAAATGCTCGACTATCAATCAGGAGAGAGACACTGTTAGGGCTTCCTCACTCGCTGAAATGAAAGAGGTACTCACTTTCTTTGTTTTAGAACCTCTTCGTTGTCACTCGAGTAACTGCGCTCCTCTTCACTACGCTCGAGTCATAAATCCCTCTTCGTTACACTCGAGACCGCTGGCCCAGCAGTTAAGAAACTACTGAAAGAAATACCTCTTCATTTCATTCGAGCAAGTTCCTACCTTGGACAAAACAACGATGGGATAACTCCATGACTTTGCGGATGGAACAACTTGCTTCTATTTCATTTAAGCGATTGAATTGCCTAGGGACTGTAAACAAAACAAACAAACCTATCTAGCAACTGACTTTCTTTGTTGTTAAACCTTAGTTTTGAGATGTCCAAGCTAATACAAACCTTTCAATACTGAGGTCTGAAATCCTAGCTTTTTATCAATAGAAATTAGCTGACTTTCTGACTATGCGAGTTGCGCAAACTGAGAATAGAAATCTCGCTACCTTGGGATAACTAAGAGAGAATAAGAGGTAATCTTTTGATCGGAAGAGAGAAGAAAGGTCTCAAACAAAGTGAAGAGGGAATGAATCTTAATGCGAGAAGAGGAATGGCCAATGGGGATTGTCTTTTAGCCAGTCGGATTATTTCCTTAGGTATGAATATAAATACAAAACAAAGGTATGAAATCAACGGAGAGTAGGGTATGAAATGCTTTGTTCGTTACCGTTACACCTTCTTATTCTATCTAGTAAGTTTCCTTATCCCGGGCATCCATCTTACAAACAAACCGTAATATGCATCCAAACATTCAGTTGTTTCCGGTTAGAATCCTCATGGGGCCTTGCTTTCCTATACCTTGATTTGCTCCGTGCTCTTTCTTTTCGTATTAGAAGTTAGAAGTAGGAACGATTCTACGAGAATAGACTCTTTTTTCCATATGAAGCTATCGTAATTAGAAGTAGCAAACGAAAGAAACTTACCGATTGAAACAAAAGTCTGACTCCATAGAAACTATTTCTACTATTTCTATAAGTGATTTAATTGCCTAGGTAGAGTACTTACTTAGTTTTCTAACCTTTTCTCTTCGGGTATCCTTTTCTCACCCTTTCCTCTTTAATGAGCCAATCGCGTCTCTCGAACCTTTCCACTTCCCGTAGTTCTATAAAAGCCAGCCTTCCATAAATAGGAGTCTTCATTTGTTGTTGGAGTTTACCTTTCTAAACCTCCTATACACTAAGAGGCTGCCCCAATGCCAATCTTATCCATTTATAGATGGGACTTCGCTGCTAGACTCTGAGAACCCAACGAATCCGGGATACTCAGCCAAGGTTCTTAGACCTAGGTAAATCTTTCTCTTAACTTCTAAGAGGGCTTGTAAATACCTTTAGCTTTAGCCGCTTGGGCTTAAAAAGACCTTTAGCTTTAGCCGCTAGGGGATTCTCTCCAAGGGCAAGATGCCGCTTCACAGGTTTGGTTTATCAACACTAATACCTAGGGAGCAATTATAAGGGTAACAAGGTCAGACGGTCTAACAAGGTCTACTGCGGATCAAGGTTATCTATAATTTGTGTATATGTAGGGTTCCTGCTTTTGGAATGGATGTCGGAAAAGAAAGGCTCTCGTGCGCTAGAATATACAAAGAAGTCAGTCAGAAAGTAAAAATTCAGAACATATCGGAATGGCCCAACTCAGAAGAAGAGGATCTGAGTCTTCTTTAGCCAAGTAGGACTTTCTTTCTTCCAAGTAACTAAGTTCTAAGTCTGATTCACTGGCATAAGGAAAGGATATAGAGCACCTTATCCGTCTTTTAAGGAAAGCTTCAGCTAGGTCTGGAAAGCCCTAGGCTATCACCCTTTAGAGTCAGTGGCCCGATTCACCTTTTTATTATCCTGGGTGCGTTACTTTTGGCTGTTGGTAAACCGTTTCGCTCTACCTAGTGTGTTGTGTCCTAACTTCGCCTTTGCTGCCAGGCCTAGCATATTGAAAATGCTATCTCAGAAAAGAGAGGATTCTTATTCTCTAGGTCTTCTTTCTTATGGCGTATCCGTTTGGGCCGATCACCTAGTCAAGCATTTCATATGCGAGAGTTGACGCTAGGAGGAGGCAGGATCGAGTGTCCCTTAGAACCTTCTCCTAGCTGACCCGTCTTTCCGCTGTCCTATTTCTGTCAGCTCGATCGAGTAGTAGTAGTCAGGCACAGATCTTTATCAGGCGATTAAGAATGCATATGAGTGTTGGGACCTAAGCATCTCTTACTTAAGGTTTGCTCTTAGTTACCCATCTTCTTTCTTAAGGTTTGCTCTTAGTTACCGCGGTTTATTAACGCTAGTGTCTCCTCGCCAGAATGCGCATGGGATAGGTTTGAGCTATAGGGATGACTTTCTCAACGCTAGGGCTGGCTTACAGACCATGGTTTATTCCGGTAAACTTTCAAGCTTATTTCCCTCGCCCTTGAGTTTGTCTCTTTCTCATTTCTTCGGGGGCGGCGGTCTATGAGCATTTCGTACCTTCAGTTTCTGTTTTAGCGGTTGCACATTTCGAACCTTCTTGGTATCTCTATGTTCCCTCTCTTGTTCCTATATCTCTATTCTACCGATTCACTGTGTTTAGGAAGCTGACCCTTTCACTTTTGCTAGGAGCCTCATAAGTGAGAAGTAGCACTATGTTATTACGTAGGTTCGTTAGACCTGTGCTTACCAGCTAGTCCTTGAGCATAGTAAACCCAAGTGTTATTATCGAGTTCCTTCCCTGCGAGCTTCACTTTTTTAGTGGTTGAGATTTCATGCTTTCCCTTGCTTTCCTAAATTCAGATGCTCAGCTATCCGAAAAACGACAATGCTTCTACCGAAAAGATGCTTATTTGGTCGAGAAACTAGCGATTCCCTTGAAACGTCGATTGCTTCGCCCCACGAAATTGGAAGTAGCAACCTGGCGCTTGACTTGGCATAATTCCCCCGTACCTTCTATCCCATTCGCCGCTGTGGAGGGGTTAAGAATGACTTCTCTGTCTGCTCTTTGACTGGTTTTCGTCCAGCCGTAGAGAGAGGGTATTAGGGAGAGGGTTGAGAAATGCTCGACCAAAGGGACAGGGTATCCATATGCTCTAAGTTAGGAACGAAGTGAAAAGAATGCAATGAAGAGGTTATCTATATGCTATGCTCGAATGCAATAAAGAGGGATTTATGACTCGGGATTTCTTTCTCGTAAGAGAAACTGTGTTCTTTGTTGAGAAACCGACCTTCCTTACCTTATGTTCTTACCTTGATACCGAGGTAGGACTAGAGTAGAGGCCAGTCCCGCCGTTTAGTCTTATCTTACTAGGCTAGGGGTCAAAAATCAAATTCTAGCTGTCATTTTATGTAGAAAAACCTTTTGGTCTTGGAAAGCTATCCAAAAAGCCCTATTTCATACGAAAAATCCCGGGAAAATGCAAAGATTGTTCCACTAGTTAGATTCTACATATATATGTAATTTAGTGAAAACTCCATGTTTTCGAGGGTTCTTTTCACGGTTTACCTTGGGTTTTGCTTACTTTGGCCCCTATATGAGTAGCGACTTTTTGTCTTCAATTTCTACCAAAAATAGGTCTTTGTGGAGATTCGAAATACCAGTCAATTCCGATGCTAAGGGGAAGAGGGGCAAAGCAGTTAGGTATAGCATTCCTAAAGCCAAGGTTAGGAGTTACATGAATAAAGTGGTGTTTTGACACATGGGTGTTGCTGGGATTGATTTCTCGGGATTTATTGCTCGACTGGGTCTAACAACTTTTCCAAGGGCCGAAGGCGCTAGGGCTCGTAGAGACCAAGGGATTCTAATGAATCAAAATACTTAGGTTACAAATCCTTGGTTTTTAGAAATGTGCTTACTTTTGCCCTATGCGAGTAGCAACTATCCTAAATCGAAACCGAGCTACCAACACGTTAGCATCTTGCCCAAGGTTTAAAACTAAGGGGATTCTATACCAAGGGACGGAGTTGCTCGAGTGACAACTATAAGGTTTCAAAACACGTTAGGAGAAAGAATAAGGGTACTAAGAGGATACTTAATGAGAAAATGTGAAGAATATAGAATCCAGCAGAAGGTTCAAAAGGATAAGAAGATAGGTTTCAGAGAGGTATGTGGAATAGCAGAGAAAAGACTGGTATTTGGATGTGCAAATGAAAAAAGAACTAGATCCTATATAAATAAAGACAAGGAAAAATGATAAGAATAAGTAGAATAAGTAAGTCAACCTGAAAAGCCCTAATCCTTACTAGAATTGTTTTACCTTACTCTTACTAGAATTGTTTTAGAAGAAAGAAATGAAGAAAATATAGGAATCATTCTAGTAATAGGAAAATAATAGGAAAAGGGTTAGCTAGTAATAGGAAAAGGTTTAGCTAGTAATAGGGAAAGGTTTAGCTAGTAATAGGAAAAGGTTGAGTACTAAACGAAAGGTTAGAAGAAAACTAGACAATACAATAAGAAAAACATGCACGAATATGTTGGAATTGCAATGAAACAGGACATTATGCTAACGAGTGTCCTAAATGAAAAGAAAAAAGGGTAAGATATGTGTTCTGTTCAGACTGAATAATGAGCCTAGAACAGATAGAGGAAGATAATAAGAAATGGTACGAATATATTGATTTTTATGTAAGTCAGACGGAAGTGAATTAGAAGATGCTGAGAGTAGTAACAGTGAGGATGGGATAATGGTAGCTGTTTTTGTAGAAGCTTTGGTAGAATATCAACCTAGTCAAATCAAATGAGAAAGAGAATAATAGTGTTAGACGGCGGAGCAGATTGAAGTCTCGCCTATTAGCTTAGCACAGATGGAAAAGATCGTAAGCATATAAAACAAGAGTAACAGGATTCAATGAGCAAAGAAAAGAATGAAGAAGCATAGTAGCTGAAAGAGAATACTGCTAAATAAGACTTGAGATCGGGAAACTCTAATCTACAGGGACCAGGGAAAACAACCAATATTGCTAGGATGAACTAGATTATTTGAAAACACAAGTAACCACAGAAAGTACTTTTCGTTTACAGAACCTGGAAAATGGATAGTTAAGGGTGTTCCCATTAGCAATAGGTTTGTGGAAAATAGATAGTACTTAAGAGGCCCATTAGCAGCTAAAAGAATAGGTGATCTTATAAAGAGGAAAGAATCTACAAATATTGATAGGAACAGGAAGTATGCAAATATTGATAGGAACAGGAAGCATGAAAACAACACTTTTCTAATAAACCAGTCAAATTTTGGGAAAAAGAAGAAATAGTTGCCGAAGAACATAAATCCTAATGACATAGTACGATCAAAACCTATATAGCCCAACAGACCATGTTTGAATTATGACATCTTATACAAGAAAGCAAAAGGACACATAGCAGTCCAGCCTTTTTAGTAAGAAAACACAACTCTAAGAAAAGAGGAAAAGCTAGAATGGTAATAGATTATAGGGAACTCAATAAGAAAAGTTGGAACCATACAAAAGAAATAGATTAGGAAATAAGAAATGGTTTAGTAAGTTTGATTGCAAGAGTGGAGCAAATTAACAAAAGAATCTAGACCATTAACAGCCAGCCTTTAGCGGACATTATGAGTAGATAGTCAAGGATGGATAGTATTGCCCTTTGTCCACAGATATTCCAAAGGAGGATGGATCAAGTATTTAGGAAATTGGAAGGGCTATATGTTGATGACATATTTCTTGTTAGTGAGAACTTAGAACAGCACATAGAACGAAGAGTTGATAAAAAAGCATAGAAGAGTGAAAAGCCATGGATTATCTGAAAAGCATAGAAGAGAAAAAGCATAGAAGAGAAAAAAGCAACATGGAATTGGATTATCTGAAAAGAAAGAAGAGTTGTTTAGGAACAAAGTAGAATATTGAGCATATAGAATAGACAAGCATGGAGTCCAGTTACAAGAACATATAGTGACCAAGATCCTAAATGGTAAGTAAGGATAGATTCGAAAAGAAAAAAGAAGTACAGCAGAGGAATACTCCATTATGCAGCTATGTAAAGGATTGACCCAAAATAAGTAAAGGATTTGCAGGAATTAACAAAAAAGAAACCAGTCAAATGGACAGATGAGCATGATAAGACTGTAAAAGAATGAGAAATACCCTAGTATAGTAACCGAAACATAGAATGTATAGTAACCGATTTGCCTAAACAAACATAGAATACCCATTGAGACTGATCAGTTAGAACTATTTACGGATGCAAGTGATGTTAGAACTATTTACGGATGCAAGTGATATAGGATGGGGAGCGGTCCTCATTGCATTTGAACTAAATGATATAGATAAAGAAAAACCAACCCAAAGAAAGAAAAACCATGGCTGTAGAGAAACCAAGAGAAACCAAGAGAAACCAACCCCTACCTAATATGTGGAGTGGAGCTAGTGGTGGCACATGGAAACCTAATGAAAGTCAATAGAATAGAAATGAAAAGGAAGTATTAGCAGTAAAAAACGGAATCAAAAGGCCACTCGATTTGTATTTGTTACCCCAGAAAAATGGTTAGTTAGAACTCAGATCAGGTAAGAGCATTTCTTACAAATAAGATTGAAAGAAGTCCCTTAAGAATGAAATAAAAGAAGAGAAGTTGGCAGGCAGTTTTCTGTATTAAATAAAAGAAGAAGTTGGCAGGCAGTTTTCTGTCACTATGATTTTGTAGTCAAAACGATTTCTGGAACTAGAAATGTATTGGATGATTAGCAGGTATCAGAATGGCTAGTAACGCTCAGCAATACCTTCCAAACCATACCTTCAAACAAACCATTAGGGATTTCTTACGACCGACAACTACAGGGATTTATTGCGTAGAGCTCGACTCAAATAAAAGGAGAGGGAAGAAAGGGCTCGGATAGGTCCAAGGGTCTCGACTTTAAGGAGAGGTACGGCGGTCTCGAGTTACACGAAGAGGGATTTATTTAAAGAACGCAGTGAAGACGGAGATGCGAGACTAAAAGGAAGAGGTTATTATTGCTCGAGCGTAGTGAAGAGGAAAGCTAGATCTCAAGTTCTTCTTTCTCTATTGATTTCTCTATTGAGGGATTTATTGCTCAAACGTAGTGTAGAGGTCAAATGGTCGGTCTCTTAGAAGTAAGTGCAGAGGTTCCCTAGATCTCACTTCTTGACTTGAGGTATTCCTAAGCTCGAGTGCCAACGAAGAGGTATGTATTTATTACTCGCCCAAACTCGCTCGACTGGGTATTTCTTTCTCTATTTCTTTCTCGGTAGATTGGAAAATGGGGTTTGAACCTACTACTAGGGTAGTTCGGGCTTGATTGAGAGGGTAGGATACTTTCCGATACTCAAACTACGGATTCAGTACTCGATGATGGTATTATTCATTTTGACAGTATTTGACTAAGTAAGTCCTCAACTCTTCCTTTCCACTCCTGACATCCGCTCTGAAACAAGCTTGGTGTATGGCGCAAAGGTATGTGAGTGAATGCATTTATGGGCAATTTCTTTCCGGGCTCAGCCCGTATCGGAAGACTCTTCAAGCGCTGCAAGTGAGACCTATGTGATTGAAAGAGCTTAGATATACTAAGAGTAGGAACCATTTAATTAGTTGATTATATAATCCGTAACCTAAGGGAATGACGTGATATGATAGGTCACAAGTCGTCTGTCTTTAAAGAAAAGTACGAGGGCAGAGACAAGATAGTTGCCCCAAAACCAACCCCTTAGTGAATCAGCAATCTAGACTAGCACTCAGAGAGAATCCACTTCTGTCATGGACACCTTCTCCTGTTGAGCCAGCCCGATTGGTCGAATGAAAACCCACCCCTCTTCTAGAACTCGAGACCGTTGGCCCTATTCGTTGTCTTGTCACTCTTTTAACTGTGGCCCCAGGCTTTCTGCAGACCTTGTAACCCACTACCTTACTTCTGTTCCTCGGCAATTCAATATATTCTATTCGGCAATTACAATTAAATAGCTTATTGAAATAGCTGCTTATCTAATATGGAAGGAATGAAATAGCTTCTATTCGAGTTTCTACGTCCCAATTTATCCCATACGTTTCTACGTCCCTTGGCCTATCTTTTCTTCCTCTCGGCATCTCCAATCACAAAAGTGGCTACTCGCCCATGGGCTAAACTTGTCCAATTGATAAAAACAAAGGTTAATTAGTCCTCGTCTTGCTCTCAGTAGTAGCTTAGAAACCGGGGGATTACAGATCATCTCCCTAGAACCAGTTTAAGTGCAATTTACCTAACCCCTATTGAACCAGAGGGATGAGTTATACACATTTCTTTTCGCTATGCTCAGGTTTTTCTTTTATCGGGGGAGGGGCTCGGAACTAGTTAAAATGGGGGATTGGATTGACTTAACCGCCTATATCCATGTTCGATAGCCTGAATGCCCTAGTGTTGATAATGGTATCTATCGAGTAGGGAGGTTCGGGTGTAGGATAAACGTTCGAATCCAAAGGCGAGTAGGTAAGGCAACAGACCAGTTTCGAGCATTCTAGGTGCCTCCTCTTTCAGACAAATCAATACCTCTCCTGGCAAGTCGAGCACGGGGTACCTCTTCGTTGGCACTCGAGAAAGATTGACCTCTAGACGAGAAATCCTCTCTTTTGACTCGAGTAAGCAAACCCTCTTTATGAGATCTAGCTTTCCTCTTTCTCCAATTTGCTAATCTCACAGAAGAAAGAGAATGTTTCAGCATGCATATCAGCATAAGAAAGCAAGGTTTTATTCATCTTGCCTTCCTGCCAGCCTAGTTGAGTAACAGTATTCCCCGTGTATTTACCTTTGATCCGTTGAGCGAGAGCCCTTCCAATAGGTTTATGCAAGTCCAATTTCCACCTTGAAGTGATACCTTAGGGACCCCTTTTTGTCCAGAGGCAGTAAACGAGGTAGAGTTTTGTTAGGTCACTTTTCCTGTATTTCCGATTGGTAGCCGGGATCAAGGTAACAACAGAGACTAAGCAAAGGTTCGTTAGGGCATCTTGACCAAGGTTGAGGGGATTCGCAAGGAGGAATCCAAAGACAGTACCTACGCAATTCAATAGCTTATAGAAATAGCTTCTATGGGATCGTAAACCAGTTGTTCCATCAAGCAAACCCGTCCCTAATAGCATCAAGAATACCTCCATAAGATAGTTGTTCCATCCTCACCTCTGCAGCTAGTTTCTGAATCCTCTCAAGAAGAGAGTTAGTTGTTCAATCCCCTCTTTCACATATTATGACTCGAGTAAGCATGCCCTATTTCATAGAGTTGTTACAAGGTTAGATTGGTTTTAAGGTAAGGGTGTCTCAACTAAGTGAGTTCCTCGGCAATACCTTCATGAAATAGCGTCTATAACTCGGCAATTCATAGGTAAGTTGAGCTACGTAGTTCCTCGGCAATAGCTTCATTATTAAGATCGGCAATGAAATTGCTTCAATACCTTATTGTTATAGCTTCTCTTATATGGAGTCAAGTCAGATTTGTTCCATCCGCGAAGTCAGAGAGTTATCCCATCGGTGGTGGAGAGATAGGGCTTAAAAAGATCAAGGAACTAAGTGAAAAGAGTGACAACGAAGAGGTAAGCAGTTCTCTTAGTTAGGAATAGGTTTATTAACTAAGGGGAAACCATTCCAAGGAAAGAAAGTTAGACCATGGTAGGGCATCTTGTCCCAGGAAGGAAGTGACTCGAGTGCCAACGAAGAGGTTTTACAAAGAGAAAGAAGTCCCTCTATTAGAGAATTCTAGTCACTTTGGACCTTAAGTTTCTCAACTACTGTAATAAATCCCTCTTCGTAATTGATATTGACTCAATAGCATCGGATGAGGGTTTGTTGAAATCGGTTTGTTGAAAGTAGCTACTTATCTTCTCTCGTCTAATAGGAAAACCCATAATAAAGAAATCCCTTGTTTTGTAATGTTACATTTCCCTGTTAAAGAGATTGGATTGATGAGGTAACTAGAAGGAGGAAAGCGGCTTATTAAGCTTTCCTATCAAGCAAAGTCACCTAGCTGAGCAAGAAACCTAAGCCAAGGAATTCGAATTCTTTAAGTCTAATGCTAATGTATGGGACCAGTGCTTTAGAGAAGGGGAGCCTTAGTGAGAAAGATTCTTTCATCCAGCATAGGGCAAAAGTAAGCCTTTCCCAAGGCAAACCTCAGTAAGAACCCGACTTTACATAGAGTTGAGAGGCTTTTCTCGTATATTACGTACTTTTCTAATAGTATAAAAAACAATGCTAAAACCCCTTATTTTGGGTATCCAAATAGGCCATAAGCAACCAAACTATCAAAAGTATATTTATGCTTAACACTTGCTTTTCCTATTAGACGTTTTCCTATTAGACTTTAGGAGTAGCAACAATCTCCATCTTGCTCCCTGGCTCTATCGAACTGGCTTTATTCATGCTCAAAGCATTTTTTCGACTGGTATAAAAAAGAGAAAAAAGAAATATTACTGGTTACTGGAAAGCGGGGGATCCATACTTGAGCTTAGGGAGCAGGTTCTTTGAACAAAAAATGGATTTCCATAAGGGTTCCGTCGTAACATTTCTTTTATTTCTAGTCAATTGAGGTGACAAACTATGGGACAACCTAGTTCGTTCGACTAATAGTTCTATTCTCGCAGGGATTAAAGATGAGGCAGGGAATCGGTGAAAGATTTCCACCAAGCTGGCAAGAAGGAGAAGGCATCTAGATAGACTAAGGGACTTAACAAAGGGACTCGACTTGCCAGGAGAGGGAAGAAACCCTTCTTTACTCGGGAGAGGTACAAAGGAACTCGACTTGCCAGGAGAGGGACTTACTTTCCGAACTAGCAAAACCAACCCAGGAACTAGCCTTTCCCTTTATTTGCATTTGCTATTTGCGGGCTTCCTTACAGTCGAGTCGTACCAGTTGGTCGAGCCCTCCATAAAACAGAGCGGGCTTCTCCTCCTTTCCTTACAGTCCTTGGTATTCCCTACTTAAGGGGATTCTCATCAACTAAGGTTTGCTTGGGAAACCATTCTTGATTCGGGGCCTGAGGAGCTCTTGGTGGGAATTCCTCCCCGGGCATCATAGCAGTACCGGGAAAAAAGAAAGGAAAATGGCAAACAAAAAGAAAGGAAAAAAGGGAAAGAGATAGGGATAACTCTTTTTAAAAGCCCAAAAATACGATAAATAAGGAGTTCAGTGAACTCTTGTGAAATTGGGAGGATATCAAAAAACACATACTGCCACCTAATATTGTAACAATTGCTAGGAGATAACCGACGAGCCTATTTCTTCTCCGATCTTATCTTTCTCAGAAAAGGAATGGAAAGGGAGAGAGACAGAATAATCTTAGGTCAAAATGTACAAGTGTTTTGAAACCTGGGGACGGAGTAGCTCGAATAAATAGAAGCGTTTTCTAACCTTGCTATTGAAGCTATTGAATTCCCGACCTACCTTTGTCTTTATCCTACCTTTGTCTTTATTGAGAGAAAGGGACTTATTTCTCTATAAGAGGTAAATCAGCGATGAGGTAAATCTTTCTCGAGCCCACCCTCATCCGATGCAGATGAGTCCATTTTCCCTCTACCTCTCCCTAACTAAGAGCATATGGATAACCTAGTCTCGCGAGTTCCTCTTCACTTCTAAGAGTCCCTTTGTTCCTACCTCTGCCGTTCCCGTTCCCTAAGGTCTAGCATTTAGAAACCTCTCAAGTAAGTCGAGCATATCAATATATGAGGTAGAGCCAATTCATTTCGATGAGGGACTGTCTGTCTTTGGAAAGAAAGAGGAGGGATTGTATTTAAGAGCCAATCGCTACTGTTGTTCCTCTCGCTTTGGTCGAGCTTAGGAAAACCTCATTATCTGCCGAGGAAGTCTTATTGTTATTGTAAGCTTATTGTTATTGTAAGCTTATTGTTATTGTTAGTAGGGATACTTAGGTTCTAAATCTGTTGTTTTGATCAATTGGACAGTTTTGAGCCTATGCGACTAGTTCAACAATCAATACCGAGCTGCCTAATCGAACTGGCTTGACTAAATTCCCTATCCTAAAGAGCCAAGAACCTAGCTGACTAGATAAGTTTCTCAGATTCTGACTTTCCAAACGATAGCTATTCTCCCTTTCCCTTGCTTTCCTATAACTTTATCTAGGGATTTCTTTCTCGACTAACAGGTATTTATTTCTCGAACGAAGTGAAGAGGAGAGGTCCAACGGTCTCTTAGAAGTGAAGATGGATTTCTTCCGTTGATAGACAGCAGGGAAAAAGTGACTAGAGTTCTAGAAGAGGTTAGAAGTGACTCTTCTTTCTTTCTCGATAAAAGCCCTTATTTCTATCAAAGAAACTCATAGTAAAATACAATCCCATCCACGCATTTCTATGTGGGTCAAATGCATCGGAATACACCTCTGTCTTTATTTAACTAGATGCAGCTATCTCTTGTCATGAGGTCTTCGAACCTTAGCCGCATACCAGCCTTTCTTTGCTATTAGCGGGTTGTTTGCTCCATCAAGCCAAGGGTCACTCCTAGCTGGTAACTCCTTTCCGAAGGATACTAGCCAAACCCTTAATTTGGGATTTCTATCTCGAACAAAGTGCAGAGGGACTGGAAGTGGAAAAGGTGCTGTCTTTGTTTGCTCTAAGAGGGATATTTATTACTCGACTAACCTAACAGGAGAGGAAGGAGCTTTCTTTCCGAAGGTTATTTATATGCGGGACCAAAGGGAGAGGTCCGTCTCAAACAGGGATGTAGTTGCTAGGAGAGGGTCTTTCTTAAAACAGGCAAAAGAGGCTATTCTATTTATTGCTCGACCAAAAGAAAAGGGAGTAGCTTCGAGACGACAAAACACCTATGTTATTAAGTTAGGGTAGGTGGGAGGTGGTAATAAGGATCTTTGTCCTAAAGGGGATCAAAAAGCGGCTTCGGTTTTGAAGCGAGCCCCCCTACTCACCCATGGGCAAAAGTTCATTATTGCATTTTAGCTAGGGAACCGCATCCCCGATTGACTTTGTGGCATCTAGCATAGGCCCCGCCGTTTCCGTGAGGGAACTTGATACATTAACACATGTACCCCTTTTTCGATTGGGGGTACCTCTTATGAATTGATTGGCTCTACCTATAGGTGGAGGTTTCACTTGAGTCACTTTGTCACTCTTCGATGGAAAGAATAGAACAACCCTATACAACTCCTTCCCATTCCCAAAAGCCGGACAAGAGGAAGAAGGCGAAGACCAATACCAATTGGCGGCTGGAAGGAAGCTTTGAGGATACTATAACAGAACCGAAACTGTCCAAGTCTGTTGGAGTACGTAGAGACCCTTGTTTATTAACGCTAGTGTTTCCTCAGAATGCGCTAGGGAATCCTAGGTCTTTCTTAGCTAGGGCACTTTGACCTAGGAAAGGAGTTGCTCGAACGAAGTGAAGAGGTTTAACAACGCTAGGGAGATTTCTTGCTCAAACTACGTGAAGAGGGCTTACAGACCATGGAAAGTCTTTCTTAGATTTGGATAAATACCGCGTCAACACTAGGGCCGTGCCGTTTTGACATAGGAAAATGGACATATCTTGCAGCGAGGCTCCGCCCCCCCATTTCTCTTAGTCTGGATAGGATAGTTGTTGGTGAGTGAGGAAAGTGGAGTGTGGTTAGTATGGGTTGATTCAGGGAAAAGGGTAGATCCGTTGTTGAGGGGAATGAAAAAAGAAAGTGATAGGCTTGCTAGAACAAGGTAGCTGCAAGCAAATAGGAAACAAAGGAGCACTCTGTAAGAAGGTAGTCTGCCCTCCATACTGAGCGAATTCTGCAGCGAAAGAACGGGGTATTTGCAACCGAGGCTTGCTAGAACAAGGTGAACTTAGAGCGAGAGTGCCGCCGAGAGGTCGGAGCGAGCAGAGTTTATTCTTAAGGAATCGGAGTTTCTTTTCTTCGAGCAGAGTTTCCGGAGTTTCTTCTTATTTTATCATTCCCGTAGATTGCTAGTTTCCATTTCCTGAGTTGATTGAGTACTGGTAGCCACTGAGCCAACCAAGCCAATGATCCAAGGGTGGTGAAAGCGTAAGCGAAAGGGTGCGAGGCTGGCATGATATAAAAGAATGGCTGTGAGGAAGCGGGTAAGGTCAAGTTGTACCCGATCTCCTGATCTACGATCAGTCGCGTAGTTGATTCTTCAGCTGTTCCGATTTCTTCTTTCTCTCTATTTCTCTATTTACCGTTCATAAATGGATGCAGTACTGGCCAAGTAGTTTCTTTTTGAACTTTTGCCATTCAACGAGATGATCGTTCCATACTCCCCATTTGTCACGTGTTTTACGTACTGGTTGTAGTACGTTATCAAACGATTCACGTTTTTAACCCAAACCCAAGTTTCGGTACTCCTACTCCTTTTCTTTCTTTTTCCTGAAGTGTTCTGGCATAGTCTGAGCTAACATATTCCTTAATCTATCATTAGAGATTATTTCTGTATTATGAGCAAAACAATGACCATACCTAATTAACTCAGTCTTATCGAGAAATGGTTCAAACAGATTTCGAATCAGAAATTCATTAATGATTACGAGGGGTGGACCCAATTCTTTGATTGTTTCTAAATATTTATTAGGTAATTCGAAAGAATGACTAGCAGTAGTGAATAAGTTATCATGCACAGTATATATAGGTGACTCACTCATTTTGCGGTAATCCTGGGATTGGGATGTTGTATAATATTCTGTTTGATACAGAACGGGTCTACCACTGTTAGAAGCAAACCAACCTATAAAACGGATTAAGTTGATCAGGCATTCCATATGTTCATATTTCTCACTCCAGAATTGAAAGCACAGGTTGGTAATATCGAAGCATTCTTTGCCTGTTAAAAACAAACAGAGAAAGCGCATCTTTTAGATCATCGCAAGTACTCATTTACGATTTCCCATATATTTTAGGCATAAATATGGCCTTAACAAGCTTACGGGTTAATAAACTTTCAAACAGGCTTAAAACACGCTCATCTAAGTACTTCTCTTTGTACTTCTCTTTAATGAATTCGAGGAGCTCCTTCCTTTAGAAAGAATAGATATCCAGGATTTGACCTGAATCATTTGGTATGAGGTTCGTTCTCTGACCCATGATATCTCAAAAAATAAGACATGATCTGATATGCACTCGCGCATCTTTCGTAATTGGGTATGAATTACAATTGATCTTATTTATTGCTATAGACTCATATTTCTTTTGGTTTAAAATACCTATATAAAGCGATACGTACTGAAAAGGATTTGAGCTTTCCAATAAAACAAACCTGTTTCGCCATTTCTTTCATAAACGCTCATATTCACTCAGTAAATAATGAATGAAAGCCCAGGAATGCTTCGTCATATGATAAGAATTTCTTAAAGTGGAAGGCAGCTGATGTAATTAACCGATTAGAAATCATCTATATAATATATATCAATCGATGATTGGCAGGGGTCCGCTATTTTGATAAGGCTTCGAGCAAGATAAGATCCCGCTCATGAAAATGGAAAATGCCACTGCGATAGGGAAGTCAAGAAAGGCTGGTAAATAAAAGGAATACCCTCTGCTTACAGATGCTATAGCGAGAATGTTTTGCTCAAAACGAGCTCGTTGGATATTAGTAGATAAAACTTGGTTTCATTTGTTCAAAGTAGAAATTTGTTGTACTTCACTGTTTTTGTGATAGAAATCTCTAAGAATACTAGTAATAGTTACACAACTCTGATTCATGTTATTCAACAAATATGGGATAAGAAACCCATTATGCACATCAAAATCGACATTATTTTGTAACTCCTCTAAATCTAGAAAAGAGTCGTTGATAAAAAACGCATGTTTTTGAAGGGTGTTCATGATTTGACATCAACCATTTCTTTTCGTCAGCGTTTCTTCTTCTTTTTCGTCACCAAAGTAAATGAAATATTGAAATGATCCTTGTTTAACGAGCTTAATAATAGCGATTGCTGATCGACACGTTCCTTTAAGTATCCACCTTCAATGTTGAAAATATCAAGCCATGTCTTCTCCTTTGGTTTCTTATCATTGAGTTTCCACTCCTTACCTTAGGAGGAGAAACCATTGGTAGGTTCATTTGTAGCGGCAAAATGGATGGGTTAAATAGAAATAAGCATTGGGCGTAACCCGGTAGATCCATCAAATAAGCATTCTTTTTTCTTAGTTATTTTAGGAGATGATGAATCATCCATCATATTGATTAAGGATAGAATACCCCTCTCAACTAGGAATTCCACTAAAGTTGTACCGAATGGATGTTTCAAATCACGTTTCTTACTTAGAGAAATTAGCGTTAGCGCTTTGGAACATTTCCCGAACCTTACTATCCCCACGAACACTGGCAAATAAGGATGCATTCTCCCGAACAGATCTTTCTATTAGGTCTATTAACGTGGCTGTTTTGACAATATTATCAGTACTAAAAACAGTTGCCATCACATGAATCAATAAAGCTTCCAGCGTATTTGGCCCAAACTGATTTAAAATCATAATCTTCAAATCTCTATCTTCCTTATCTTCCTTAGGAATAGTTGAATCAAGCTGCTTATGAAGCAATAACTTATCGAAAATAGAATCTTTAGCACTAAGCCTACCACCCTCCAGCATCTTTTTAGCAAGACTTGTGCATGAAGAAAACATGTTCTCCTCACTAAAAGACATAGTCATCTCTTCTATTTGATGCTGAAGCTCCAGCAATTGGCCCGCTGTGAGCCCCGACCTGAGTTTACTCTGTAGAATATCAAAAACCTTCTGTTTGTATGTTTTAGTAAACATCGATTTGGATACATCCATACGAATTGTTTTTCCATCGGCCTGTAGAAAGTCGTCGTGAGGATCGATTTGCAATTCTTCAATTAAGTCATTGTTATTGACACATTCATTTAGCACCCTTTTAAAAAACTGATACCAGAAAGAAACTAAGAGCTGCTTCTGTTCCTCTTTAAGATTACCATGTGGGGCCAAAAATGCTAATTTAATGGAGCTATTAAGATACTCTGGATTTCTATTAGCATGATTAATAGAATCCATTAATGAAGAATGAGTTTTTTGCATATGATCGTTTTTGGCAGTATATCGTACCACTTTTCTGACCTTGGGAATTTTTAAACTGGAAAATGGAACCATCATTTCCTCAGTTTTTCCAGTACCCATGTGCTTTTGTAGTGATTCGTTGTTTCAACTAAAACAGAATAAGAGGTCTGAAGAGTTCTTAAGAGCATCCTTTCTGCTCGTATCGACCTATTTCGGTTCTAGCCCAGGTACTAGGGTCTCGTCCCCCGCTCATCACCACCTAGTTTAGTGATGAGTTTGATTGAGGATCTCGTAATCTATATATTAGATTGATAAATAAGATGAAATAAAATCTAATAAACAAATTGCGAGTGCTATCGCTATAAAAGCCTCGCCGAGAGCTTGTTTTGGCTGGTGTCGCTTTTAGCTAAGTCTCTTAAATATGAATTCCATCTAATTCTATTGATTCTATTCTATTTGATAGAACTGCATCAAAGCTAAGCAAAGCAAAGTTGCTTAAGAATAACTTAAGAACAACGGCTGGCTTAAGAGCTTAAGACTGGAACTTTCACTTAAAGAGGCCCGCTAATGAACCTGATAGCGAATTATCCAATCGTACTCCCCCTACAAATAATCTAGGGGGCACAGACGGGTTTGAGTACTCATAAGGAGTGGGAAGTGACTGGTGTTTTCTTCCGGCAACCGAGCACAAACGCTAGGGAGTACATAAAGGTCGGGGCATAAGTTACCTGTCTAACCTGACATACTATCGAGTCCGCCAAGCCTAGCTTTAGAATATGCCTTTGTTCATAAGCTACGTTCAGAAGTCTCACCGAAGTCTGACAGTCTCGTAGAAAGTTGGGTAGTAGGTAGCGAGCTAGTTAGAATAGTTGTGGCATCTTTCTTTATAGGATAGGTCATTTCAATGTAGAATCTTTCTTTATAGGTCATTTCAATGGGTCGGAGAAGATGAATCAAGTTGCCGGCGAGACAGTTAGACCCTCAGCAATACCAGACATACCTTAAGTAGTTTGCTTTGACATACCTTAAGTAGTTTGCTTTCTCAATAAAGACTTCCCGATCGAGACTAGTGCTTAGGTAGAAACAAGCACCTGCAGCAAGATTTATAGGAACAAAACAAAATAGGGAAGATAGGGACCTAGTCTACATAACCATTCTGCTCTGCTAACTCGCTTAATGAAGTTAACAATAAATCCAATAGAGAAGAAAAGAGGAATCAATCCAATAGAGAAGAAAATAGGGGGTTTGTCTCCATAGATTGAGGAGAACCGGGCGCAGATAGGCTTCCTTTTGAACCTATAACTTTGAGAGGAGCTGTCTATGTACTACTAGAGATGGGAGATGGGACATCAATGGGTTTGTCTTGTCTCTCTCTGAAATGGGTTTGTCTCTCTCTGACTAGAAGAAAGGCTGACTAGAAGAAAGGCTGACTAGAAGAGTTGAAAGGAGAAGGGTCTACTCGACATCTGAGCAGGGGGATCAAGCAATCAACCAACTTAGCTGGGACCTTACGATTGCTCCTGTTTTCTCTTGAGTTATTGTTGCCTTATTCAACATATCCTGGTGTTGACGAGACTATTGCATATGAATAGGCAGAAGAAGAGGATGTCTAAAGCGTAGTTGACCTGCTATAATCTTTATACGAGCATAGCGGATAGGGAAGCGAAGCGTTCCCCGGGTTCTCCTTCTCAAGGTTTATTATAGCTCACAGATAAGACCCTGCTATCGAACAAAGGGTCTCTACAGAAGATGGACTCCCAGACGAAGGTAGAATTACTGAGTTGACAGACGACTTAAGGCACTTGTAGTGTGGAACGGAACATACCGGATACCATGGGCCCGAAAGGGGAGCAGCAGAGCCTAATCAAGCCAATTCTATAGAAGAGGTTTATAAAGAAAAGAGTCAAACTCAGAGGTAGGAATTTATCTATTACTTTTGCTCGTAGAGGTCCGAAGGGGCTCGACTGAAAGGAGAGGAAGGAGCGAAGCGAGTTACTTGGAGAGGTATTTATTTATCTTTTGTCAGAAAGAGGTAAGAGACCTTGTCTCGACTAAAAGAAAGAGGTAAGAGACCTTGTCTCGACTAAAAGAAAGAGGTTATCGTTATCTATATGCGAGAAGAGGTGAGGTTAGAAATATGCTCTACTTTCAGGGGAAGTCAAATGGTCTCAAACGTACGTAGTGAAGAGGTAGGAAAATGCAAGACTAAAAGGAAGAAAGAGGTCTTCGAACCTAGCAAAGAAAGGGCTAGAAGAGGAATTTATATCAGTAGTTGCTAGACTGCCATATCTCGAGTAAGTAAGAAAGAAAGGACTCGAAGAGGTAAAGGAAGGGAAGGGCCTCGGAAGAGAGGGTCTTTATATCTCAGAAAGAGGAATTTCATTTATTAGAAGAGTGAAACGAAGAGGTAGGAACGATAGTCGCTCTTCTTGAGGGACTCTTAATTACTCGAGTGACAACGAAGAGGGACCCAGTGCTCGAGCATAGCCTCAACCTTACGGTAGAGTGGATTCTCCCGAAGAGGAAGCAAAGGCCGAACGAAGGTTCCACACGACTGCTCTTATTTCCTGTTTGCTGTAACTGTAAACAGCCGATTTGGCTTATTCAACAGCTCTCTAATCAGTTTGGACACTAGAAAGTAAGAACGTTAGTATGGACCCTTTGAAAAGGTTACACTAGAACTAGAGTGGCTCCCGTCTTCCTTCACTCGAGGTCTGTGCTAGTTAGCTCTGCAGCAACCAAACCCCCCATTGAAGAGTAGGGATTCCACTATATAGGCAGGAATGACTTCTTCATACCAAGCCGTGGAAAAACAGAAGTTTTGCATAAAAGACTGGAAGAACCCAACATTTTGTTCATTCCATCTCTTTGCTTTCATATATTCGATATGGTATGGGTATTTTTTTGATGGTAGGGTAGGGGTATCTAGTTTAAATGGACTATTAGCGGGTTTTCAATCGTGGTACGGATCCTTACTTAACATACTGAAACGGCTGCCATTAGTAGTATCAAACCAATAGCGATTTATACAAGCTAAGTCTTCTAGTCGATAATTCGAAAAAAGCTTTCATTTCATTAGTTTCTTTTTGATTCTATATTAGTTCTTTCGTTTCTTCTGATTTCTTTCTCTATTTTCTATGTTTTATAGGTTCTCCGTCTATTGTAACTGTGAAGGGGAAAAATAGATATATATATAGAAAGCTTTTTCCAGAAAGACATAGCAGGCAAATAGCTAATATCCCATGTCTTTCTTGGTTGGTAAACCCAATCGGTTATTTCCGTCTTCCTGAGGGTTTTATTGCTCGACTTAGAGGTTATTTATATCTCGAGTGAAACCTCCACCTTACGGTAGAGCGGATTCTCCCGAAGAGGAATTTATTACTCGAGTGAAACCTCCACCTATAGGTAGAGCCAATCGCCCCTCCCCTCCACCTTACCCAATTCTTACGACGAGGTTGGGAGAAGTCTTTCCCAATTTGATTTGGGGGGAAGCAGAGCAGTAAAAGAGTTCACGAAAGCACATGCTTGTTTCCTTATTACAACCCTATTTTTTGATGTCAAAGACCAAAAGCTACGCGCAAATTCTCATTGGATCTTGGTTGTTCTTAACAGCGATGGCTATTTATTTAAGTCTTTGGGCAGCACCACTCGATTTTCAACAAGGTGGAAATTCTCGTATTCTCTATGTACATGTTCCTGTGGCTTGGATGAGTATTCTTCTTTATATCGCTACGGCTATAAAGACTTTCTTCTTCCTATTAACAAAACATCCTCTTTTTCTTCGCTCTTCCGGAACCGGTATAGAAATGGGTGCTCTTTTTACTTTCTTTACCTTAGTTACTGGGAGTTTTTGGGGAAGACCTATGTGGGGCACCTTTTGGGTCTGGGATGCTCGTTTAACCTCTGTATTAATCTTGTTCTTTATTTACCTGGGTGCACTTTGTTTTCAAAAGCTTTCTGTCGAACTGGCTTCTATTTTCATCTGTGTTGGACTGATCGATATACCAATAATAAAGTTTTCAGTCAACTGGTGGAATACATTGCATCAACCTGGGAGCATTAGCCGATTTGGTACATCAATACATCTTTCTATGCTCATTCCAATCTTGGTTCACTTTGCTAACTTTATCCTCTTAACCTCTATCTTCTTTGTTCTGGAAACACGCCTTCTTATTCTATCTTTTCTCGAATCTTCTTTAACGGAAGAAATAGAAGCTCGAGAAGTTCCCTAGTTCACTCGCAACGTGCGAAGTCTTTTTCTCCTATCCTATTTGCATCCCATGCCTTTCTTGCTTGGACCAACCCTTAGGCGATTTACGAAAAGTCTTTCTACACAATTTGGTTTTTGGGGGAGCAGTCAAAGAATCAACAAAAGCCAGCCCATGATTTCGAGCGGTCGTGTTTTTCTTTTCTCCGTTCATTAACAAAATTGTGGATTGCTGACGCAACCTCAAAGCGAAACTCGAAGGGATAGAGCAGATGGTCCAACTCCAGAACTTTTTATTTTTCATTACTTCCATGGTCGTGCTTTGTGGCACGGCAGCACCCGTACTATTGAAATGGTTCGTCAGTAGAGATGTTTCCACAGGTGCCCCTTTTTTCAATGGTACTCTAATTCCTATTCTTATCTCTTCATTCCCTCTTTTGGTCTATCTACATTCCAGTAAATTCATAGGCGCGATAGCGGGAGCAAAAAGTGGAGTCTTGGTCAGAGCAAGCCCCCCTCGCCCTATTCTATTCCCAGACATAATTGGGAGAAGCTCATCCAAAACTGGAGCAAGAAAGGCCTTTTTTTCTTTCGTTCTCCTTCTTCATTTTATTCTTCTCGAATCCAAGGGGGACTTTTCATATTTCGAATCTTTCTGCGGTGTGCTCTGTTTACTATTCTTTCGTACTCTCTTCTTTTTACCACGCGATAAATCAGCGAAGCGTGAGCGGGCGCAGATAAGGAAAGGCCAAAGACTTGGGCCTAACGGGAATGAGCAAGGACGAAATGAGAATGAGAAGATGAGGTGCTCAGAGCACCCCCATTTCGAATTCGAACGAAGGGTCGCAGGTTTGGGGCCTGTAGCTTTCCCCATCCCTCCCTCGTCGGGTGGTCCTTGTGTGGGAGGTGTGCCACCAGAAAGCGGGCTTGAAGCTCTCGCCTTACCAACGAGCCAAAAAAAACACAACTACTACCAAAAAGTGAAAACGAAGATGAATATTTCACATGGAGGAGTGTGCATCTTTATTTTGGGTCTTCTTCTGTCTAACACAAAGAAGATAGAGTTCACTCAACGATTGCCTTTGGGTTCCGAACTCCATATGGGGAAGGAGCGTTGTTGTTTGCGAGGTCTCGATCATTTACATGGACCCACTTCTCATTCCATTTGTGGTAATTTGATGATCTATAAAGCGTCCCTAACAAAGGATCGGCTCATCTTCGAGCATGATGAATCACTTCGTGCCGACCTCTTGCCAATAAACTTTCCGGCTTCATATGAGAATGGAAAACTGGAGCATTTTCTGCATCGGTGGATGAAGAATCGCGAACATCCAAATTTCTGGTTGACCATGTTCCCAGAAAAAAGATACTTTCGAGAAAGGACGAGCACGACTGAAGTGGCTATACATACAAATTCATTTACGGATCTATATGCTTTGATTGGAACTGGAAGTGGAAGAACAGGCGGCTGGTATACCACCATAATGAAACTGCCTTTTCTTTTTCTTATTCGGATAGGATTTCTGTTGGCTTCGTCAGGAGGCTCGCGTAGTTTGTTACGTCAGCTCCAAAAGGAAAAGTTGTGTTGGAATCGAGAAAGTTCCGTGGAGTTCATAATTGCATAAAAGGATGACGTAAGGCGCGCATGATAAATCAGAATTGGATGGAGCAAAGTGAGAATGAGAAGCGGAATACCAGATCAAGAGATGAATTAGCGGATCACAGGGCTAAGTCGAAGCATGCCTGAACCAGTAGTGAGCCGTACCGAGTAGCTCCTAGCAAGGGCTTCAAGATCACTGCTTCCTTGGGGACGAATGTCATGTTCAAAGCTGCTTTCTCTAGACATCATGGAAAAGATCACTGACGAGCTCAATCTCGTTGTGTTCAATTGTTAGTTTCATCAACAGGAGTTGCCTTCATATGGTATGGGTCAACAATTCTCATTTCTTAGTTACAGAAAGCCCAGTAAGCCAAGAGTCACTCATCTGAGCTGAGCCAGCTACTTCGAATTCTGCTGTGCCGGTTAAAAAGCAAGCATGCTTAGACTGTGATGTGCATGTCTATCATTGTCCATTAAGGGCTGACTCTTTCTTGACTTTATGGTCTTCGTCAAAATGAGAAAGATAGGGAATGCGATGAACTCAATTACCTAAATGACTGACTGATCGAGAAGTCCCAACTCTAAAAGTGCCGGGCTCTGAATGGATTCTCCACTACTTCTATCCCAAGCTGCTTTCTAAAGTACCTGAAATCTTGAACTCAACCACATCCTCCCCGACGAATATTGAAGAAGATGCTTTATCCAAAGATGGGTTTGCTTCGAGAAAACAACAAGCAACTACCCGTTATCCATACCTTAAGGTGGTATTCAATCCTAGCCTAGATCTGCAAGCCCTGAACCAATCTCCAGACTTGCTTCCTTGACTCCAAGAGCTAACTCGATGGGACTTGCTTTCCTAAAGAGATTTACCTTGGCCTTGAGCCTGCTTCATCGCCTTGACTTGAGCGGAGATCTTCTACTTAGAATACGAAAGCCCACCTGTTTGCCACACCACATTTGCTGATGAAAAAGAACAGCAAGAACGGGTTCTCCCTCGGTTTCTTGGATGCCCAGAGGGAGCTTCTAGAGAATCCTTCAGGAAAAAAATGCATAGAATCCCATGCAGTTAAGCTGGAAAGGCAGCGAAGGAAGTTACGGATTAGCTGATCTAGGGGCTCGAGGGAAATTCTTTCATTTAGGAAGGATAAAAAGCCAAGTGCCCCAGATTTCACTGTTGGAAGAATTGCTAGTAGAAGAGAGGTACCGGTCAAAGCGAGAATCCAATCCGGTGCTATTGGTAGTAAGGAAATGGCTTAAGGAAGCTCCTGAGCCGAGGTTGGAATTGAACGGAGAGGGAATTCGTGGCATATGCTCTTAGCAGCTCTTCTCCCTTTCCTGTTTAGGAAGATAGCAGCCATTTCAATAGCCTAGATCAGAGCGAATGAACATAAATCAACATTGAAAGTTTGAATCAATGACATCGGTTGATCGCCTTTCGAAGCCAAGGATTCCATACTGCTGACCCAACGAGTAAGTCCTCTAAAGACCTTAAGCTTCCTTCGTATTCAGTAAGAATCCACCTATGAGATCACTTTTTCTCAATCTAGTATAATAATAGGGTCAAAAGAGATGGACTCCTTTCGGGTGACGAGTGAGGGAGTAAACTACCATCTTATTTGTCTAATGGCAAGCTTCCCTATCATATCAAGAGCTCATTTCTCTTTATCATTCGAATATAACTCTTTCCTTTAAGGAAGAGTACTAATGAACGATAGCACTATGATATGAAGATATGAAGTCGCTTTAGCTTCGTCCCTGAGTCCTATTGCCAATCGGATTGAATAAGCTACTAATGTTTCAATCTCTCTCTTTGCTCGTAATAATGCTAATGAAATCACAATGGGAGCTCTTGGCACTAGACTTGGTAATTAGTAACTTGCTAGCTCGGAGTATCTCTCTTAGCTTAGCAAATGCTGCTATGAGTGAGTCTTTCTCTCTTTAATTGGCTTTCTCACGACTCTCTTCTCACCTGCCCTACTTTGATGGATTGACTAATTGTGAAATTAGATCTCAAACAAAGGGAGTTCTAGATTCCATTATTAAGATCGATCAATTGAAAACAAGGATGTAGCACCTTTTTTAGTGGTTCCGCTCGCATTATTCAATTCTTTTTTTGTCCTCAACCTTACCAACAAGCGGATATCCTTCTTTTTAGGTACGGAGTCCTCATCTAAGCTTACAGTAATGGGATAGACTTAGTTGCTACTTACCTAAATGAAATCCTTCTTGGTATCAGCCTTCACTCCCCCATCCGTTGGAATATCCTTTCCGTGCCTGCCGAATGAGCTATTCTATCTACCTTGGATCTCTGGCCCAAGTTACTTACTCGAATTCCGCACTTCTCTATCAGCCTACCTTTCACTAAGACCCTAGGAAGTGAGCTAGTTGCGGGGCTCCCAAGTTAGGATATGGCTATTGGATTCCTAGCTCTACTTTTTAGCTAAGAAGGATTTCCCGCTGCTCGAGCAACTGAAGTATGTCTTTCCTCGTAAGGCGGTAGTTTGACTGCACTGGGTCTCTTATCTGGGAGAACGCGCTATTCTGCCCGCTTCGCGCCTTTACTAAGCCAGCCTAGTAAGAGAGTTAGATACGAAGGATAAAGAGGCTGACGGAGGCAGAATGAGTACTACTGATGCTTATTACAGTAAGTCAATCTAGCAACCCCCTTATCTAAGGTTAAGGTCTATTGTAACCTAGAATAGATAGACCTTACTTAGAGTGTGAGTAATACCACTTCAAGAAAGAAGGATATCCGCATTCTGGGTTGAGTGAAACCGATGGATGAGTTAACGAGACAGACTAAGCTAGGGGTACACATCCAAGAGCGTATTTTCTAGTTCTTTTCTTGCTTATCTCTCGTTCTATATTTTTTCATTCCATTCTAGTTTGATTTATTCGATCTTGGTTGGTTGGCCTTTTCACTATAAGTTCAATTCCAGCTCTCAAGTGAGTCTTCAAGAGCATCAATTAGCATATAGCTTTTTAAGGATTTGAGAAGGCAGTTGTAGCTATCCAAGATTGACTTGATTGAGGAAGACGGATTCTCAGTCAAGTGAAGAGAAAGATCAAAGACCTATAGATAGCATTGGTGTAATGAAGAAGGAGAGCTAGCTATCGCATTTATCCAACTAACTCCAGCTAAAGTGGCTCTGACCAGTATTGTATGGTGGGTTCTGAGCAAGCGAGCTCTCCCTTCTGAATCAGGACCAAATCCTTCTTCTTGCTTGCTCAGTGCGAATCAAGCCACCCGCTCCATTCTAGTAGCGCGTTCTAACTCACTCTTCCTAAAACTTCTCCAATCTATTTAAGTGATTTCCATAATGTGACAACAAAGCCAATACGTTCCAGAGAAGGCGATTGATATTCATTATCAAGCTTCCTTTAGTTTCGCAACTCCGATCTTTCTTCGCGATGGACCTTTGATCTTTCATCCCATAGATAGGGGAAGGCGGAATGTTAGCACGCTGCACCTAAAGATATCACTATCTCCATCGCTATATCCGAACGAATCCCAGGGAATGGAATGTTAGCTAAAATCTGAGTGGTCGAAGGACCTAGAAAGCACAGGTCCGAGATAAAGAGTTAGGGGCGAGATACAATACAGCCTATAAGACGATGGATGGTCTAGGTGAACAGAATACAGCCTATAAGATGAAGCCACGGTCGATGGTAGAAGAAGAAGTACCAGCCGGTGAAGTCGCAGCTCAAGCTAGTAGGGAAGAGCTCTCGGGTGAAGGGAAACAAAAGAGTAAAGGTATACAATCCCATAAACGAGTCGAAAGTGCTACTGTGAAAGCCACTTTGACTGCTACTCCTCAAACAGAGAAAGAGCCTATGAACAATGCTACTGCCACTCCTACGGTAGGGACCCAGCCCAAGCGAAAGCAAAACGGGAAATCGAAAGGCTCCTACAAGATAACCAGAAAGTGCCGGGCCGTGCTAGCGGACCGGTATAAGAAGAAAATAGACTTCCTAGCAAATAGAAAGACTAACTGATCGGGGCTAAGCGATCGACTAATAGAAAAGAAAGAAAGAGAAATTAGCGCACTAATAGCAGACTAGAATCGTAGAGTGGCACCACTCCTCCTTAGAGGAAGTGAACTGAAACAGCAATGTTAACTAGTAGAAAGAGCGCCTTGGAGACATGAGAAAGCGCCGGCTCAGCTACAGGCTCCGGTTGGGAACCGATACGATTGTCCAGATTCCTGGTCTTCCGCATATGCTTCAAGGGGCGATCAAGCTCGACAGCTTGCTACAGTTGGGAACGATGTTACTACAGGCGTGAATGATGGTTGGAGCCAGTACGATCGTACAGATTCCGGGTCTCAATAAGTTGCTACAGAAGGCCGAGATGGCTACAAGAGGTGCTGCTCAACCAAATGATCAAGCCCCTATTTCTATTTACAAGGCGGGAAGATGCAGGTTCTTACTTTGATTACGACAGTCCAGCCTTACATACGGCGAATGATGGTCCAACTTACCACTACAATCCTTCTCTTCAAGATAACCATCCTTCCGTGCCACCTATGCCGCCTGTGCAAGACGAGAGCACTCCACTTCATCCAAGCGAGCGAATAGAGCTCATCGATGCGCTGATTGAGGAGAACGATCAGCGAATAGAGCAACTAGTGGGTCCGTATCAAAGTCAAGTCGAATTCTGAGAATTACAGATCTCTAGGCTCGTCAGCTAAGATAGAGTCGCACTGGTAAAAGAGAGAGAGGGAGGCTGTCTAAGTTGGACTCCTGACAAGGCATCCTACTCTCTAATCCCACGAATAAAGATAGAAGGAAGATATCTCTTCAAGGACTTCGGCAAGAGCATCTCTGGATGATTGATTGCTAGTGAAAGGGCGGCATAGGTTCTCGCAGATATCTTTCTTGCACCCTTCATCTCTTATCCCTTGTTTGAAAATGAGCTACTCTTTACTTATCGGCCTTCAAGCCCGTGACTTAGGTACTCCGTCCTTTACCTTGACCTATTAGATTTAGAACTCGAATTCCATTAGTAGAGCTCTTGGAATCAATCGTTAGCATGTTCACGAGTTGAGTTGCAGACTGAGGGTTGAAGTTCCGTAAGGAGTAAGGGTTTTACCCAGATCTCTTTTGAAATCAAATAGCTAGTCAAGTAAGTCGGCGATTGAGTGAGGAATAGAAAGCATCTTTTCATCGTAATAGAATAGGTTTTTTATCTTCTTTGCAGTTTACCGAATGCTTGCTATAAGACATAGATAGAAAGGCTCGAAGACCTTCCCTTCCCCCTACGTATGTGAACTCAACGACTGCTATTCCAACCCTCTTCTTGCTGCAACCTTAGAGAGAGTCTACTGGCATGAAAAGGTGGAATTTATGGTCATCGAGAGCGTTTTGGCTTTATTGGAGTTTGCGCACTTAGGCCTACAGCCTTTCGCCTCTTCTCGATAGTGGTGAGGATTTGGCCTAAGACATATGAAGATTAGGGGTCGTCGATACCCAGCGCAACATGTTACCCAAGACCTCGTCGAGGGGGTCGAATGAGTGGTATGAAATCCTGTGGGTGCGTACGAGTGCGGCTGCTTAAGGCCATGAGGGAGGATAGAATGGGCGAGCCGGGGGGGCTATTTCCTAGACCGAGAGGTATGTCTTAAGGGCAGAGTCTACGACTTCAATACAAGCAGTCGTGCCAGGAGCTGGAGGCCTCTTTAATAAGCAGGGGAGAGGTCTAGCCTTACCTGACTTCACACTCTACTTTCTTGATTTATGTAGTGAGTTAGAGTTCCACTCTTATATAAGATATATCTAAGATAGAGAGAATTTCTACTTTTTTCATTTCTTTATATAAGAGAAGTTGCCTAGCTAAGGCTACTTTCTGAGTTGAGTAAAGGATTTCCTTTCATTCCATTTCTCTAGTTTTGCATGAGTCAAAATAGATCTATTTTTCGTGTTCCGGGTGTGAATAGAAGATCTGAGCATTGAAGCTCTAGAGAGAGAATAGAAAGGTCCCTTTGAGCCCAATGGAAAGGGCAATCATGAAGCCAATTCATGAATAGTCTTGGGTTCGATTCCCAAAAGGGACGGGCAAAGAGAAAGAATAAAAGAGGCGATCCAGCATTCGCTCTTTCAGAAAGCGAACCTAGGGGTTTTACCAAGGCAGAGCGAAAGGAGAACCAAAGGAGAACCAAAGGGAAAGCTTCGCTTCACCAAGAAGCCGCTTCGTTGTCAAAAAAAGTAGAGCGAAGCCACTTGACCGCGGAGGTGAAGGAGTGAACGAAGTGAGCCGACTATATGACTATAACAGATACACGAGCCCATCTATTAGAAACGCTCTTTCTTGAGTAGCCAGAATAGTCTGTAGCGAGAAGCGTTCCTCATAGGGCAGCCAGGAGCTACAAGCAACTAGAGCGCAGCGGGGACACTCATTAGTTCTCCCCTTCGATCTATCATGGATTTATTTGGGGGAGAAGCAACCTCTATTCCTACTAGCTTGAGCTCTAACCTTCCTTACTTCTATCTTATTGGAAGAGAGATTGTGACCAGCTATTTGAAGATCTTTCTTTGTCAGAGACAGATTCTTGACCTAAATCAGCTTATAGTCTCTTTCCCTCCTCTGAGATTGCTTGGTGATTTGGGGATAGGGATTGTTAACAGCTACCAAGCAAGCAGTTCCTAAGCCTAAGGAAGAGCTTTGACTATTCCGGACTTAGAGATAGTAGTTCCCTGGGTAGCCCTTCTCTTTATCGATTCATAGGACCTCTTACAGTCAACAATAAATTACCTCTTCTTTCAGTCGAGTCCTTCGTGCCTCTTCTTTCAGTCAACAATAAATTACCTCTTCTTTCAGTCAACAATAAATTACCTCTTCTTTCAGTCGAGTCCTTCGTGACAATAGGGTATATAAATAACCTCTCCTTTTCAGTCGAGTATATAAATTACCTCTCCGGAAAGAGCATCTAAATAACATTTTGAAATGTGCATAGCGTAAGGTGCTGTAGTAATGAAATTATCGTGAACTGTGTAGACAGGTGCACCAAGTTGACATATATAAAATATCATAGACATGGCTATATGAGCATCTTTCTGATGAATGAAGTTGGCAAAGGTAGAAGTATGAGTCTTCCTTCGATCCTGATCTTCAGTGGGAATTCGTAGAGTCACTTGTCGCTTTTTCTTGTGGATACGATCGTATACCCCCATGATTAGCCAGTGTGAAAATATAACTGGCTCCAGCAGTTATTGCTATTACAGGACTACTGTGAGCTACCCAACTTCCAAGCCCCTCAAGGTCCAACACCTGAACAGTACCACTAGCATAACCCACCCATAACCGTGTCCCCAAGGTACAAAAGCATTGGACAGGAGAGGTGAATCCTGAGCTCGACTTACAGGTTATTTATATCTCGTAAGAGGAATGATACTGGAAATCTTGTATCCGATTGCCATTCCCATCCCATTGCACAAGTAAGCCACTTGTACACCCGGTCCAAATCATTCCATTCATTGTAATGACCAGGGCTTCAGTTCTCCGATTATCATCTCCCTTCACAGCTACTCGACGAACAGCATCAGCTGCTCCCATTATAGCATTCCGTGAGCGTTGAAAGAAGCCAACTGAACTCTGTAATTTCTCTTTCTTTAAACCAGAAAGGTATTCAATTGAAATATCCTGTATAGATGACACATCCCCTCGGTTCTCAACCTGGCCATCCACATTAAACACTTTCAATAACTCCCTTGAACGAGCATCCCTGTAAAATAAGCATATATACAAGTCGGGCACAATTTAGATTTCTGTATCATAATCTCTTTAATCTAGACATGTCAATAGCAGATATATGAGAAGTATGCAGCAGATGAAAGACATTAACTTTCAGAATATCTACCTCACAGGAAACTTTTCTAGCTATCCACAGGTATACCAAAAGCATTCTACATTCATATGGCAGTAGTGTGCTTCCATCAGAGCACCCTCCTCTCCATGTAAACATAGTAGTATATATGAAGGCCCATTATGCAGAATTGAAACTTGTTTGAGGTTATAAACATAGAGTGCTGATCAGGTCAGTTTCTTACCGGTCATCACTTATAATACAAGATACAGCCTGGTTTTATGTTCAAGGGCAATCATTCACAAACTAATAAGTGAACAAATAAAGAGACCCAATACTGAAAATCACTAATCAGCAATCCAATTTAACTAGCAGAGGATGTATCTGATGATGGTCACAGAAAATCCTGGTTTGAACAGCCACATATATTTGAGTCTTGGATATGTTTAAGAACATTAGACAATGTCAAATAAAGTTAACACCAAACAAAATGAGACCATATGAAATAATATGCAACACAAATGAATTGTTTGATACTACTAATTTGCAAGGTAATTTTAAATAAAGAATCTATTCTAATTTATAAGTAATATAAAGAGATGGTAAATACCCAATTTCAAATGTTGAGTCTAGTATAAGTAATGTAAAGACATGGCAAATGCATTGAGATTAAGAAATTGCAAAAGTGCATATTTGAATATCTATATATAATTTCATCATTGAACATCCAATCAAAAGATAGAATTCCCAGCCTAACATTGCAGTGTTGAATAAGTACTCAGAGGGGAGCGTACCACAAGGCAAATGATAGATAACCTGCACTCCACACTTTTGCCCTAGACTTGTCCAATAATAGGTACTTGATGTCAGACGTTAATATGTTACAGGAGCTATATGCAGCGACTTGACTCCTAAGGTCTTGAAGAGCCTCTCCACTAATAAAGATGCTCCATGTCTTTCATCCATTGTTAGTGACAGAGACTTTTCAATAGCTTCCCATGGCCATATCTTAATAGTACCACTCTCGGAACCTGACCATAAATCCCCTGGATCAAACAAACCAAAATGAGAGGCAAAATGGCAGCATTTGAAACCATCAATGTCCAGGATGTCAATGTCATCTTTGAGGAATATCTATCAATATTCATCCACAACGTAATTTACTCTCCAAATATATGATGTATTTTAAATATGAAGTTAACCAGAGAAATAGATGACAGCAGATGGATAAATCATATCCATAGTATTTTATCAATATAATATAATAATATCACATCATTATCATATTAATCTAAACAAGCATGTTCGGTTTATTATTTAAGATTTCAAATTGCAGGGATTAGAAGCCTCAGCCTTAGTCTATATCCATGAACTAAGTTACTAAGTGAACATTTGAAACCAATGCTTTCAAAGCCAGGGTATATATATGTTGAGCAGTCCAGTTTGCAGCATCTTGGTGACTACAATTAGATTGTTCCTATTCTATAAGCAGACTCCAAATTGGAATTATTGCTCACTAATTTATCAAATAAGAAAACTTATTTTGAAAATTCGATTGAGTCGAGAGCATCTCAGAAATTCTTTTCCCCATAATTTTCTTCACTAACAATCAAAGTGCAAGGTTAACATTTGGAAGTAATCGTCAATGATGCTCATCAAAATCAAGTTCATCAATAAATCAGCAAAAATCAGAACTAAATTCACAAAACAACCTGAATCGGATTCAAATCGACCCGGACCACGGCTTATGCCTCTTGAGGAACCCTAGTTTCGAGCTCACTGTTTCAATGCAAGTTTGCATTTTTATCTTGTAATTTCTATAAGTTTTTATCAATTAAAGTCAATTTCAGTTGCTATACGTTACAGTGGTATCAGAGTGGCGATTCCGTGACAAAATGACGAAAGGACAAGCCGCGACGGTGGCCGTGGAGCAGCCGCAGAAACAAACAGAGGTGACCCAGTTCGCTTCAGTTGAATCGATGGAGCGGATGGAGAAAAAGGTGGATGTGATTGAGCAAGCCGTCGGAAGAATGTTGACGGAATGGGAGGAGCTTAAAAGAGCTCTGATGACCCTGATGAATAGGGCGATTCGAGCGATCTTCCCTTTCGACGTAGCCCGTAACACTTGCTGGGGCGGCGCTTGCCTACAACCCGGATTCTTCGTCGGTAGAATAGATTGATTCGAGGAGTACTGATGATATTCTTGAAGTCATCTCACCCGGAGGGAACGGTTGTACTAGAAGGGCTTACGATACCGATAAGAGTAAGACAAGAGCGACCGGTCACTGGTCTAGTTCCAGCAGGGGTAGGACAGGAGTACCAGTAAGCAAAAGGACTTCTTTGGTCCATTGACATGCTTACACTACCGGGAGTTTCTTGCGCTTGAAGGGGTAAAGGGATTTCGGGGCTATCCCCTTCTAATTCATGATACGTTCAGCACCATTGGGATCCTCCTCCGTTTTACCTTCACTCCTATTCTATTCGCTAGAACACAGATTCCTATTCTATTCGCTAGAAAGTGAAAGGGTCCTTTAGCATTCCGAGTGATTGAAAAAGACTTTGCTTTATTAGAAATCACTTATGGTAAGATATCCGTAAACCACTGATATGCCTCACTTTCAAAGCGGAAACTCTTGTAATGGAAGGGTAACTAAAACATCTTTGACTTCTTTTGTTAGGAAGACTAGCGGATTATCGAAATGAAAGTACCACTATTTGGCACAGGGTTGATAGAATAGCCAGCCAGCCAACCTGTAAGCTAGTAGTTTGGTTGATAAAGAGAAGGAAACCGGCCTATAAACCAGTCAAAGACTACCGGTTTAGTTATAAATTAGACATGGAAGTACGCTCGCTGCTTCATCAAATTCAAAAAAGAAAGGCCCTTTTTTTGAGCCTGGGAAATGGGAGGGATTGGAACAACTATCAGAAGGAGGGATTTGAGGGACTCGAGTGCCACCCTCAATAGCATCGGATGAGTCAATAGAAATTGAAAAGAGGGATTGGTTATTTATGTGCTCTTGATTGGCCGGGTACTCTTTTGTATCCAAATCTAGTTTTAGTGAGGCAGCGAAAAACTCTTCTTCCTCAGCAAATGAGGCACTGAGTTCGAAGCAAATACGAGGTTTTTACGTACCTGGCAAGGAAGAGGGAAGCACTAGACTTCTATAGCACTTTATGTAGCTGAGGTGAACCCACGAGCGCTATTGATGTTCGAAAAAAGTCTCAGTCCCGAGAGCCAAGCTGAAGGTTTCAAGTCTGGAATCTTAGAGAATCGGATGTTTCACACTAGGAGTAGAGTTTGATATTTCCCGCTCCCGAGCAAGTCGAGGCTAATCTGCCCAACTCAAAACCAGGTATCATATCTCTGTGTTCCACACGAAAGAATTGTGGGCCAATAAAGGCATCAAACTGTTCCATGCTCCGGGATACCTAGTATAATAAAATTTGATAGAGTAGGCCGGGACTTGTTGTCCAACCTTTCGAGTGGGAGTGGAAAAAGGGAACTATATGAGAGAAAGAACATATCTCAAGCCAAGCCGTATCAGAGGAAAGATTGATCGAGAATTCGACATCTTAACCGGCTGATCAAGCCACTTGAGAATATGACTAGCTCCAGATCGAATATGGGAGGCTCCAGATCTAATATGGGAGGTCTAACGAGCCTTAACCCAATCCGAAAGAATTGGATAAGAAGGTACGGATTTCCATGTGGGATCCCACGCCTTGATAAAGAGGAATGAAATCGCTCGACTGTAAGGAGAGGAATGAAGTGAGATCTTAGGCAGATAACGAAGCAAAATGCTTCTTAGCTTAGGTTGAAGTTCTCCGAAAAACTATTGGATCACTGGCTGTTCGTTTGGATCACTACCAGAACAGTAACCCTTGGGTGTACCGGCAGACCAACTAATTGTTTCGAAAGTATCCTTGCAATAATCCCTGCAATCCGGGACAGTTGGGAGGCGTACTTCTATAAGAAAAAGAAGGAAGAACCAACCAACCTAATACAAACATAGATATAGGCATCTACAAGCTTGGTTACTAAATAGCAACCGATTTCATAGTAATAGCTACTAACAACTAACCACTTTAGAGTATGATATAGTTTGATTCGCAAGGGAGTCTAAAATATGACTCGGAATACTTGAAAGGATCATTTGTTGGGAATACTTACTTGAAAGGACCTGGTTTATTAGCTACTAGCTCAAAGGGAGTCATCTATATGAAAAAACGATTAGAATATACTTTCGGGGCAGATACTAGTACTCATATTCCAAGAAAATAAAGAGAAATGAGGAATCCAGAAAAAGAGTCATTCATAGAAATCTTCCTAGGACGAGTCAAGTTGGTTAGTTATTCATCTGCTTTTGAAGCCATATCAAGTCAAGGACTAAGATTAGACTATTGTAAAACAAGGGATTGAATCTCTTTAAGTTATCTGCTCCAACTTGTTGATTGAATCTCTTTTATCTGCTCCAACGAGATATCCAACAAAGGGAAATCAAGCTAAAACAAAGGAAAATCAAGGGATTTATTTCAGGTCATCGTATACGAAGTAGAGCATTTCGTACTATTCCCCCCAGTCTTACCTATTTTCTCATAGGACATTCCAAGGAAGATAAAGATGCAGATGAAGATGCAAGATAGACCTCTACCTCTGATAGGATATCTGAAGGAAGAAGCAGCTAGGATAGGGGACCAGGAATAAGAAAACAAAGGACCGATAAGGCTAGCAGCTTGCTAGGACTTAGGATCCATGAAATATGGACAGCTGATGAACACGAAATCTCAAATCCTGTGATCTAGTTTGAGCCTGTATTTCACTGGAATTGTGAGCTAATTTCTCTATATAAGTCATTGAATTATTTAGAAAAGATTAGGAGCTAATACTCTACCAACGCTTAGAAAAGACACTGCTACTAGGTAGGAATTAGAACCCATGGCACTATAACTTTATCCATAAATTAGTTTAGTTGTTAGTTTGTTACTTTGAATCCATCCTTTGTCAGCTTCTTCCATGTTACTATTTGGGGATTTATCAGACTTCTCCCGATCCGAGTTACTCCGATCAAGCCAAATCTTACTATTCTATAGTAAACTAATGAGGAATCCCAGCCAGTAAAGTAAGTAAGCTAACATAGAACTCCAAGGTCTAAAAGCCCTAGGTGAGAACACACTAGGGATAAAACCCTAGGTTTATTAACACTAGTGGCATCTTGCCCTAGGGCATTTTTACCAAGGTAAACAAAGAGAAACTCATCCACTAAGGTTGCGTACACGTTTCTATTCACTCGAGGAGAATACCTATTCAGCAATTCAGGTTTAGACAAACTAAACAAGTAGCTCAGTTCCTAAGTTTTGAATCCACTTTCTTGGATATCTCCTGGAATCAGATGCTAACAACTGGGATAAAGTTTTAAGCTTAGTTCTCCATTTACGATTGCCTAGAGTGGAACAACCTGCTTTGTCATTGTCAGGCTCTCCTCGCTCCTACCTCTATTAGATAAAGAAATACCAACTTAGTAATGAAAGAAATAACTAGAAAGAAATAACTAGAAAGAAATTAATTGGCTCATCCGCATCGGATGAGGGTACGTTCGAGAACTGCTTTCCTCTTCCTTACAGTCGAGAAATATAAACCTCTTCGAAAGAATTGACTCTACCTCTTGGTGGAGGTTTCACTCGAGAACTTCTTTCCTCAAGAAGAGAACAAAATACCTCTTCGTTTTACTCGAGATATGAATAACCTCTGGGCGAGAACTCAATACAATACCTCGCCTTTTCTAGTCGGGTTCCCTCTAAGAATGAGCAAAATGGAGTACTCCATACCTAAGCTCTCTTCTATATAATAAATAAAACAAGGAAAGAACTTAAGCAACTAGCTACCTTAGAAGGTTGGCTCGGAAATAGATAGACTTTGGAACAAACAATAAGGAAACTTACTTTGAGAAATGAATCTATCATCTTCTCCTAGCTTATCCTGAGGAAATCTATTTAAATAAATCCTTAAGGTAAAGATCAGACTAAAGTGTTATGATCTGTGGATCATCTTAGTTCTGTTATTCAGCTAACTATTAACTCAAGGAAAAGAAAGGAATAAACTTACTATCTATTTCATTTAGCTTCTAGGTCTTAAGAAACTAAGCAATTAAGGTGCCTCCTCTTTCTCCTAGCCCTTATTTATCTAGAAACTGGAATCAATCCAAGAGCAAACAAAGAGTCTCCATTAGGAAACAAAAGTGGAACTTATATTCTTAAATTCTGATAGCAACTCAAGCTCAAGAGTTATTCTCCTGATCCAGTTAGTCCATCCGTAGCCACACTAGACTTATGCTGTTGTTGTGCCCCTACCTTTTATAAAGCAATTAGAGAAACTTATATTTATTACTCCTCAAGTAAATCTTCTACCTATGAGCTAGAGCCACTTTCGAAGGGAGCTCTCGAGCATCCAGTTGACTAGTTTGATCCTGGAATCTGGAATTATGATTTAAACAAGGAACAATCCGGACAGAGAAGAGATACTTATCTACGATCTGTCTCAAACAAAAGGAAAAACAAAGAGATACAATATTTCGCCCTGGTTTCTCATTAGTTACTTGTTTCATGGAATACCTTTTATTGGAATTCTCAGAAGTTAGGAGTCTCATCAGATATACTCATACTCATCAGAGATTGGTTCATTGATTTTTGAGCTACTAACTCGAAGTAATACATATCATCCATAGTTTCTTGCGAGCTAGGAAGACAAAATAGTGTATACTCGAATCCTTACTTGTAAAAACCTAAGGTCTGTAAGCCGATAAAAACCTAGGTTTAAAAACACTAGGGATAAAAACCTAGGTATCAAGGGAACAAAGAGGTCTAACGAACAAGGAAAGAAACGGATACTCGGGAAATTAGGTATCTTGTTAATGTGAGTCTCAGAAAACAGGTTCTAACTCCATTTACGGTTAATGGATCTAGTAAACGAAACTAAGACCTATACATATACGCTGGAATACTAATGAAATAGACTATGGATTGAGAAACTACTAAATGTATCAAGCCGCACATCGATAAAGACAAATTGAAGACTTGTTCAATCTTATTCTTAAATAGATTTCTTCTTTCTACTCTTTCTTAATATTCACTTTAACTAACCGGCTTTGCTCGAGTTAGCACTACTTCTTGATAAATAAATCCCGTAACTGTTGAAATCCGTTAGATTGAGGATAATTTGGAGTATAAAATCAAGAAAAGGTGAGTCTTGGTTATCCACTTCAATTCTTCCAACAAGCTTTTAGATAAAGAAGTATCTAAGCGCCCTATAACTCAACCAGTTTCTTTAACTAAACTAGTGCAGCTTTTCTAACTATAGGGGTCAATAAGTTTACTACACTTAAGATTACTCGAAATTGGTTAGTTATTAATATCTTAGCTTCCCACCTTTCAACTTATAACTAATAATATATCCTTTCTTTTGAGTCCTTGGGTTTTATCCCTTTGGCCACAGTCCTTGGTAAGCAAGTACGGATATCTTAAGAAATAGTATAAAAAAAGTATGAGTCAATGCCTTTTTTGATTAGCCTTGTTCCCTACCCTATTTCAGTAGTTAGTAATCCAGAGTTGATACTACATAAGATAAGAATTTCATAAAGTAAGTGAACCAACCCCTTGTTTGTACCCGCTAGTTTAAGTAAGTGAACCCCTTGTACCGTACCCGTGAACCCCTTGTTTGTACCCGCTAGTATACTCCGTTATACCACCCACGTGCTATCGGTTCCAGAATAAGGAATTCCCAGGCATTGGTTACAGACAGGACAGTCGAACCTGAAAGGACAGACATTGATTGACCCTCTCTCTTGCTCATTTCTATTTGGCTAGAGGTAGTTATAGTTACGTTACGCTACGGGTGCCATTAATCCTATGGCCCCCTAGCCCACTGTCTTCAGGTAAATTCTCTCTTTCTTTCTTTGCCTTTCGGGATGAAAAACAAGGGACCGAGGTATTTATATCTCGTAAGAGGTACAAAGGGACTCTATTGAGGTTATTCCTATCTCAAACGAAGTGCAGAGGTTATTTATATCTCGTAAGAGGAAGAGTTTCAGGCTCAAGGCATAGTAAATACAGGAAATTGCTCTTACTTCCCGAAGGGATGTTCTGAAAGAAAGGCTGCTTTTTCTTAGCCAAAGTGAAACCATATATATGGGGTAAAGTCCCAACAATCTATCTCTTCCTTAACTAGCTTCTTTGTTTGCGGCCAGGGAATCATAAACCAACTCTGCTTTTTTCATCAGAGGAGCTATTCCTGCATTTGTTGACTCTCGAGCTTCACGCAAACACAATGGCGTCAGTGCGAAGTAAAACACATCACATCAGCAAGGGATTGGGGGCAGGAGAATAGCATAACATAATAAAGTTCAATCCTGTTTAGGAAGATCGCAGCGGGAAGATCTTATCTTGACGGAATTAGATTCAATTGCGAAGAATAGCTAGAAGGGGAGGAATGAGGGCAGCTTGACTTTCTGGCGTGACTGCTTTCTTTTTCTAGATGGGATCGATCCTAGACCTAGCCGCTTTGAAATTGAGCTCTACGAGGAATATTTGTCTTTTCTTTTCTATTACTTTCAATATCTGCTGCCAACCCTCTTAGAAGGAAGATAAGCTGGCCTATATCATTGCTTAATTCATGCTTAGAAAGTACAAAATCTAGCGGAAAGAAATGTAAAAAACTTTGTCATTATGTGATGCGTTATTTTACACTTTAAGCCAATAAACGAAGGATCGGAAAGCTGTTAATCGATATCTCTTGTTTGAGCCTTATCCGGGCTTAGCAGACCGAGGAGACGCCCCTCCAATTCGCTCCCGATGCCATTAGGCATTACCTCAATGCTGGAACTGGAAATCTCTGAGAAACATCATTGCCGTGTCTTCCATGTGGATTGGAATGATCTATTCTCTCTTTCAGATGCTGAGAGTTTGCCTCCTGGAATCTCTGACCATTCTCCAATTCTTGTATCTCTTAATCAGCAACAAGGTTCTCTTAGCTTAGTACTACTTCATCTCTTATGATATTACCAGTAAACAACAAGAGTACCACTGAAGTGGGATGTCACACTGATGCTTTCTCCCCTCTCTTACGATATTTCGAGTTACCTTGAAAAACAGACTGTATAATCAGTCAGTAGTGCTTTATTAATGGATTCAAGCGGTTTCTTGCTAATGACAAATACCAATACATAATCCCACACCTAGGATTAAAAACCCTAGGGCTTTAGCCGCTAGGGCAGTAGACCTAGGGATAAAAACCTAGGACTTATGGCGTCCTTCTTCAAGGTCTCTGGTCTCGGGTTTTTTGGTTAAGGTATCAGGGTGAAGGGTGAAGGAACGAAGGCACTTATTCTCCAATGAAGGAACGAAGGGTGAAGGTTTCATAGATCATAAAAGGTATATGTCCAGCCAAGTACTACCTCACTTCAAATACTTCGTACTACCTCACTTCAAATACTTCCTTGAATGAAAGGAAGGAAGAGACGTTGAAGTAACCGACTTGCAAGATAGAAGACAATCATACTGCATAAACGGAATTCTATTGGGCTATTTCCTTTCCTATATTAAGCGTCAAGCATTTCATTTACTATTACTATAGGCGTCAAGTCTTCTTATTAAACGTTACGTCTTTTAGCAGAAGGAGGAGCCTAAGAATAAAAAACCCTCTAAATGCCTTTAAGTCATAAGAATATAAAATCCCCAATATAAGTAACAAAAATGATAAAAAGCATAACCATCTAGCTTCTTGGTGGTCTAAGTACGAAGAAGGCAGCATCATCAAACCTATATACAGGTCAGAGAAGTCGGATTGAATATTGTACCCTCCTATTTTGTTTTCTTAAAATAAGTAGATACAGAAGGAAGATAGGATCCAAAAACTACTATAAAAAAGGATATATAGAGCGCCGGTGTTTACGAACATGGCAATAATAAGTGTCAGACCTAAATGGAAGAGAAGTCCCTCCTTAACCAGGGGGGACCACTTTAGGTCTTGGGATATAAATAGGAATGCAGCTGCAGTCACGAGTTCATGGGAATGAAGGAAATTTATAAGCAGAAGAGCTGAAGACCCTGGTAATTGAAGATAGAGAAAACAAAGAAGAGCAAAAGTAAAGGAAATTTGCCCTATTACCAAAGCTTGCTGCTTCCTAGAAAAACACTTTTCTGAACTTTCTGAAACATCCCCTAAAAGTTTCTCTACTCCCTTTTCGTTGTTCATGGCTTTTTTTCTTTTCTTTGATCTGCTTCCACCAGAGAAAGCCTTTTCTTTGAACGAAAGATGTGGACTGGTTGGGTTTACCAACCGAGAAAGGCGTGGGATGAAAGAGCAAAAGACTTCTATCTATCAAGGAAAAGGTT